TTGAGGGGAGGATGGGCAAGGCAGGGCCCTACAAAACCAAAAAAAGGAGATTCTGTCAAACCTTATTTTAAACCAGCCTCCTACTAGGACCGGACACGCTTAAGAAAAATTAAGTTAAAAAGACAACCAAATTATATATGATATCCATAATAAAGTATTATTTATTCAGAATAATTATTCAAATTTAGTAATTAAGATTCTATTTAACTTTATAACAATAAAAAGGAATAAAAACCCAAATATAAAAAAAATAAATTTAAATTAAAAAATTCTTTATCTTCAGCTTACCTACCCAGCCTTCCCAGCCTTCCCACCCTTCCCACCCTTCCCACCCTTCCCACCCTTCCCTTTAGGGCAGGGATAGGGGAGGGATAGGGGAGGGATAGGGGAGGGATAGGGGAGGGATAGGGGAGGCACTACCTTAAACCCAGCCTGCGTCTGCTAAGTCTTCGCAGTCTAGGATTTAGGATTTAGTAAGGGAGGATGGATAGTTTTCCTTTCCTAAATCTTACTTTAAGCATAAGGGATAAGCTAGTGCACACCATCGTGAAGGTCCTCCTTGCTTAGGTTGCGGAGCGCGGCAACCCTATCTAGGCTAGGGCTGGAGGGTGGTGAAAGTGGTTAGGCCGGTAAAGATTCAAAAAAACAAAATAGTAAAGTGCATATTTTACTAAACAACAAAAACAAAAACAAAAACAAAAATGAGACTCTTAAAAAATAATGTTATACTTAGGTTGGTTAATTCTTTTTTAGTTGATTCGCCTGAACCTGCTAATATCTCTTATTTATGGAATTTTGGTTCTTTATTAGGTGTATGTTTAATTTTACAAATATTAACAGGATGTTTTTTAGCTATGAAAAGTGCGTAGCTTTTTTTTTACATTAAAAAAATAAAATTCCACTGTTTGCTGAAAATTTTTTTCTTTCTATTAAATTTTTTAAGCCTCTCCCTAATGGGCTAGATGTGATAGCTTAATTATAGGAATATAATTTAATAAATACTAATCTCAAGTATGCGTTGTAAACTGCATAAATTTTAGTTAAAATTTTATTAAATCTTAGAAACAATCAGCAGGAAATTTTTATCTTCAGAGATTATACGTGGAAAGATTAAATATTAAATTAATCTAAGATATAATCCAAATATACATACATATAAATTTATAAGGCAATTAGTATAAATTTTACTTGATACAGGTAACACAAATATACTATATTTGTCAATAAGTCCTTGATTTGTTACAGAATTAGTGGTAGCAGAAGGTTGTTTTTCATTTAGTGTATATAAAATTGAAAGTTCTCGATATCCCACCCTTCCCTGCCTAGGGCACTGCAGCCTAAAGGGATAGCCACCCCACACTTTCCTCCCTCCCCTAAAGGGAAGGGTGGGAAGTGTGGGAAGGGTGGGAAGGGTGGGAAGGGTGGGTAGGCGGGGTGGATAATTTCTCCTAGATTTAATATAACTATGAGTATTAGAGATTCAGCTTTACTAAAACAAATAAAAGACTTTTTTCTGCGTTCTGCGAAGCCTGCGAAGCAGTAGGAAAATATAAAGAGTCATAATTTTTTTATTTTGATATAAATTCAATTAAAGATTTAGAAATAATAATAGAACAATTTTATTTTTATCCTTTACAATCTTCAAAACGAAATATGTTTAATATTTTTGTAATATTAATTAACATAGTTAAAAATAAAGAACATTTAACTCCCTCCCTAAAGGGATGGTTTTATGTTGCCTTTAGCATATATAAATATACTAAATAAAAAAATAAAACAAAATGTTTTAAATGAAATAATGGAAATTTGTGGCCTTTACCTACTTTAATATTACCTCCTATTACTATTGTAAACAATTTACAAAATTCTAATCCTTGATGAATAATAGGACTTTAGAAGGTTAAAGTTGTTTTACTTTTTTCAAAAGAAAGCGTACAACTTTTTCAGGATTAATTAAATTAGATTACACTTTTGTGTTTGTTTGGAAAAGTATCACAAAAAACAGAAGATATTTATTTATTGGAGACTATAAAATTTTATTTTAATAATGAAGGAAATATCTTTACAGAAAAAGGAATTAGTAGACTAAGAATTACTAATATTAAAAAAAACCTGCGGAGCACGTAGCGCAGCCTATAATTCTTCCTTTCATTATTAAATATCCGTTAAAAGGATTTAAAAAAGATCAGTTCAATATTTGATTAGAGGCAGTTTGCATAGTATTAAGTAAACCTTCTTGAACAAAAGAACGGGAACTTTTACTTTCAACTATCTTTAATTAGTTATCTAATGTCAAATAAATATATATGTAGGCATATAAATAATTAGGCACTACACTCCACACGTAGATTTAGCTTTTAATTCTGTAGAACATATCGTTATAAAATCATAATGTGTTCTTAAAACTCCATTGTATGCTGGAAGTTCTTAAATTTATTTAAATACCTTTTCTACTTTATTTGTGCCAGCTGCGAATAAATTAAGGTTAAAATTTTAAATAATTAAAAATATAATATTTTTATAAGATAATCAGCAGGTATAATTAATAAAATATTAGTATATTTAAATGTAAACCTCAGAGACTACACATGGAGCTAGATTTAATCTAGATAATATAGCCCAAAGGAAAAAATAAATGATTAATATGAATATGATTAATATGAATTCTATAGTGCCATTAGTAAAAGGTTTGTTTGGAATAAAACAAGCTCTACCCTTGCCAACCCTCCCCTGCACCCTTCCCAGCCTTCCCACCCTAAAGGGATAGGGCAGGGATAGGGGAGGGATAGCCACTGCTCCCCTCCCACCCTAAAGGGAAAGGCTGGGTGGCTATCCCTGCCCTTTAGGGCAGGGATGAGTGCCTATCCCTTTAGGGTGCAGGGAGAGGTTGGGGCTGGAATAAGGTGGGAAGGGTGGGGAGGGATAGTGGCTAGGCTGAGGGTGCCGTATGGCAGGGGGGGGAGGTAGGAAATTTTGGATGCTCCGCTCTCCGCTCTGAAGGTCACTTTCAAGTAAAAATTGATCTAAATTACGTTAGATTATTGTTTAGAATTGTTTTACATAAATATGATGTTCAAATCTTATATAAAATAAAATTAAAAATTATTTAGGAGTGGTAACTGTTCGAATTAGCAAGTACCATTGTGTATATTCAATTGGTAAACAAGAAGATTTAGTTAATAAATTATTTCCAATATTAGATAAATACACTCTGCTAACTACAAAATATTTAGATTATTTAGATTTTAAAAAAGTAGTTAAATTATTAAATGTATCATTAACATCTAGAATTCAAGGTAATGATTTAAAAATAGTAGTAGAAATTGTAAATCAAATGAATTCAGGTCGTAATGTGTATGTTTATTCTTTAATACTTTCCTTACAAATTAGACCTTATTGATTATTAGGTTTTATATAAGGTGAAGGAACCTTTGGTTTTAAAAATTTAGTGCCTTATTTTCAAATAGGACAGCATGCGCGAAATTTAATTGTTCTAGATCAAATTATAGGTTATATTATATAAAATCTTTAAGTAAAGGTTTAAATTTTAGTAATTTTACTACCAAAATAGAGTTATCTAAAACATTAAATAAGAGTACTGATGTATATGTAATAGCACTAAGTAATATAGATGCTTTACATGATTATTTGGTTCCATTTTTACTTTCTATTAATTTTCTTCGTAGCAGTCGTAAATCTGTAGATTTTATTTATTGATGTTTATCAATTCATTTACACAAATATGGTTATTATTATTTTTACTTTTATATACCAGAAGGTATATCTTTGGTTATAGCTATTTCTAAGTCAATTAAAACTGCTAGATATTCATTCTAATAAACCTAATTCAGTAAAACTAGTTTAATTAGATAAAATTCAAATAAATAAAGTGTTATCTATAGATTTACCTGTAAAAAAGCTTTGTATTTTGAATCCTTTAGTTTTCTCTCAAATATTTTCTAATTAAGTTACTTCACGTTCAGTTTGAGTGTATGACAATGGAAAACTTGTAATAGGTATTCCTTTTCAAATTTAAGCTGAGGCACAAGTAGCTATAGGGATTTCGCGAACATTTGTTGCAATACGTCGTAATATTGATACAGGAAAACTATATCTTCAACGTTACTCATTTTATTCAAATAAACAGTAATTTAAAATAAATATTATTATTATTTATTATCCTTTTCCCTGCTTGCTACAAGGCTACTAGCTACGCGGCTACGCGGCTCATTAATATAAAACATTTAATTTTTTCCTTATGATTATGCGTGATGTTAATAATGGTTGAATGATAAGATATATCCATGCTAATGTAGCTTCATTTTTTTTTATTTTTGTTTACTCTCATGTAGCTAGAGGATTATACTATAGTTCATATAAAAATCCTAGAGTATTATTATGATCTATTGGAGTAATTATCCTTATACTTATGATGGCTATAGCTTTCTTGGGTTATGTTCTTCCATACGGTCGATAAGAAACAATTTGGCCGTATCTAAACCTACTCTATATGCTGGGAATGCTATTCTTTATGAATAGGTTTAATTTACTTGTATATATTTATTTTCTTTAGATTAGTCTAATAATATATTATATAAAATTACACTCCAGCTTGCTCAGTCTTTCCTATATCCTAACTATTATATAAGCTATAAGCTCTATCGCCGACAAATGTCGCGCAAAGGCAGATTGCAGATGTGGACACCCCCGCCTCTCCCTTTACCTCCCTTGACACCAACCGTTCCTTCTAGCAGGAAAGCTTCCGCTCCTATAAGGGATGGTATTATTGGTCTAGCCATAAAGGATAAAGGGTGGCGCTCCGCAGGTCTAGTGTCGAGTTAGACAGGTACCGTGGGGATGTCTTTGTAAACAAAAATACGTACCATGCGCTACTATCGCGTTTGGCGTTGCTGCTTAGCAGGAGGATTAATAGACTAACGTACCCTCCTAGCGTTTACACTCCAACCTAACCTTAGCTTGCTAAGTTAAACTTGGTGCTGTACCACCTTTCCCCTTAAAAGAAAAGGATGGCGTTTAGTGTTAGGCATGGCTGTGTTGAATTGGAATGTTAATGGTTACAAGTTAAAATAATTAAACCCAAAATACAATCAGCAGACAAAATTTTTATTAAAGTCTCAGAGACAATACGAGTGGCTAAATTAATTTAATTTTAGAAGATATAGTCCAGTCTTTCTTTTTTTTTTTTAAGTAATTAACAAAATAGAACTACCTTTCTTCAAAGTAGTTGTTTAATATAAGATTCCTTTAATCAAGGGTCCAACCTTGACTCATCCTACCACTCCTGCGGTACCTACGATAGGATGGGGCTGTGTGGTTACGTCTCCCTTTAACTAAGGCTACGAAGAAGACAACGTAGAAGGCTACGCAAGGTCCCTTCCTGCTGTACGGCGCAGCTCTCCCTAGTTAGTAAGCGTAATCCGTAATCCCTAATCCATAAACCGTAATTCCTAGTTGGTATAGATAGTCAAGGCTGGGAGGTAATAGTACTTTACTTTAAGCTATTAGGCACCTAGTTATTTCTTTAAGTTTAAGAATACTAAAATTAAGCCTTATTATTAGGTTTGTTAAAACCCCCAAAAAAAAAAAAACAAAAAGAAAGTAACGCAAAATAAAAGTATTTATCTATTAATCTATAATAATCAGGATTATACTTTTTTGTTTCAAAATTGCCTAGGTTTAATCAAAACTTATTACTGGGATTTTAAGAGCTCACTACTATTACTCCTACCCCCAGAAAGCCAACTATTAGGGGTTAAACTACAAGGCTTATGGTTTATCAAACTGTGCGTGGGGTGCAACCTAAAACTAGCAGGGTTAGTATTACTGGTATATTGTTTTATCCAACTCTCCTTTCAACTCTTATGCATAGGACATAGGTTAAGTACCAAATTTTTTTCGGTGTCGAGAGATTGATTTAAATCAATTTTCTTTATTTTAAGTAGAAATAAATATTATATATTTATAAAACATTGTTTAAAAAACTTAATTTTAGACATAGTTCATAGTATAATTGCTTCGCCTTCGTACTCCCAGTTACGTAGCTTTGCAAATACTTTCCGTGTGGTTTTAACATGATATTCAAAATTAAGATGAGGTGTTATATGCTTATTTTGTTATTTGGATCCAATAAATATATATACTCTTCTTATACCTGCATTATGTGTTAAATTAGTATTATTAATTTTTTTTGGTTATTATTGGCCTAAAATAAAGAACGTAAATGTTAAAAAAGTATTATTATTTTTGTTTGTCATTATTTGGATAATTTGATGCGCATATTTATATAGCTTTATTTTAGATTTTCTTACTATTATTATTAGCGGAATAACATTAGAATTGTTTTTTTGTTTATTTGCTAAAAATCTATTACTAGTTAATGATGATTTATATTTAGATTCCTATGCTTATAACCTTAATGGTTGGGAAGGCTCCTGAGACTTCGTAAGCCTAGATTTTAAAGGTAAACTAACAGAAATAAAAGATAATTTGCTTTTACATTTTCATATTCATTATTATAAAGCATCACCTTCTTTAAATTGCTATCTGTCAAATGATCCACTTAATCCATCCTTTTTTGATGAATATGTTTCTAATGAACTAAAAAATTTACCCCCTTTTCCTCTACAAAATGACTTAGGGCCTAAAGAATTAGAGGATTTGTGTGTTTCTTATTGTCAGAGAGGTATAGAAATTGAAAGAAAAACCATTAAAACTATAGTTGACGCAGCTATAGCAAAATATCCAGATCAACCAAAGGAACTAATAAGTACGATTATTAACATAACACCAGTACTACCAAGTGATAATCTTGAAGACTATCTTTCAAATCTTATACCGGGCCAGGATATTATGGAAAATCCGGAAGTTAAAGAATTATTAGATAATATTCCTGATATGGCTTATTCTGAGGAGTCTCTACCTTATTCTAAAACTAAAAAAGTTATTCCTTGATATAAGGGAATCGAGAAAGAATTTATTGGAATTTTTTCAAATCTTAGACCAGCAGATCCTCTAAAACGAGAACAAAATTTGCCTCCCGAATTGATTAGTGAGATCAGTATTTTTTTTTTAGATGATTTTTTTGCAGAAACAAAATCTAAGGCAAATGCCGCTGCCCTATCAATTAGGACTAATTTACTAAAGGATATAGATACTGCACTTGATGTTGAAGATTGTGAAACTGACAGTGAATATGAAGATTATTTTACTAAAACAATATTAGAATCCTTAAGAGAATTTTATGATCACATTATGAAAATTGGACAATGTCATCAGGATCTACAATTAGGTTTCCTTAAATTTTATTTTGAAAATCATGAATTTCCCTCTAGAGAGGAGGAGGACTTAGGTAAAGGTATAAAAATACCAGTTTCAGAATTGTTAATACATTTATCAGAATTTCAAGAGTATCCTGAATATTTCAGAGTTAATGATCCTAAGGGGTTTTTTTCACAATATTATTTTAAAAATAATTCTTTTAGGGCTAATATTTGGTTACCAAAGATGCATCAGGACAATAATGTTACTACACCTCATCCTGCTCCTGCCTTTTCTATGGACGATGTTGATTAATGTGTCCTTTTCCTAACGGAATCCTAACGGGAACTAATGTAATCCTAACGGGAACTAATGGGAACTAACGGAATCCTAACGGGACAGGAGATACCATATTCCACTTCATACAGCCTCTGCTCTACAACAAATAATCTAAAGATAAAATAAATACTAAAATCTTAAGATAAACACTTCCTCCCTGCCTGCACCCTGCACCCTTCCCACCCTTCCCTCCCTTCCCACCCTTCCCACCCTTCCCACCCTAAAGGGATAGGGGAGGGATAGGGGAGGGAGGGCTGGGAAGGCTTAGATAGGGCTGGCAGCCTAGGCGCCCCTCTCTCACCCTGCCTTACTCCTTAGTTTGGTCTCTTCTTAAGGATAGTCTTAAGGATAGGCAGTATATGCCGTACTTTGCCTTCTCCTCTGGACTAAGAAATCTGGACTAGGACTATTCACTACGGACGGCAAGAAGGAGCACAAACGACTACTAGATTTTACTACCCTGCCTAGGGGATATGTGATGTGGAGCGCACACCTTCCCTGTGAAGCATTCGCACCTTAGGGCTCCCTTACTTTCCGAAGGATTGATGGAGCGATGGGGGTACACTGCCTTACTTAGGGATGGCTACGCTCTATGCTTAGAGGAGGTAGTGGAAAATGTTCGCAGGTTGCGGTTAAATACACAGTTATAAAACATTAATTAAAACCCAAATAGTTTTAATCATATAAGTTACGCAAAAAAAAAAAAAAAGACCGCAAATGTCATTATGAGGTGCTACAGTTATTACTAATTTATTATCAGCTATTCCCGTTTTTGGTCAAGATATAGTAGAGTTAATTTGAGGTGGATTTTCTGTTTCAAATGCTACATTAAATAGATTTTTCTCTCTACATTATATTTTACCTTTTGTATTGGCTGCTTTAGTGGTGGCACATTTGATTGCTCTTCATATTCATGGTTCTAACAACCCTAACGGGGTTCAGGGAGGTGGTGATAGATATTCTTTTTATCCTTATTTTATATTCAAAGATTTAGTTACTATATTTGCATTCTTTTTAGTTTTATCTATCTTTGTCTTTTACTACCCTAATGCTTTAGGTCACTCAGATAATTATATCCCAGCTAACCCTATGGTAACACCTGCTTCAATTGTACCTGAATGATATTTATTACCATTCTATGCTATACTTAGAAGTATTCCAAATAAATTACTAGGAGTAGTTGCAATGTTTGGTTCATTATTAATATTATTAATTTTACCTTTAACAGATTTATCCAGAACTAGAAGTAACCAATTTAGACCAGCAATGAAATTAGCTTTCTGATTTTTTGTGGTAGATTTCATAATTTTAATGTGAATTGGATCTCAACATCCAGATTCTCCTTATTTAGAAATAGGTCAGTTTTCTACAGCATTTTATTTTGCTTGATTCTTATTAATAGTACCTTTTGTAGGAATAGGGGAAAATACATTATTTGATGTAGCACTTAAAACTAAAAATATAAAAAATTAATTAAATTTAATTAAAAATATATTTATATTATTATACCCCCTATTTTTTATTAATAAACAATTAACAAACAAGTTGTTATTAAATATAATCTATACATTTAAGTAGACAAAGCGAAGTGCCAAAGAGGCGAAGCGCCGAAAAGGCGAAACGGCCAAGCGCCCAGCACCCTTCCTACCCAGCCGTACGGCTCCCACCCAGCACCCTAAAGGGATAGCCACCCACCCTTCCCACCCTTCCCACCCTTCCCACCCTTCCCACCCTAAAGGGATAGGGCAGGGATAGGGCAGGGATAGGGCAGGGATAGGGCAGGGATAGGGCAGGGATAGGGGAGGCACTTCCACCCTCCCCCTTAAGTACGGCAATACGGCACCCATTACCCCGTCACTTATGGGAAAGGGGACAGGCTCCCCCCCCTGCCTCTACTTTAGCAAGGCAGGACACTTTGATTTAATAAGCTTTATCTAGCTTTAGCTAGGGGGTAATATAAACAATTAAAAAACTATAAAATGTTTAATTAAAAATAAGTTTTTCATCTCATAGAGAAGATATTTTATATTAAATCTTTTTTAATTATATGGTTAATAGGTTGAAATTTGTTTTATATCTTATTATACTTTAAATATAAATATTATTTTGATAAAGAGATTAAAAATGTACCAAAGTATCTTCCTAAAATCATAATTAATTTAATAGATGAATTAAATTGTCATAGTAAAGAACATGATTTAAAAAATTATTTTGTAAAAAATCAATTTAGAAATGTTGTATTTTATTCTGTTATAACTATTATGTATATCAGTTTAATATGATATTTTTAAATAAAAATAAGACAAATAAACCCCCCTGCCTTGATAAAGTAGAGGCAGGGGGGGAGAGTCAGTGCCTTACGGCAGGAGAGTGATAAAACAAACCAAAAAGCCAAACACCTCGGGACCTCCGGACTAAAGCGGGTGTAAATTTTTGGGAGGTCATTATTAAAAGGAAGTGATATTTAATTAGGAAAAGGAAAGAAAAGGGTTAAGGATCTTGCGTAGTGTTTTGTTTGGTTTTGTTAAGAAAAACAACCTAGTCTAAATATCCTCCGTTTATTCCTATGCAGCGTAGCGCTTCGCACCGCACCTTCGGAGAGTACTAGTATACGCGGTAACAACTACGCCCCGTACCTGCTAAGCTTAGGGTAGAGGGTTACTTGCTAGCCCCTCCGTCCTTAGGAGGAGGGATTGATGCTTAAATGAGCGTGTACACTAAAAAATAAGTCCTGTATAAATGCTGGTAAAATATCTATTTTTTTAGTAGTTTATTAATTATAGAATATAATATAAATGTGGGATTTCATATTAAATTAAAAAGGAGTAGTTAACCAACTTATGGAAAGTGGAAAAATATAATAATTATATTATAAAAAAATATAACTAAATAAGGTTCAAATCCTTTACTCCTTAGATTATATAACATAATCAAAAGCCCCTTTTTAAAAGTTATATAAGAATATAAGACAAAGATAAAATCTTAAGATACCAATAAAACTCAAAAACAAAACAGTTTTAGTATTTTCCCTAAAACTATTTAATTTATATGAAATGAATAAAAGTACTTTTCTTTCACCTTAAGCTACAACCTGCTACCTTTACAAACTACTCCGCCTCCGTACAGGGGGGTGGGGGGAGGGAGGAGGCCCTAGTCTTTTTAGGGCCCAGTCCAGATTAGCTAAACCAGGCTAACCTTGACTTCCTTCCAGCTCTGCGGAGCGCTCCGTAAGGGTGGCTAGGTACCCGTACTCCCGTACAGAAGGAAAGCGGTGGGGGGGGGTGGGGTCCACAGATGCGTAGTATTTAGCAGGGAGGGTTAAAAGAGGGTGTAGTTTCTACGTTCCTTTTTACTTACCTCTAGCTCTTTACTAAAAAATCTGTAAAGGTCGACTCTTTGTAGTATACAATAGTTTTAACTTAGATTTAAAAAGTATGTTATTGACAAAGTTAAACCTCTCCTAACCATCTCCCTCCTATGCTTCAAGGACCCTTTCAGACCCCCTCCAACTGAGTCCTAGTACTCCTCCCTGCCCACCCTACCCAGCCCTCCCTGCCCCATCCCACCCTATCCCTTTAGGGTGGGTGGCTAGGCAGGGAGGGATGGAGGGCAGGGCAGTGCCTTAGTCTGGGGGGGTAACCCTCCGGCCTCCGGATAGGGAAGGGTGAGTTTTTCTTGTTAAAATAAAATAAAATGCGACAAGATGGTGTTTAAATTCTCTTTCTGAGCTCCCCTTAAATATAAAATATTAATTTTTGTTATTTATTCTATAATATAAAGTAAGAGTAAGAAAGATGAATCAGTAAATTAAGACTGACAATATTTTTAAATTAAAAAAGATGACACAATTTTTTACAATCTTTAATAATATATTAAATGATGCTGCTCAGCCATGACAATTCGGTTTCCAAGATAGTGCTGCTCCAGGATTTACAGGTCTAGTAACACTTCATAATACTATTGGTTTCTACTTAGTTTTAATTAGTTTCTCAGTATTTTGAGTTCTTTTCTCTATAATTTATTACTACAATAATAATAAAAATCCTATAGCTTATAAATACTTAACTCACGGTTCAATCATAGAACTTATCTGAACAATCACTCCAGCATTAATATTAATTGCTATCGCTTTTCCTTCATTTAAATTATTATATTTAATGGATGAAGTTCTATCACCAACATTAACTATTAAAGTAGTAGGCCACCAATGATATTGGTCTTATGAATACAGTGATTTTATAACAGAAAGTGGTGAATCTATAGATTTTGATTCCTACATGATTCCTGAGTCTGATTTAGAATTAGGACAATTTAGATTACTTGATGTTGATAATAAATTAGTGGTTCCAGTAGATTGCCACATGAGATTAATTGTGACAGGTGACGATGTTATACACTCATTTGCAGTACCTTCACTCGGACTTAAACTGGATTGTGTGCCAGGTAGACTTAACCAAGTATCTTTTCTCTGTGAAAGAAGTGGTACTTTTTATGGACAATGTTCTGAGATTTGTGGTGTTTGACATGGATTCATGCCAATCGCAGTGGAATCAGTTACAAGTAATGAATTTCTTATCTGACTTGATTCCCTTTCATAGTTTTTATTTTAAAACTATTGCTGTATCTATACTTCTAATTTTACTATTTGTTTTATTTAAAATTAAAAATGGGGCAAAAGAGATATTCATTTTTATACCTCGCCCTAATCCTAGGCCTTGTCCACCGGCTCCACCTAATACCCCTGAGCCTGCTGAGCCTGCGGAGCAGAAGTCGCATTTACCTACTCCGCCTAAGACACCTGAGCCTGAAAAGCCTTGTCCACCGGCTCCACCTAATACCCCTGAGCCTCCGGAGCCTCATTTACCTACTCCGCCTAATAGCCCTGAGCCTAAGGATTCATTTCCACATAGTGAGTTAATAGTACCTTTTGCTTCAAATTTAAATAAAATACCATCCTATTTTAATTTAAGTAAAATTAGAAATTTAGATACTTTATATGGTTATATGTTTTTTTCTTATTTATTTATTATTTTAATTTATATGTGCCAAATAATAAATATCCCTAGCCTTTGGCCTTTTATATTTGAACTATTGAATCAGATAGGGCAAATTATCAAAGGTCTACCATCAGATCTTGTGTCCATCCTACCAACGGACCTTACGGCAGGTACCGCAGGTAGGGAGGAGTGGTCCTGCTCTTTAACTGAAATTTTACGGCACCCTACCATACGGCTGGGGTGGAGTGTTGAAAACGGTAATGTCTTACAGCTCGAGGCCTTAAGCCTACCCTTATGGCTATCTTTTAAATGGAGCCATGCTGGGGTTACTCTTATCTCCCTTAACAGGAGCGCGATTAGAGCTAAGAGGGACACAATCCACAGCTGCACCCCCCCTAGGGCCAGTTGGGCTGGAGCCACCATCCCATCCGCTTTCAACCGTTGGGGTGAAGGGGTTTTACATAGACAAATAGAAATGGTTATGTCTTATATAGGGCCTTCTGTTCAAGAAAAGGTTAAATGATTTATAAGAAAAATTAAAATTTCTCCGATTTATAGTGTTATACTTGAAAGTATAGATGGATTGTTTGGTAGTTATAATACTACATTTTCTTTTGAAGGTGAAATATCTTTTATTAAAATGAGTAAATCTGGTGAAAACAGATCTTCCTTACCGGATGAAAATGTGCTGGGTAGTTCACCTTCTAATTCCACAGATGAGGAAAATTATCAAAACACAGAGGATATTCAAATCACCACACAACAAAACCAAAGATCTACCCAACTTTCTGCGGACCCACTGCAACAGGATTTTGTTGGAGAGGGAGAAATCCAGTCCAATCAAGCCCAATCAGGGCTAGGTTATTGGGAGAACTTTGATTGAAGCGCGGAAGCAGAGGAGGAGGACAAAATTATTGAAGAAAGTAAACCTAAAGCAGAAGGTTCCTCTTCCTCCTCTTCTTCTTCTTCTTCTTCATCTTCCTCCTCTTCCGGTAGTGGTCAAGGGCCCGGTCCAGAGCCAGATCCAGAAACGGAGTACGATGGTGATGTTGAAGATTTTAAGCTTAGTGATAGTGATAGCAAAAGTATAAATAAACAACCATTTAATAAGGAATCAGATAACGATTCGGATATTAAAACTACTCTACGAACAAAAGAGGACTCTGACCCAGAAAACAATAAAATTTTACCACATGCCAACTCTACGGAGTCGCCACACCATAACGGAAGTGGAGGCGAAAGTGTAAATAGTGAAAATGTTTCGAATGATTATGAGCCTGTTCAACCTACCATCTATACGGAAGGTCAGACATCCGTAGGAGAGATAGAAGTTAGTCAAAATAATGATAATTTTAATAATCAGGAGGATCTTAACCCTAATTCACTACAAGATGCTTCTAATTCACTACAAGATGCTTCTAATTCACTACAAGATGCTTCTAATGACTATGGTTTAGATTTAGAGGAAATTTTTTTTTATATTTTATTTGTTATCTTGCCCTATGTTTTTAATTCCATCTATTCCTATTGTTTATAGTGCTATTAAATTATAATAATTAAATAAATTATACCCCCCCCCGCCATACGGCAGTCTGCTTTTGCGTAGCCTAAACACGCGCTCCCCCTATCCCTACCTACGGACACGGGAGGGAAGGGCTAGCAAAAATTTTTAAATTTTTAGTTTTACCTCTTCCTTAGCCTAGCTTTGCCTAGGCTCCAAGTACCGTTGCTTTTTAATAGTTTATGCTTGTATTTTATTAACAAATTAATTAAAAAAAAATAAAATAACGTAATTTATTAATATGTTTATATATATTTCTTTATTATATAGCATTACTTTTAATAAAATATAAATAGAAGTAAATATTTAATTAATTGTTTGTTTTTTTCACTATTATAAACCTTATAACTATTGAGACCTTCATCCCTCAGCTCCCAGCCTGCCCCCATTAAGGAGGCATGTAATTAATAATATAATATAATATAATTAAATAGAGCCATAGTTTGCGGTTTTTATTAACAAATAAATAAAAATAATTGTTTAGCTACAGCATTAGCCTAAACCATAGTTTCATCTATAAATAAAAATAAGAGTACTATTAATAACGCATAAGCTGTGTCAAATATTAAATTACATAGGCCGTGTACCCTTTTTCCTACTAAGGATGGAAGGGACCCTTGCTCCCCAGCCTTAGGCACTGCCCTTGCCCATCCTCCCCTCCCCTTTCTTTTCCTCTGCCATACTGCACTCCCAGCCTTCCCACCCTAAAGGGATAGGGGAGGCACTGCACCCTATCCCACCCCTCCCACCCTATAAAGGGATAGGGTAGGGGTGGCTAGGCAGGGTGGGAAAGCCACCCACACCGTGCCCCGTGTACCCGGTGTCGTAGGGAAGGAGTCGAAGCGTTAGAGGATTAGCACTGTCAACCTAGCCACCTCCCGTTAGAGTCCCGTTAGGCTCCCGTTAGGATTCCGTTAGGGACCCGTTAGGCCCCCGTTAGGGGCCCGTTAGGGCAGGAGGGGGGGGGGGGAGGTAGGTACCTGCGGGAGTGTGGAGGTAGAGGGATTAGCTTTTCTTCTTTTTATTTTTATATTTTTGTTAAAAATGCTTAGTCATTCTGCCTTTATATTTCAATAATAATAAGGTCAAATTTTCTTGGTTAAACCTGCTAATTTAAATTATAAATTGTAACTCTAAATTTCTAGTTTCTCTTTTGCTTGTTATTATTAATTAACAATTGTAATCATTTATTACTTAAATTTATATTAATTATTAACTTAGCTCCTTGATACTATCTATAAAATTTTCCTATACCTCCTCCTATCGACCTCCTGCTTCTATGCTTCTACGCTTCTACACTTCTACGCTGCAGAGGATTAACGAGGAATAACAACCACTGCAACCTTTTCCCCATTTATAACCTTAAGGCAGCTTATTACTAAGCAGGTCCTCATCTAAACAAATCAGGAGCGAAGGATGGTAAAAAATATAGGTAGATAAGGTTCCTACCGCCCAAACACACCTTAGGTGCGTAGTGGGCGGTATCGAGGAATTATAGTTAAACTTAAAAAAAAAAATAGCGTTATAATATTTTAATTTGTTTTTAGCCTTCAGCCTTTATATTTAACTTATTATAGTATAATATTATACGTATATATTATCTTTTGTTAAATTGTTTTTTATGTTTTTATTTTTATCTTATTTTAATTATTTACACTCCTTTTTATCTTACCGTCCAGCCTTTCTGCCATACGGCACTACCATCCATCTTCCGACCTTTCCCAAACAACACATGACTTAATTTTTAGTGTATGTGTATTGTACACTGCTGATATTGTTGGTAGAAAGATGGTATTGGTTTTCAAACATTGTCTATGTCTCTGTTTTAAACTCAACCTAGGGACTTTGTGTTGTAGCCAGGGCAGCGTAGCTGCAGGTATTTAGGTTAGAGCATAACTGGCCAGTCTAAAACTAAATAGCAGGAAGCGGTGGCTAGTTAGCAGTGTTAAGGTGAAGGATCCTTGACAAAAGGAACTTATCTCCACTACGCTACTTCCTTACACCAACTAGAGGTAATGACTATCCGCCTACGCAGCGTTGCACTAAGCACTCCTTCGGATACGGAGGGGCTCCATCTTTTTCCTAACGGTACCTAACGGTAGTAACGGTAGTAACGGTAGTAAAGGTAGTAATGGAATTAACTTAACTAATTTAACTAACTGAAGGAGCTCTGCCAAATACGCGAAGTAATCTCCTATTTGAACTAGGCAGTGTAGCAGCACTATAGTGGCTAGACTCCTCCATTCTTAAGGTACGACAGGGTGCAGAGAGCTACGCATGGAGACGGCTGCTACTGCAACGCAGCATTACATGGATAAGTTTATGTACATAAAATTCAAGTATTAATATAAACTATTAAATAAAATCAATCAAAATTAAAAACATTAAAAAAACTAAAACGTGGGCTATAAAATTTTTCTTTTTCTTTTTTATACACAATGACAACTATCTTAATAAATATCTTAGCTTTTGCTACATTATTATCGGGTGTTTTTTCAATTACTTCTAAAAATCCAGTAATTTCAGTAATTTTTTTAATTGGTACTTTTGTTCTATCTGCAGGTTATCTTATTTTAATTGGGGTGAATTTTGTAGGTATTTCTTATATAATTGTATACGTAGGAGCTATAGCTGTTCTATTTTTATTTGTTATTATGATGATTAATATAAAATTAACAGATATATTAGAGACTGGTAGTCAATATACTAAAACACTACCTTTAGCATTAGCTGTTGCTTACTTATTTATATTTATAATTTTTTCTATTATTAAATTTAACTTTAACAATGTGCCAGTTTTATCTATTTTTTTAGATAAAATAACTTTTTTTAATGGAATGTTTTCAAACTCTTATTCTGTTATTAAGATGAATTTAATAAATTCTATTGTAAATAACTTTTATTATCCCTCATCCTCAGATTCTTTAATCACAATTTTTCAACAAATAGAAGCTTTAGGTCATAATCTATATACTTATGGTGCTATACTACTTATAACTTTAAGTATCATATTATTATTAGCAATGTTTGCCACTATTATAATTTCAAGATCTAATAAGGATTAATCATTAATATTAAATTTAACACAAGTATAAGTATATTAACGAATTAAAAATTGAAAATAAATTAAAATATTATAATTAATATTTTTAAATATAAAATTTTAGTTTTTATAATAGTTTCCTTTATCAGATTTTATACTTTTGCTTTTGATTATTTCTTTTTTATTAATGACTTTTTTTTTGTATCATTATCATTTTTTCAATTATTGATAAATTATATGGGTTTATTAATCTAAATAAGGTTGTGTGTTTTCCCATCCTAGTTGCAGGCTAGAAGTAGGGTGGGATAGGATTACTGTCCTATGCCGTACGGAACTCACCCTCCCCCCTATCCCACCCTTCCCTCCCTGTCTAAGGCAGGGCCCCGTACGGGAGGGTGGCTATCCCTTTAGGGTGCTGGGTGGAAAATAACGGGAAATAAAGGGAAATAAAGATAAATAACGGGAAATAATGGGAGGGATGGAGGAGTTACCCTTACAGTAGTTCGTCCTACTTTCATAATTACTACTATATCCTCCAGTACTTAAATGATTCTAATTATAGTAGGGACCATTAATAGCATTAGTAATATTTTTTGATAAAATATCAGCCACTATGGTACTACCTACTACAACAAATCTAGATAAACCTCCCTCCTACGGCAGCGTACGCTGCTATACAGCAGCACCCCAGGTACCATATACTCCCATACTTAGGATTAGGGTGCCGTACGGTAGGGGGGATGGGCAGACGGAATCCATTTTATAGCTACTCGTCCTATTACGTTTTCTTAATTAACAAAACCTAAACAAAAACCAACCCAAACCCAAAACTTATACCCCTTAAAACATTAAACTAAATAAAACACAAAACATTAAACTAAATAAAACACAAAACAACAAAACAAATAAAAACAAAATTGTCTAAAAGATTTTACAGTATAAATCAAAATCTTTTTTATTATATATTAAATAAAACAATCCTTCCTATTTCTCCCATACTTAGGCTGCGTAGCAGTAGCAGTAGCAGTAGTAGTAGAAGTAGAAGTAGAAGTAGAAGTTGTACAGAGGGACGGTTACTCCTGCCCTAACGGGAACTAACGGAACCCTAACGGGAACTAATGGGACCCTAACGGGAGGAGTGTGGCTGCGGCTCCCCTTACCTAAACAGAGCCAGGAATGGATCGTTGGGCTTATGATAAGGGGAGGGGAGGGCACCCTCCCCCTAACCCTCCCTCCCCTATCCCTCCCCTATCCAGCCTATTCCACCCTATCCCACCCTATCCCTCCCCTATCCCTGCCCTAAAGGGAAGGGTGGGAAGGGTGGGAAGGGTGGGAAGGGTGCTGGGTGGAATAGGGAAGGCAGGGAGGAGGTATTTATAAATATAGTTAATTTAAGTAGAAGGTCTTTTTTGCCAATGTTTTTTATTTTGTCCTTTTCTTAAAATAAAAGTATAGGTGCTACTGATGCAAATGCTCAGTGCGAAGTAGTACAGCTAAATAGAATAGGGCTAATATGGCTGCATCTATCGAAGCAGTGTAGCTGCTGGGTTGTTGTAAGTGGAAAAACCAACCTGCTAATTCAGCAGCGATTTATTTCTACGTGTCTTCCGTTACTCCTTTAACCCTGGACTAAGGCAGTTCATTATGTGAAACACCTGTGATAATTCTTAGAGGGTGCTAGGTATGTATCACTGCAGATTAGCGTAGTTATATTCTCCTTCGAAGGTAAAGCCTATATTTAGGAAGGCGGAGGCTGCGCCTTTTTTCTCCTAATTTTAAAGGGAGGAGGATAAATAATATAGTATGGAGCTGAGGTTCCATAATTCGTAGGGAGGGTGAGACAGTAAATATTTACAATTTCCACCAAGGTCACGTCCATAGTCTGCCAGCTCCGCGCTCCGCGCTCCACGCTCAGCGCTCCACACTATTGCAGATGGAATGGGTGAGGCTGGGATAAACTAAATATTTATATTTAAATGATTAGATATTTTAAATTTTAAAAAACATGCATTCAGAATATATATTTTCACCACTTTCTCAATTTGAAGTTTTAAGTTTAATTGGTTTTAACGCACCAATATTAAATTATTTAAATTTAAGTTTAACTAATTTAGGATTATATACAATATTAGCATTATGTACTATAGTAGGTTTACATACATATGGAGATAATGAGTTTAAATTGATACCTAACAAATGATCAATAGCCTTTGAATCATCATTTCAAAGTTTAAGTACAATGGTAAGAGATCAAATTGGATCATTAAATGAAGTGTATATACCTTTCATTTATTCTATATTTTTCTTTGTTTTAATTGGTAATTTAATATCTAATGTGCCTTATTCTTTTGCTATTAATGCTAGTGTAATAGTAACATTAGGTTTATCTGTAACTATCTTTATGGGTGTTACAATATTATCTTTATCTAAACACAAATTAAAATTCTTTTCTTATTTTATACCATCAGGTACACCTTTAGCCTTAGTTCCATTAATAGTTTTAATCGAAGTAGTTAGTTATTTTGCTAGAGCTGTTTCTTTAGGTGTTCGATTATTTGCTAACATAACAGCTGGACACACTTTATTAAAAATTTTATCTACATTCCTATATAAACTATTTTCAAGTAGTTTAATAATTGCTGTTTTAACTTTAATACCTTTTGCTATATTTTTAGGTATAGTTGGTTTAGAAATAGCTGTTTCATTAATTCAAAGTTTTGTTTTAACATTATTAACATGTTCATATCTTAAAGATGCTATAGATTTACACTAAATAAAATAATATAACAATAAAATAGTAAGTTATATTATGGATATAATGAAACCTAATTTAGAGCTGCTACAAGTAAACTATTCAAATGATTTATTAGCTAATCAAATATATAATTATAATTATAATTTAAACATATTCTTATTTATATTATCTATTTTAGTGATTATATTATTAATGATATTTCTAGTTAAATTTTTAGTTTTTATCTATAGTGCTATAATTATGACTTATTTTAATTTTAGTATTAAATACATTAAATTGTATATATATCTATAACTAAAACTAAATTTTTTATAGGAGTAGAACTATTTTTCTTAAGCGCTAATCTATTATATTTTATGTACGTAGTTTCTTACGGAATCCATTTTATAGCTACTCATCCTATAATATTACCTTAAATTTCAAGTATATTAAATTATATTAAAAAAAATAATAATTAAACCCCCCCCCCAGCCTTACGCCATTCACCGTAACCGAATGGGGTGGGAAGGATTGTTAAAGGTAGACTGGATTGTGCCTGTTCCTAATTATAAATAACCATATTACAAAAAAGACCTTATTTATATGCTTTCCCCCTCCCTTCTCCCTGCCCTCCCCTATCCCAGCCTTCCCACCCTTCCCAGCCTAAAGGGATAGGGAGGGATAGGGCTGGGATAGGGATATGGAGGGTGGCTAGGGTGGGGGGAGGGGATAGGAAGGGTAGGGTGCCGTACGTCAGGGAGGGAGGAAGGAAGATAGCCTTATAAAATAAAAGAGTCTTAGTATATTTTATACTTTATAAAAAAAAAGTATAGCATACTTGTCAATAAGCATTCAACAAAAACATATTTATGTTTTAATAAATTATATCTAATTAAATAAACTATATTTTATTTTTCTTTTTTTATTATCTTTACTTTATATATTTATTATGTAATTTATAATATAATAATTAATTAGCTAAATAATTTATATGATAGCTATAAATTTATGGTTATTACTCCTACTTATACTTATACTTAGCTATTTGGTTTTATGAATAACAAAGAGGTCTCCATTTTTCCCTCCATCCTTACACTACGTAGTACTAATTACTAGTCCGTAGGAGGACAGCCTCTCGTAGGGAAGATTACCAGTCACTATTGCAACAACTGTTTTTCAATAAACCTTCATCATTCTTATTCAACCCCTCTTAACCTTCACATAATTCTACCTACCTTATCTCGCACTCAATACCTCGTACCTTTAAAAACAGTAAAAGGATTAGTGGTAGAGCAGGTAACTAAAGCTTCTTATGCAGGAGCCTTACGCCATTCACCGTAACCGAATGGGGTGGGGGTGGGATAGGGGTGGTAAGGGTGCTGGGATGATAGGGGTAGGGAGGGTTGTAGTATGGAAACCAAAGCAGCCCTTTTTAGATTATAAATTAGATTAGATTTGTAAAAATCCTAATAATAAAAATAATAAGTTTGATAAAATAGGTAGTTGTACCTAATACTAAGTTAAGTAAAGTAAATTAAAATAACGTTTTATCTTGAAGTAAATATTTTAATTACAAACAAAAAAAATAAAAAAATGCAACACAACAAAACAAATTTACAATTAATTAAAAATAAATATCAATCACACACATACCATTTAGTAGATCAATCACCTTGACCTATTTTAATTAGTTGAACATTATTTTTTATGGCTATAGGTGCAGTTTTATATATGCACGGTTATAATAACGGTGGTTTATTATTAAACTTAGGTTTTTTTTTAACATCAGCCGTTATGTATTTTTGATTAAGTGATATTCACATAGAAGGAAGTTTTCTAGGAAATCATACAAAAGAAGTTAAAAATGGATTAATGATAGGATTTATACTTTTTGTAATTAGTGAAGTATTTGCTTTTATATCAGTCTTTTGAGCATATTTCCATAGTTCAATAGTACCTTCAGTAGAAATAGGTGGATACTGACCTCCTTTAGGAATAGTACCTTTAAATCCTTTTTCTATTCCATTACTTAATACTTTCTTATTGTTATCAAGTGGTGTTTGCCACAAATGTGATATATCTGATTTTATTTTTTTGATGAGTAATATTTTGCCATTTAGTACTCCAAGGTTAAATTCTTTAAACCGAATAGGTCCTCATAATTATGATATTTTAAGTATAATTATAGGTTCTTTACTAGGTGATGGTTCTATGGAAAAATCTAAAGATGGTTCACGTTTTGTTTTTTATCAAGCTAAAGTTAATGGAGAATATTTATTATGGTTACATAATGTTGTAAGTAGTTTAGGTTATGCTAAAAAAGAATTACCTGTTTTATACTCTAGAAAAGGATCTATCTTAGTTCCGTCAGTTAATGATATTAGATATTACTATAGGTTTAGAACTTTTACTTATTCTTCATTTGATTGAATATACGATTCTTTTTATCCTAAAAGTACTAGAAAAGTAGTACCAAAAAACCTAGACACTTACTTATCTCCTTTAGCTTTAGCTGTTTGAATGATGGATGATGGTACCTCTTTCAAAAATAAAGGTTTTAAATTTTGTACTAATAGTTTTACACTTAAAGAAATAAAATATTTAGCTTTAGTTTTAAAAAATAAATATAATCTTGATTCTTCTATACATAAATCAGGTTTAAATAACCAATATAATATTTATATACCTAAATCTAGTTTTAAAGATTTAAAAAAAATAGTTAGTCCACATTTTCATCCTACTATGTATTATAAAATTAATAATTTTTAGTGTGATTTGGAGCCAAGCAATACTAATACTCCTCCCGTTAGCCCATTAGGGTCCCGTAAGTACCCAATAGTATCCATTAGGAATCCTTTAGGGCTGGAGCGTATTTATCCTTCCATTATTACCATTAGTATGAAGCAGAGTGAAAAAAATGGAAAACTAAACTAAATGTAAATTATGCTACAAACATCCACTCGTTCTTTATGTTTATGAATAGAAAAAGAAAAGAAAAGAAAAGAAAATAAATAGATATTTTGCATAGTCAAAGTTATATATTAATATTAAAATTAAATATATTTTTTTAATAATTATTATTAATATAAAATTTGGCGACACTGATGAAAACGGTCAACGGGGCTCATCTGACTCTAAGACCGTCGGTTTAATTAATTAATTTAATTAGGTCGCTACAGACTGGTTCATCGGTGGGTATTTGTTTTATATAAAAATTACAAGTGCTTAATGTACAGTCGGAATCTCAGAAAATAATTATTAATTATTAGTTAATTTATTTTTTCAAAGGCCTTATGTTAATTTTCAATTTAATTACTAAATTAAAGCTAAATTTTTATATTATATTATATTATATTATATTATATTATATTATATTATATTATATTATATCTTAATATTAATTAATTGTTATAGTAAAATTGAAAGTAAAAAATTAAATATAAGGTACAAGGGTTATATATTCAGATGTTTAATTATAAATTAAAATTTTATATAGCTGGAGATTTGGCCTTTATCACTTATGGTCATCACGCATTTATAGCTGGAAAAAGAGTATTTACAATTAATAGTTTTTTTATGACTGTTGTATTAGCTGTAGTATTTACATTATTTCAATATATTGAATATACAGATTCTAGTTTTTCTATTGCAGATAGTGTCTTCGGGACAACATTTTATGCTTCAACAGGTCTACATGGCTTCCACGTTATTGTTGGTACCATTTTTATTTTTATTGGTTTTCTTAGAATCATTAACTATAATGTGACAAAACAGGGTCACCTTGGAATTGAAACAGGAATTTTATATTGACACTTTGTTGATATTGTTTGGTTGTTCTTATTTATTGCTGTTTACTTTTGAGGTAGCAACTAGTTTGTTTTTACCTATAAGTGTAGATAGTTCAATAGAAATATCAAATTATATGCAATTTTCAATTATACCTTTTTTAAAATCTAAGTTAAATCTACCAAAAAAAGAAAATAACAAAATTTTCATTATTTTAGCTGTATTTTTAACTAAAATAAAAGAAGAAATTATAGATTTAATAATTGAATTAACAGCTCCTATTATATTAATTAAAACAATATATTTATTTAAAGGTTTTAGGGCTGTATTAAACCATATATTACAACATTTAAAAATAAATTATATAATTTATATTAAAAAAATAGGATGATTTATAATTTTTACCCTTATTGTATTTGTTGTTAGAAAGGGAATTTATTATATTATATTTAACAATGCTAGTTTTAACATAAAAGACTTATGTGAAATATTTAAATATGATGCTATTTTAGTTTTTTTACTAGTCAGATTTAATAATAAACTTATCATTATGTTAGTATTTAAATTATTTAAAAAATCACTATTAGACACTATTGTAGAAATTGATAAATGTTATAATACTAAAATTTTCATTTTTTTAGAAAATATATATTCTATATTTAAGGTAAAAGTTTTAATTAATAAATTTAAATCATTTAAATCTAACATTGAGAGTTATATATTTAATTTATTTAACTTGTTAAATTATTACTGGTATAATTTTATAAAACCTACCTGACTACGGAAACGGAAGAAAGAATGTTCATACAAAAAAGGTATGGATACAAATGAACCTTTAATATTAATGCTACCTGCTACGATTACGCAACAGGGAAGTTCTTCAACGGCAAACCACAGGGAAGGAGGTGAACAAGATTCAAATACAACTTTGTCTTCCAGCTCAGCAGAAACTGAATTTTCTTCTATAAGATTAGTACGAGACCATCACCTTTTAAATAAAAACATAGACTTTATTAATAGAGAACAGATAGGTTTAAATTTAATGATAGAAAATGTTGAGGATAAGCTTAAACCTTTTGAAAAAAAAAGATTAAGACATCTTCAAAATGGAGGTAATGACAATAATACTAGTGAGTTATTTTCAGTTGAAGATAGAGCTAAATATTTACAATTTAGTAATAATTTAAGTAATTTAAAAGCAAGTTTTGATGGTTTAACTGGAATATTTAAAGATCTAAAAAGAATAAAAAGGAGTGCTGATTATTTAGATGATCTAAATATAAGAATAGCAATAAACCGGTCACAATTATTAGAAACTGAAAAAAATTTAGATTTGCTTTATAAAAATAAAAAAGAATTAGAATTTAAAAAAACATTAAATAATTTAGATCCTAAAAACCGTCCTTTTACAAATGATGATGCTCAAAAATTAATTTCTGCTAAATCTGAAATCTTAGAATTAAAAAAACTTAAATATAACCTTGAAGTTCAAATAGAAGGAAAAGAAGTATGTAGCTATACAGCAACTAGAGATTTAAAAAAAGAGAGAATATACCTTGTAAGAAGAGAATCTGAAATTGTTTCTGAGGCTATTTCAGATAATAATCCAATATGATAATAGCTATTGTTTAATTTATTTTTATTTTTATTTTTATTTTTATTCTTATTTTTATTTTAACTAAGTAACTTACATTATTTCAATCTCCTATTGCTACTCAATACTTATTAGATATTATCATTCTATCTCCGCACCCATTTAGGTAGGAGGAGATCCACACCCTTTAAACAACAAAAAAAAAGGCCCTCCCTCCGGGGGCCCTCCGGGGTAAAAGCAAAGTATCTTTTTTTTTAAATAACAACTTTTTTAAAATTTTTTAGTTTATAAAATAAAATTCATTTTTCAAAAAACTGTGTAGGCTTTCAACAAAATATTTAAACTAATGAATTTATCAATAATTTTATTTTTAATAGGTATATTAGGATTTATATTAAATAGAAAAAATATAATCCTTATGATCATTGCCATTGAAATAATGCTATTGGCTGTTACTTTACTGGTTTTAATTACATCATTTGGATTTGATGATAATGCTGGACAAACTTTCAGTATTTATATTATATCTATAGCTGGTGCTGAATCAGTTATTGGTTTAAGTATTCTTGTTGCATTCTATAGATTAAGAGGAACAATTTCAATACGAAACTAAAAATGTATTTATTAATTATTATTTTACCTTTATTAAGTTCCATTGCTTCAGGGTTATTAGGTAGAAAAATAGGTGTAACAGGTTCTCATATTATCTCTTGTGTTTGCTTAGGAATTTCTTCTGTATTAATTGCAACAGCATTTTATGAGGTATGTTTATGTAATTCACCTGTTTATGTTAATTTAGGTTCTTGAATAGAATCTGAATTATTAACTATATCTTGAGAATTTATTTTTGATCAATTGACAGTAAGTTTAGCTTTAGCTGTTTTATTTTGTTCAACTTTGATTCACATATATAGTATATACTATTTACCCTCAGATCCTCACAATCAAAGATTCTTTTCATATTTATCTGCCTTTACTTTTGGAATGTTAGTATTAATTTGTGGTGCTAATTTTTTTGTCATGTTTGTAGGTTGGGAAATAATAGGATTAGTTTCATATTTACTAATTAATTTCTACTTTACAAGAGTACAAGCTAATAAAGCGGCAATCTTAGCCTTTACAATGAACAGACAGGGTGATATGTTATTAAGTATAGGATTTATGGCAATATTTGCTTTATTCGGGTCTTTAAATTATTCTACTGTATTTTCATTAGCTCCTTATATGAATGAAACAGCTTTAACTATTATATCTTTACTTTTATTTGGAGGTGCTTGTGCTAAGAGTGCGCAATTACCATTGCATAGTTGGTTGCCAGGAAGTATGGAGGCCCCTACACCTGTATCTGCTTTATTACATGCTGCTACTCTTGTTACAGCTGGTATATATTTACTATTAAGATGTTCACCTATATTAGAGTATAGTCCAACAGCCTTATTGATTATTACAATAGTAGGAGCATCCACAGCCTTTTTTGCAGCCACTTGTGGTTTAGTAGCTAATGATTTAAAAAGAATTATAGCTATGAGTACAATATCACAATTAGGTTATCCTTGGTTTTTAGGTAGAAAACATTCTACATTTTTAAGTACTTCTCTTCTTCACTATTTAAGCTATAAAAGGACTCAAACAGGAACAAAAATAAGGGGAGGCGGCGCCACTCCATATTATTTAAAAAGAGAGCAGCATACTCTTAGTAGACAAATAAAGCCTTTATTAGATCCTTGATTCATCACAGGCTTCACGGACGCGGAAGGTTGCTTTTCTATAAGTATTGCAATTTCTAAAAAAAATAAAACTGGATTACAAGTTAATCCCATATTTAGTATTAATTTACACCAGAAAGACACATCTCTGCTGGAATCCATTAAAGATTATTTTGGTGTTGGAACTGTTAATCTAGAAAATAATACTAAATCTGCCTCTTACAAAATCCTATCAGTAAAAGATTTGATTAATGTTATAATTCCTCATTTCGATAAGTATCCACTTATCAGTCAAAAACAAGCGGATTATTTACTTTGAAAAGAAGCTATTCAAATTTTAGCTAATAAAGAACATTTAAATCAAAAAGGTCTCGAAAAAATATTAACAATACGTTCTTCTTTGAATCTAGGACTATCTCCCAGTTTAAAAACCCGTTTCCCTAATATTATAGCTGTTGCCCGTCCTAATGTGGAAACTCAAAATATACCGAATCCAATATGGATACTAGGATTCACTGAAGGGGAAGGGTGTTTTTTGATTAATAAACAAAGAAGTAATACAACAAAATTAGAATTTACTTTCTGATTAGAATTTTCTATAACTCTGCATAATCGAGATCAGGCCTTACTTGAACAAATAAGAGTTGACTTGGCTTGCGGAAATGTTTACCTTAAATCTAACAAAAAATATTGTTCCTACAGGATCGCTAGATTTTACGATAATTCTACCAAAGTTATTCCTTTTTTTCAAAAAATCCTCTAATAGGACACAAAAATAATAATTTCCAAGACTGATGTATAGCTGCTGACATTATAAAAAGAAAGGAGCATTTTACAGAAGTAGGCATGGAAAAATTAACTATTTTAAAGGAAAATATGAATAAAGGTAGAAAATAGACTTCTGCCTGCAGCGTTTTTACAACACCCCTGCTACGATGCTTTGTTAGTTTAAGGAGGTGAGAAGAAGACTCTTAAAATAGGAATCTACCTAAACTTAATTTAGCCATATGGCCTAAAAAAATATTACTGTATGCTGGAAGTTCCTAAAGCTTTAATTACTTTATATAAAGTAAAAATATTAAAGATTGTTACAATGGATAATCAGCAGGGAAGATATTTTACCCTCAGAGAATACACGTAATAAAATTACAAAATCTCCTAGCAATCTAGGAGGCAACGCTATTAGCTCTTAAAGGAGAAATTTTAATTTAATATATATTCCAAACTTATATGAAAATATATGTGTTATTGATATGGTTATGGCTATAGGTCTATCACAATATAATGTAGCTTTATTCCATACAGTAAATCATGCTTTCTTTAAAGCGTTATTATTCCTAGGAGCAGGGGCAGTTATCCACTCATTTTCAGATCAACAAGATGTTAGAAAAATGGGTGGTTTAATTAAATTTTTACCATTTACTTACTCTGTTATGTTAGTAGGTACACTATCTTTATTAGCTACTCCTTTTTTAACAGGTTTTTATAGTAAAGATTTAATTATAGAATTAGCTTATGGTAGTTATAGTTTTAGCAAAATGTATGCATTTATATTAGGAACCGTTACTGCAGGTTTAACAGCTTTTTATAGTTTTAGATTAATAAGTTTAGTATTCCTTGTTAGTCCAAATGGAAATAAACAGTCTTATTTAAATAGTCATGAGTCTAGTTTAGCTGCTATTATTCCGTTGATAGTGTTATCTTTATTTAGTATTTTTTTTGGATATTTATTTTCAGATATGTTTGTAGGAATGGGTTCTGATTTTTTTGGTAATTCTTTATTTATTCACCCTAATAATATCACTTTAGTTGAAGCTGAGTATTCTCTTTCTCCTGAGGATAGCTCTTTTTTAATTAAACTTTTACCATCTATACTAAGTTTAATCGGAGCTAGTTCTGCATTAATATTTTATCTTAAAGCTCCAGAAATAATATTAAGTGTAACTGAAACATCAATAGGGAGAAAACTGTATACTTTATTTAATAGTAAATATTTTTTTGATGTAATTTATAATAACTATATTTTTTCTAATGGGTTTAAATTAGGTTATTCTATTTCTAAACAAATAGATAGAGGAGTAATAGAATTAGTAGGACCTTATGGTTTAAGTAATTCTATATTTAAATTAGCTAAAGATATTTCTAAATTAGATTCAGGGGTAATAACTACGTATGCACTTTATATTACTATGGGGTTTATATTTTTCCTATTTGTATTATTCAGTTATTTAATATTAGATCAAAATATAAATGAAATTATACGTTTAACTATAATATTAAGTTTTTCTATTTTTGCTTCTTCATTAAAACTACATCAACCATTTGGAGCCTTAAATTTTAAAGATGGAAAGACTACCCTTACATAGGAATAGAAGAATGTGCCCGTTCGATCTAATTCTAATTAAGAGTTGAAAAAAAGATAAAAAGAGTTAACCCTTTACCTTACAGCATTAATAGCACCTTCCAACCTAGGACCTGCCTAGCCACCCTTAGTTTTCTGCGTAGCAGGGTAGCGCAGCGTAGCCACAACCTCTACCTAAAACAGAGATATTGAAGGAACAGCAAAAATAAACTAGAAAGACAAAATAATAAATCTAATTTAAATATAAATATTTTTGTTAATATTTTAATAACCTCAATTGGGTTTGGGTGTTTTGGTTTATCCTCTCATAGCTATGTTATAGCTTATACACTTATAATTTATATAAATAATCTATATAATAAGTTAAATTAATATTACTGCACCTTTTTAACAAGACTAACTATACTTCTTACCCCCCCCCCCTTTTTTTTTAAGAATAACTTTAATAGAGGAAGGGTCACCTCTATAAAATAATGATCTTGTCTAACCTAGACTATTGGTAATTTTAACTATCGACGTGAAAATTCATAATTTTAATGGTGGGTAAAAGGCTAGTACCCTAACTTACGGCCATCGTGATAGCAAATTAACTTATGTTTAGGTTGGGTCTTTTAAGGATGGAGATTTATTAAGAATAGAAATTAGAGTTTAGAATAATAAAGATTTTACTTGATTTAATCTTAATTTATCTTTGTTCATAATTTTAATAATATGATAGCATATTGAAAATTTGATTTCGGTAAGAATGGGAGTCTAGAATTGATGAGGTTCTGGACTAGAATATATAAGGGAATAAGTAGAAAATTTATTTCTATTGGGTAAACAATGATCCCAACATTTCTTGAATAATATTGACTGGCAGGAAAGGAAGAAAATCCCTTTAACGAGTACATCCTGAACTTAGATGATCTTTTAGAAGATATGATTGTATTTAGATATGTTGGAGTTAAGATTAAAATTTTGACTCCTTGGGAGATCTGCGTGTTTTTTTATTTATTTTTTTACCACTACAATTTTTATGAAATTTTTAAAAAGAATGTTTTCTAATCCTGTTATTATTGTATTAAATAATTATTTTAATACTAAAACTAAATTATTCAAAGTAATTAATATATTTTCTATATATTTAGTTAATATTTTTAAATATATAATTTTATTTTTAATTTTGAGTAATATTTTATTATTTCTGTTTGATATTTTCTCATATTTTGATTATCTATGAATGAAAGATTTAGTTTCTTATGTTATTCCTTCAGGTGAAAGTAGTTCAAGTGGTAATGTAGATCCTGTTAGATGATGACCTAGTGGAGTTCCACAAGGTTGAACTATAATAGGAACCGGTTTAGCTACATTTGCTGCTTTAAGTAAAATGCCTGGTGTATCTCCTAGAATGAGAGTTTTAGGTGCTTTAGGTGCTAGTGGAGTAAGTGCTGGTAGTGTTACTTATCATTCTGCTATTGAAAATCCAGTAGGTTTTAATAGATTTATGTGATCTTTAAGTAAATATCAGAAAACTGGTGAGTGACCTAGTATAGAACAAGCTAATCAAGTAAGTCAAACATCGATGGATTCCTTTATTAAAGATTCCATGAAGCATGTAGATGGTCAAGTTGTTGACTCTGTTGTATCAGAGGTTGCTAATAAGAAAAATTTATTACCTTCTTCAAATTTTGATTTTTCTGATTTTATTACTAGATTAAGTGATTTAATTTTTAGTGAAAGTATGAAATTATTAAAACCCGTATATGTTGAAGGATTCTTTGATGATCTTATAGGTCAAAGAATGTTTGTTGAAGTTATTCTTCTTATTTTTGCTATTAGTATAGTCTTCTTATTTATAGTATTTCTGTTTAATGTAATATTTTTACTGAATAAAGATAGAATAATTAAGAAATTTGATAATAAATTTATTTCTCTTTATGTTAAATATCAAAGTTTTTTTAGTAAGCTTACTTTATTATATATTCCTATTTTTATTTTTATTGGTTTATTTGGTTTATGTCATGGCTTACATTGATTAATTACTAATCAAATTCCTTACGAATCTTTAGAGATTGATTTACATAAGTTTGTTTCCTCTTCATATGTTTCATTTATTTTATTAAAGTCTAATAAATTTAATATTAGAAATAATAAAAAATTATTATACCCCCAAGTTAACAATCTGGAGGGAGGTTATCTTATAAATACTATTTTTAAGAGGTATGTATGGATGGAAAAATCAACTCTTTTCCAGTTTTGTTGTAACAAAACACAAACTGACCTCCAATACCATAAAAATTTTAAAATTTAGTAGATTAGATATAACAGATTAAACTCAAATAATTACGACGGCTGCTTTCCACCCTACCAACGCTAAGCTGCTGAAGGAGGGAGGGATGGAGGGTGGAGCCTTATGAGCGCAGGTACGCTACTGCCGAAGGAGGAAGGAGGAATTATTAGATTAGGCAAAACTCTTATTAATCCGATGCTTTAACCTTAAAAGTATACAGCTTAACCTTTCCATTAAACACTTTGATTATAGTGTAATATAGAAATAATCTACAACACCTCCACTTATTATTACTCTACCATACTATCATAGATAGTAAAAGGTATTTATTTATTAAATAATAATTAAAAAAATAAAAGAGTAGCTACTAGTTCAGTGGTAGAATACCAACGGGTTGGTTACTCCTTTTGGGTGGGAGAGTTAGCGTGTTCGAGTCGCGCCTATCACGTTTTTATAATATATTGTTTTTGTTATTTTTATTGATTTTTACACCCCCTATCCATCCCCTTCCCTCCCCTAACCCTTAAGATTGGGGAGCCTTTCCCTCCCCTATCCCTGCCCTAAAGGGAAGGGTGGGAGGGTGCTGGGAGGGAAAGGGTGCAGTGCTCTACGGCGGGGACGTCCTCCAGCTCAACCCTGCTATGTACACGGAAGGGAGGGGGAGGTATTTAAGTAGTTAAGTATGGAACCCACCCTATCCCAGCCTGCCCACCCTTCCAGCCTAAAAGGATAGGGCTGGGATAGGGTTGGGGAGGGATAGGGTGGGTTGTCCGTCCCTCCCTGCGTAGCGCTTAGCCTTCACACCCATCCTTGTCATACGTGAGGGACTGGCTTACGGGAGGCTAGGGAGCTAGGTGCGCCTCTCTTCCTACAAAGGTAGGCGTATTCCTGCTACAAAGAAGGGAGGGAGGAATGTTGTTATAAAGAAAGGTTAAATATAAATATAATAATTTTATTTTATCTGTTTAATGAGTTGTAGTTTAATCTGGAAAAACACCATTTTTTGGTAATGGCTAATATCAGTTCAAATCTGGTCAACTCATTTTAACAAATTATTATCATAATTAAATATTATAATTTAATTAGGCTTTAATTGAACCCTTATTAATTAGTATTAATTTTAATACCCTAATCTACATTTTTGGTTTTAATAGAACACCCGGCTACGCAGCCTAGCGGTCCTTAGGAGCCGCCTAAAGGACTAGTAAACCTAGGACCTAGCAATGCAAAGCACTTTGGCACTACCTTTCCTACAGTAACAACTTCAAGCCAGGCAATAATCTAGACACTTGTCACCATCTCCTTCCGCTTTACCTACGGCTTGCACACACAACCTTCCCTTTTGTATACCTATCCTCTCCCTAAACTAGAACTAAGGAGATTTAAAAAAGGTGGGGTATACAATGATCTCCTCCTCTACCTTACCTAAGGTAAAAACTAAGGGGGGGGGGGGGGAAGAATATTAGGGTTAGCGCAACCTTCTCACACCTACGGTAGCCGAATGGTACCACAACTAAGACTATACCAAAATCAACTAGGCTGGAAGGAAGGATTGTAGCCTTTATAGGTAGAAGCTAGCAGCCTCAAGTGATCTCTCCTTAAAGGGAAAGGTAAGTAGGCTGGGTAATTTGGCTTTTTCCTTTTTTTAAACCTAGAAAAGCAAACCAGCTTTTAGTAATAGGCTACCTAGGTCATAAAACCTAGTTTTTATTTTGTATTAAGCTATGTACTAAAATAATAAAAAAAAAAATAATCATAAGTATACAATAGTTAATGACAAAGTAAGCGGTGAGGACTAACCTTTTTTTAAGAAAACAGAACTCGAAGGTTGAGTGTCTCACTTTTAATGAGAAAGTCTTGGTTCAATTCCATGTGTTTTCAAAATAAAAATAAGTATTTTGGTTTTTTAAATTTTATATTATAATACTGAATATTGCCTTTTTCTCAGCCTTAATGAAAGGCTTCCAGCCTAGGCAGTGTAGCCTTATCCTCCCCCCCCCCCCCCCCCCCCCCCCCCCGTACGGCACCCTGCGCAGCTGCGTAGCTACACAGAGGAGGGATCAAAGGAGGGGGAGGTACGTGGAAGAAACAAAATCAAAACAAGGAAGGGTAGAAATAAAAAAGGGAAAGCTTAGTAAAGGAAAGCTAGGAGCTTTGGTTTAGGTTTTGTATAATTATAATTTATTCTTTATCCTTTTCTCTGAAGGCCGAAGGCCCCGAGCCTTTATAAAGGAATAGGAGAAGGAAAACCTTCAGGTTGAAGGAGGGGTGGCAAGGCTCCCTTACTTTGCGTAGCGCTACGTACATTAAGGAAGGATGCAGTGGCTATCCCAGCCTAAAGGGATAGGGTGCAGAGGGGTTTATTTGTCAGGGTTGGTTGCTTAAGGGAATTTGTTAGAGTGGTTTAATATAATCGTCTTGAAAACGATTGCTGGAAGAACTTCAGCCGTGGGTTCGAATCCCACAATTCCCGTATAAAAATATAAATATAAAAACCTTTATAAAAAATGATAAAACTAAAATATTATATTAAAACCTAAAGCTGTTTTAAGCTTTAGTTAAAATAGAAGGGGTAAAATATAATTTTTATACCTTACTTCTAGATAACCAACCAGCCCCTTTTGTAATATTAACCTTACAAAAATACCACTACGCAACTTTACTACCTCTCAGGCTCCACCCTACCTCCACCTGGCCCTATCCCACCTTCTCCACCCTCTCCCACCCTGCACCCTATCCCTTTAGGCTGGGATAGGGTGCAGGCAGGGTGGAAAATAACGGTAAATAAAGGGAAATAACGGGAGGAGGTTAGGGTAAGAAGGGAGGAGCGCGAGCCATAAGGCTGGGTGCCGTACGGCAGGGGGGTATTTAAAATCCGCAGCATGGGTATATCCTCCTTTGGCTACGCTTATGGGACTAACCTATGCTGGCGAGGAGTAAAAGAAAAGTGTTTATTTTATTTAAATAAAAGGAAAGGTTATTAAAAATCAAATAAAAATAAAAATTAATAAATAAAAAAAATAAAATTAAATGATCCTTTAGTATAGTGGTTCGTACAGTTTTCCTTCACAAAACCAGCATCAGTTCGAGTCTGATAAGGATCGAGTTATACAGTTTTTTTGTAATAATTATTTAATTTAACCTTTTCTCCTGCAGTTGCCCTCCCCTATTCCTTTAGGCTGGGTGCCTTTGCCTCCCCTATCCCTCCCCTATCCCTGCCCTATCCCTGCCCTATCCCTTTAGGGTGGGAAGGGTGGGAAGGGTGGGAAGGGTGGGAAGGGTGCAGGGTGCTCCTTCTCAGCACCGCAGGAATGGTTTTCATTGGTAAGATACGACAATTGCTAATTGTTTGGTTTAAAACAACCTTGGGTGTTCGACTCGCCTCCATTCCATAAATTTGTATATTTAATTAGGGAAAATTACAATACTATATTAAAAATAAAAATAAAATAATTAAAAATAAAAATAAACCTATAAATATAAATATTTATAAATATTTATTAATTGAGATTAAGTTATTAATTTACTATTAAATACATGCATAAAATAACAATTTAAAAACTATTAAATTAAATTAAATTAAATTAAATAAGAAAGGTTTTTTTTTTTAACTAAATAAAATTATAAAATTATAAAAATAAAAATATAAAAAGCTAAAAATTAAACCTCCGCTTTTATTCTCCTTCTTTATAACTATAACCAAAATAGAATTAGAATTATAAGCAGGCAGCCTTCCCACCCTTCCCACCCTTCCCACCCTAAAGGGATAGGGCAGGGATAGGGGAGGCATCCATACGACGGGGATGTTTAGTGTCTAGCCTCCCTGCTTCTGGCCTAGTCCTCCCTCCCCAGGGTCATCCCTCCTTCCTAGCCACCCAGCCCTATCCCTGGCCTAAATTGAGGGTGGGATGTATGTTTGGCCATACTCCGAAGTCCTCCCCCTGTGCCCTAAAGGGAAAGGCGCCCTCCCTCTCTACGTAGGAGGGGTGATGGAGCCTAGAGGGGGGGGGGGGGGAGATAAGCCCTAGCCTAGCCTTCAGCACCTGGCCTAACGGGAGTATAATAACCAGTCCTATCCCTGCCCCCTACCCAACCTGCTCCACCTAAGGATGGATGCTTGGCAGGATGGAATTAAATTTAAATTTAATAGTAATTTAATATAAAATAAAAATAATCATTAACATGTATTTAGACGATAACAAGGAAATGTATATTAGTAGTGTTGCAGGTTATTGCCCATTGAAATAGATGGCTTGACTTAACTCAACTAATGCTAAAGAAATAGGTACGTTGTATCTTATATTTGCCGTTTTTGCTGGTATGATAGGTACAGCTTTTTCTGTTATGATCAGATTAGAACTATCGGCTCCTGGTGTTCAATTTTTATCAGGAGACCATCAATTATTTAATGTTATAATCTCAGCTCACGCCTTCATAATGATATTCTTTATGGTTATGCCAGGTTTAGTAGGAGGTTTTGGTGAAATCAAAAATAATGTAAACACAAAATATATAAGTGTTAGTTTAAAAAAAAGATATATAAGTGTTAAAAGTGACAATAACAACGTGAAATCTAAATATCATTTAGGTCCTTATTTAGCTGGTTTAATAGAAGCAGATGGTACTTTTGCCATACATGATATAAATTCTAAGGCTAAACCTTATAATCCTAAAATATTAGTTGTATTTAGTTTACCAGATAAACCTTTGGCAGATAAATTATGCACTATTACGGGAGCAGGTATTGTATCTAAAAAAAAAGAGGCTAATTGTGTAATATGACAAATACAAGCTATTAATCAAGTAATAGACATAATAAATAATATTAATGGTTATATGCGCACACCTAAAATAGAATCACTTCATAGAGCTATAGATTGGTTAAACGTTCATACTAATGCTAATTTGGTCAAACAAGATTTAGATAGGTCTGATATAGATAGTAACTCCTGACTAGCTGGTTTTACAGATGGTGATGGAAATTTTTCAATAAATCTAGTAGATAGGAAAAAAAGAGGTTTAATTACAACTAAGAGAGTACAAGCCTTTTTTCGAATAGAATTAAGACAAAATTATCATCGTGAAGTATTGTCAAAATTAGAAGGTGTAAGCTATTTTTATATTTTAAATAAGATAGCCTGCTACTTAGGTGTAAATTTATATTCTAGAACAAGAGTAAAAGGTGAAAAAATCTTTCATTCATTTATGCTTATCTCTCATAATATAAATAGTCATCAAAAAACTATTGAATATTTTGAAAAATATCCTTTATATTCTAGTAAATATTTTGCCTATAAAGACTGACTTAATGTGGTAAGTAAAATTATTTCACGTAATGGTAGTCCTTTAAGTCAAGAAGATGTTAAAGAAATAGAAAAAATTAAATCTCAATTTAACAGTAAACGTACGTTATTCGATTTTACACACTTAGATACTATACTTTAAATTAAAATTAAAATAAATTAAAATAAAATAAAAATAAAATAAATTAAAATTAAATTACACTAAAAAAAAAAGGCTACGCTGCAGAGCAGCGGTGTAGCGGAGCAGCTTAGCCGTTCTGCTGCGTAGCGCTCCACAGCACCGCATAAATACATTAAGTATGGCTAGGCAGTACCTGCTACGACTGCGTAGCAGTAGCAATATAAAATAACATTAAAAAAGAAATTGCCGTAGTAATAGTAATATTGCTTTATTACACAACTATTTGCGGGAAAATCCTAAAGCTTATTTATAAGTATAGTGAAAACTTCTTTAATAGAAACGTACATTATTTTAAATATTAAATAAGATATTATGGACAATCCGCAGGAAACAAATATTAAATATTATGTTTTTCTTCTACTTTAGCTAAAGTAGGTGTTTAACTATAGCTTTTAATAGTAGGATCCTCAGAGACTACACGTTGTGCCCCAAATATATATATACATATACATTACATATACATATACATATACACTTGGGTGAAGATATAGTCCAATCGTAACTTAATGGTTATGGTATATTGAATTATTTTTTACCTATACATTGTGGTGCCCCAGATATGGCATTCCCACGATTAAATAATGTTTCTTTTTGGTTATTGCCTCCTTCATTACTATTATTATTATTAAGTGCACTAGTAGAAAATGGAGCAGGAACAGGATGAACTGTATATGATATGCAGTTCTTGTCTATCATTTTGTTTGTATTAGTGATAGACATAAAAACTTCACTCGATGCGGGAAACTCCTCTAGCCTAGAGGCATGAAATTGAATACTAACAGAGTTGTTTGCCTTGATACGTTCCCTACCATCCTTCCCTTACCCTTTCCCTCTGCCTAGCTCTACCCATTACCCTTCCCCTTACCCTAATTGGTACCGTACGGCAGGGATCGGGAACCGGCTCGGGATCGAGTGCTGTATGGTATGGAGAGGGAGGAAGGGCTCAAGTACTACAATTTATGGGACACCTGGCTATAAATACAACGTTCAATCTGTAGTAAAAAAGTCAATGACACGGGGACAATCCGCCTGACTCAGCAGCAACCTAAAAATAAAACTGTCTGATTCATCAGAGACTACACGTGAGGTATTCTTCAGTAGAACAGTTAACAAAAAGAATACAAAAATTGAATTTGAACAATGGTTAGTTGGAGTAACAGATGGTGATGGTACTTTTCATTTTAGTGAACGTGAACATCTTCCTAATAAATGAGTACTTTATTTTAAAATAAGTCAAAGTACATATAATTTAAGACTTCTTTATCATATCAAATCAATACTTGGCGTAGGTCAAGTATCTGTAGGTGTAGATGGGATGGCTGAGTACCGATTACGAGATGTTAAGAAAATAGTTCAACATATTATTCCTCTTTTTGATAAATATCCTCTACTTACAAGTAAACATTATAAATATGATTTGTTTAAACAGGCTGCTTTTATTCTGACTGATACTTCAATATCAACTGCATATAAACACATTTTACTTACTGAATTAAAAAGTAAAGTACGACCAGATAATTATATGTCACCAGCATGAAATATTGTTGATAATAATGTTAGTTGTTTACAAGATGCAAATAGTGTTATGACTAAATCTTGATTAGTTGGTTTTACAGAAGCTGAAGGTTGTTTCTATCTTGTTACAAAAAACGTAGGGCGAATCGTTCATGCTTTTGAGATAACTCAAAAATTAGATAAGGTTGTTTTAGACTCTATAGCATATCTGTTGAAGATTAAAGTTATTAAAAAAAAAACTTACTTCACAGTTGGTACTACTAATGCTAAACATATTTCTAATATTAAATTATACTATCATAACACTATGAAAGGAATGAAATCTTTAGAATATCGTATTTGAGCAAGATCTTTCAACAAACAAAAATCAGGACAAGCTCGATTTGAGTATTTAACTAAAGTACGAAATCAAATGTGTAATATTCGGTCTATAAAACTGGACAAACATTTCCAGATCAAAATTGACGTTCAATCCAAATCTTAATATTATTAGCTCCACAACAAAAGGGCAAAGGAGTTACAGAAGCATTCTTAAGGTAAGAATCATTCCTTATCACCGCTCCCTTAAATTAGCCAGATCAAGATCCCGACCCATGCCTAGCCTCCTGTAAAGGTAAGGGAAAGGCAGAGGGAAAGGGTAGGAAAAGGAGAGGCGGACCCTGCACCTAGTACGCTGTGGAGTGCTACGCTCCTGCCCTAATGGTAGGAGGGATTGAGGAAGCAGTCTATGTAATCGTAGTAAAATTTACTTGTGAAGAATAAAGGTATAGTCCGATCCTGTGTGAAAGCACAGAGTAATCTACCTCTCTTGCCCCCCCCCTCTAAGTCGTCGTTAGGGGAAGGGCCGGTGGTAGTGACAGAGGGATTAAAGATTACTAATATTAGATATCCTCCATTAGCAGGAGTTCAATCACATTCAGGTGGTTCTGTTGATTTAGCTATTTTCAGTTTACACCTAGCAGGAGTTAGTTCATTATTAGGAGCTGTAAATTTCATTAGTACAGCACTAAATATGAGAACTAATGGAATGTCAATGCACAAATTACCATTATTTGTGTGAGCAATATTTATAACAGCCATTTTACTATTGCTATCTTTACCTGTATTAGCGGGTGCAATTACCATGTTATTGACTGATAGAAACTTCAATACAAGCTTCTACGACCCTGCCGGTGGTGGTGATCCAATACTATATCAACACCTATTCTGGTTCTTTGGTCAAAATTGGCCCTTTTTAAGAGAAATCTTACAATCGAATTGCGCTATATGCTGGAACCACCTAGAATTTATGAACACTAACAATATAAGTCTAAATAGTATATTAGCCTTGTTGGTAAAAGATTCATTTAAACGTAAGTGGAATCAGCAGGTAACCAATAATAGAAGAAATACTTCTCATTTAGTAGGAACCTCAGAGACTACACGCGCAACATCCTTTAGTATAAAGGAAAATCGTTTCAACCAATGATTAGCTGGTCTTATCGATGGTGATGGTTCATTTCAAGTAAGTAAAGCAGGATATTCTAGTTGTGAGATAACTGTTTCTCTTGCAGATGAACGTATGCTACGTATAATTCAAAATAAATTAGGTGGAAGCATAAAACCTCGTTCAGGAGTTAAAGCTATACGTTGGCGTTTACATAATCGTAGTGGTATGATAGATTTAGTAAAAAGAGTAAATGGTTACATCCGACACAGTTCCCGTTTGGTTCAACTTAATAAAATATGCACTGTGTTAGACTTACAACTTTTAAGCCCTGATACTTTACATAAAAAGCATGGTTGGTTTTCTGGCTTTTTCGACGCAGATGGTACTGTAGAATTTTATCTTAAAGGTAATAGTAATAACCCTCAGTTAACTTTAAGCGTAACTAATAAATTGTATGTAGATATTGTTTTTTTTTATAATTGTTTCGGAGGACAAGTTTACTTTGATAAATCCCAGAATGGTTACTATAAGTGGAGTGTACAATCAGAGTTAGGCCTAGAATCCTTTCTTGAGTATACTAAAACATGTCCTCCTCAATCAGTAAAACGCAATCGTTTATTTTTAATTAAGGAATATTACCGTCTTACAAGACTAAAAGCTCATAAATATCCAGAAGGTACAATTTTACATAAGGCTTGGTTGAATTTCAATAAAAAGTGGAATTAAAAAGTGATGATGATATAGTCCTTCAGTAAAACTGAAGCATCCAGAGGTTTATATTTTAATAATACCTGGTTTTGGAATCGTTAGTCATGTAGTTTCTACATTTAGTGGTAAAACTATATTTGGTTATATTGGAATGGTTTATGCTATGTTCTCAATAGGAATATTAGGATTTCTTGTTTGGTCACACCACATGTTTGCAGTAGGAATGGATGTAGATACACGAGCTTACTTTACAGCTGCAACGTGCGCCATCTCATTATATGTGCCGTTAAGGGTAAATCCTTCATCGAAATCCTTTTCTAATGTTAATTCTTTATTAGAAAAAAATTACTCTACAAATTCTTCTTGTAAGCAAATAACCTTATGGGATAAACAAATAGGCATAAATTCAATGAGTTTTAAATCTAAATTAACAAATAGTGAAAAAAATCTTCTTAATTTAACACCAAGAGCTAAGAGTATTATTATAGGTTTAATTTTATCTGATGCTTGGTTACAAAAAAGAGGTTCTTGGAATTCTAGAATTGGGTTTAAACAGTCTATTAATAATTTCCCTTATTTGTGGCACGTTTACAATGAACTTGCTTATCTGTGCTCAAGTTTTCCCTTGGCTGCTAAAGCTATTACAAGAGGTAAAATTTTTTACAGTGTTTTCTTACAAACTAGACAATTAGCATGTTTAAATGAAATTTTTAATTTATTTTATTTAACGATTTCTGACAAAAATGGTAAAAGTCAAGTAATTAAAACAGTAAAACAAGAATTATTTTTTTATATGGACTATATAGTTTTAGCCCATTGGATCTTGGGTGACGGAAGTAAAAGAGCTAAAGGTTTAGTTTTATGCACAGATAATTTTAGTTTGCAAGAAATTGTTTTACTGGTAAATATTTTAATTATAAAATTTGATATTAGTCCCACTATCCAAAGGGAAAAAAATAAATTTAGAATTTATATTAATGAAAAAAGTCTAATTAAAATAAAACCATTTATCTTACCTTATTTTGTAGATCATTTTTTATATAAAATTACTTAGCGATGTAAAGCATTGAACTTAGGTAGTAAAGGCTAACTTTACACTGACAACAGCATGTTCAAAAAGGGAGTTTAAACTTTTTAGTTATTTCACTCTCGAGCTACGATCCCTATGGCTAGGTAGACGAACCCTATTAATATTTCTAATTACAAATGGAGTTTAGAAGTTGCGGACTAAACTAAAAAAGGATCATTTTAGAATATAGGGGGCCTAAGGGGATATATATGCGGCACATATAAGAATTTGGGATCACCTGACACTCGTAAGGGTTGAGGTGACGGAGTTTCCATATTAGATTATTAAATTAAAGATACAAATTTTTAATTGTTTTAATTGAAGGGAAACAGAAGGAAATTAGCTAGTATTTCCTTCGGAAAGCCGTATGATGGGAAACTATCACGTACGGTTTGGGAAAGGATTTTTGACTAACGGTGATAAACTGGGGTCAATCTTCTATTTCACAATGGTAATTGCAGTACCAACAGGAATTAAAATATTCTCTTGGTTAGCTACTTTATATGGTGGGAGTCTTAGATTCAATACTCCATTAGTATTTGTATTAGGATTCTTAGCTCTATTTACTATTGGTGGATTAAAACTCTTGTTAGTTCACCTTAAAGATTACTGTATGCTGGAAACCTCTAATAACTAAGATACTTAATTCTTCTTATTTAGCAAAAAAATAATATATAGTAATAGTAAAAAAGCTTAGTTTTGAGCAATCAGCAGGAAACAAAACTACTAAAATTTATAATAGTAGATTCCTCAGAGGCTATGGGTAGTCATCATTATTTCAGATTTGAGTTTTATTATTATTATTCGAAAAAAACAAAAAATAGTGATAAGATATAGTCCAAAAAATAATAAGTTTTTATTATTTTAGTATTTGCAAGTGGACACATTTCTTTTCTGTCTACTTCGATGACAGATAATTCAAATTTTTTTAATATAAACAATTATTTATTTTTATTTAATTCCTCTGCTGTACCGCTAACAAGTTATTTAAGTAAAGTAGTAGCAGAAATAAAACCTATTAAGGTATATAATAATTTTAAAGAGGATAAGCAAGATATAAAAAAGGATCAAAAGGATAAAACAGGTGTTTACTGTTTAATAAATTTGATTAATGGTAATATTTATATAGGTAGTTCTGTTAACCTTGCTGTGAGAATGAGTAATTATTTAAATACTACTTTTTTAAAAAACAGAAAAAATAATAATATGCCCATAATACAAGCATTGTTAAAATATGGACAAGAAAATTTTTCTGTTTTAATTGTAGAATATGTAAATATTGAAAATTTATCTGTAAGAGAAACTTATTATATTACACATTTATTGCCTTATTATAATGTTTTAAAACAAGGTTATTCTTCAATAGGTTATAAACATACTGAAGCTACAAAACAAATGCTTTCAGAATTAGCTAAAAATAGGACACATTCAGATAAGACTAAAACTTTAATCTCTAAAGCTTTAGTGGGTGAGAATAATCCTTTTTACAATAAAAATCATTCAATGGAAACTAAATTAAGAATGATAGAGGCTAATTCAAGATATTCTATTTATATTTATAATTCATTTAAAGATTTATTAATTATTTTTCCCTCAGTTAATACTTTAGCTAAATTAATACATTCTAATCATTCAAGTTTAGTTTCTTATATTAAAAATAAAGCATTATTTAGAGGTGAATGGTATTTAAGTAATTTACCATTTAATATTGAAGACACACCCTTAATCTCTAATTGAGATTCAAAGGAAGCTAATAATTTAATATTAGAAATAAATAATAATTCTCATATTAAAAAGGCTATTTTTGTTTATAATAATAACTATGAGTTTATAAAAAAATTTGAAGGTGTCACACACGCTCAGAGAAAATTAAATATTAATCACGATATAATAAAAAAATATGCGTTATTAAATAGACCATACAAAGATTATATTTTTAGTTACGAGAGATTGAGGGATCAATTTTTTTTTACTTTTACTTTTACTAATAAAGATAAAGTATCGGATTAATATAATTTTTTGCTCTGATTACTGATTACTGTAACAGGAGTTGTTTTATCAAATGCTTCTTTAGATGTTGCATTCCACGATAAGAGTTCTCTTATTGTTATGACCTCAGTATTATTACCTATTACTACTAAAAATTTAAATCCAGATTTTATTAAACAATTCTGGGTCGGCTTAATGGATGCAGAGGGAAGCATTCAAGTTAATCAGTGACGAAAAAAAAATCTACAATTTAGACTGGTTATAAAATTAGCTAATTTACCTGAAAATGTTAACATGCTTAAACTTATTTCTAATTGTATTGGAGGATATGTAAGTTTTCCAAAAAGTAAGGGTGTTACAAATGTTATTTGAAAAACAGATGATCGAAAAATTATTTTATCTATTTTGTCAATACTTGAGCAATATCCCCCTTTAACTAGTAGATTAATTTTACAATTAGAATTTTTAAAGGAATGTTTAGCTCATAACTCAGTAGAAAAGTATTTACAAACTAGACATTCTAAATTTATATATCAGTCAAATTTAATAGATAAACTCAATAATAACTTTAATAAACCTTCTTATTTTAATGCTTGACTTTCAGGATTTGTAGAAGCAGAGGCTAGTTTTGTTTTACGAAAAAAAGGCTATCCATCATTTACAATAGGTCAAAATAATGATTTATATCTTATTAATTTTATTAATCAACAATTTAATGGGATTAATAAAGTATTAATTAAGAATAAAAATTTCTACGTTATTGAAATTTATCGTAAGTCATTGCTACTTAATATTGGAGCACACTTCGTAGATTATCCTTTGTTAGGTTATAAAAATGTAAGCTATAAAAATTGAATGAGTGTAATATCATCAAATAACACTGAATAGTTTTAACTATTAAGATTAAAATTCAAAACTTTGTGTCGTGTTGTCATACCACTGTGAAAGGTTATTTTTTTCAATGAAACTTTTCGGTAATTATATATTATAATTGCTAACGGTGAAATCTTAATATGCTATTATAAATGCTAATAGATATTTAACAAATGTTAAGACAATACCGTGGAAACCAAAACTAGTTTATAAAATACTAGTAAGTAGGATCCGTAGAGACTATACGTGGTAGCCTAAATTAATCAATTTAAATTATTAATTAGGTAAGATATAGTCCAATCCTCATCGTGAGATGAGATAAATTGACATATTACGTTGTAGCTCATTTCCATTATGTACTATCTATGGGGGCAGTATTTGCTTTATTTGCGGGATTCTACTTCTGAACTCCAAAAATTGTGGGTAAATTATATGATGATTTATTAGGAAAAATACACTTCTGAACTCTTTTTGTTGGGGTTAATTTAACTTTTTTCCCTCAACACTTCTTAGGAATGGCCGGTATATATTATATTATATCTAATTTTATAGAAAATAATTTAGAAAATAGTTTTATTGTTTCAGATTACTTATTGCAACAATATTACAACATAAATATATTAGTAAGTGGTACTTTATCTGTTACAACAGTTAAGTATAATGGTCCACATTTATTACCTAAATTTTTAACTTCGCCTGTACGTATTTATTCACCTAATTTAAATCGTAACTTAATAGGTGTACAAAATCGTAAACGAACAATTATTTATCAATGAATAAATTTAATTAACGGTAAAATATATGTAGGAAGTGGTTGAAATGGTTCAATGCGTTTACTATCTTATTGAAGACATAGCATTTTAACTCGTAATCTTCCTATTTATAATAGTTTAAATAAATATGGACATAATAATTTTATTTTAGCTATTTTAGAAGACTTAGGTCCTTCAGGATCTGTGACTAAATCTTATATGTTAAACCGAGAACAATTCTATCTTGATATTCTATTTAGTAAATATCCAATGTTAAAATTAAACAATTCTCCAACAGCTGGAAGTACATTAGGCTTTAAACATAAAGAAGAATTTAGATTAAATCATTCTGGTAAATTAAATCCAATGTATAATAAAACTTTTTCAACTGAATTTAAAAATATGCAAATTAGAAATAAAGTTGGTATTAATAATCCTCAGTTTGGAGTTAAAAAATCTGCTGAAACTATTGCTAAATTAACTAAATTAATTTATGTTTATGAATTTGAAACTAAGAATTTAATAGGTTCTTATTCAACTGTACAATGTTCAAAAGAATTTAAAATAGGTAAAGATACTTTAACAAAGTATATTAGAAATGGAATACCTTATAAAAATAAATTATTTTCACGAATAAAATTACATTAAATATTAATGCCTCTATAGATTCCTTTAAAGATTCTATTAGAAAATTGGGTGAATTGCAAGGAAATCCTATATTATTCTCTCTCAGCTTTTAACAATTCTTAAATTAAAGTTAGGAATTATTTATGGCCGGGTAATAATAATAGGAAAATTTGCAGCGAAGTTTATTTCAATACAACTAGTATATAAATAATATTAGTTTCGGAATAAAAACGTTCAACGACTAACAGGTGAGTAGTATTAACAATAATCCTGTATTGTTTATATGAAAAATTAAACAAAAGCGCCCAATCAGTGTAAGTTTAACTATAAATTATACACTGAAAGACATAGTCTGAACCTAGGGCTATCTTATTATGTTCACCGCTCCGCATTCATTAACTTAGGTTATAAGGTGAAAAAGTTTGAGAGACTTATTGACATAAATTATAAGTGGCCTATTTATTAACTTTATCTTTACTCTAATCTTTACCTATTTCATAATTTAATTAGGTATATTATATAAAGGTAATTAAATAAATACCGTAAGGCTAGGACTCTAGGTAAAATACCTAGGATTAACATAATTGATGCCTAGAAGAATTCCTGATTACCCAGACGCATATAGCGGATGAAACGCTGTTTCAAGTTTTGGTTCTTTAGTATCAGTGGTAGCTACTATGTTATTCATTTATATTATATATAATTTATTCGTCAACCAAAACTTTAGCCCTAAAAACCCTTGGGCTGTAGTATCATATTTTTTTGGATGAAACGAAGAGACAAATAATGAGTTATCAAAAATAGAAGTGCCTTCATCTAACTCAATAGAATGAGCTTTATCTACTCCTATTTCTTTACATGCATTTTCGGTTTTACCTTCTCAATCTTAATCATAGTTATATTTTTCTACATTTAATTTGCGACAATTTTATTAAGGATTAAGAAAAAATATCTTAAATTTCTTACTCTTACTAAAAATTAACTTTTAACCTTTTTATAAGTATTTATAAGTATAAGTATAAGTATAAGTATAAGTATAAATATAAGTATAATTATAACAATAAATTTTAAAAGAAGCAATTATTAAGTAGGCAAAGGCTATTAAAGGCTTAATCTTTAAAATTAAGTTAAACTAGATGTTATTAAAATTCCTTCTAGTCCTTATTTAATAGAGGACGATTACGAGAGGAGAACCTTCACGTGGTGTAATTGTTTAAACTAATCTCCTCAATAATATTAATATATTGTAAAATAATAGTGAATTAGGCTTTAATTCAGATTAGTTTTTTTATGGTTTATTTTATGAATCTCCTAATTTTAAATTTAAAATTTAACTGATTTTATCGGATATAAAAACATATTTAAGTAAAAAGGGTATGTACCTCCTATCCTTCAGACGCTACCTACGCTATAAGGATAGAATACAAGAGCTATATAAAAACCTTGTTTAATAGAAGTATGAGCATTGAAATCAAAAAATAAAAATAAAAAAAAAAGACTAAAAGTAAAAGTAAAAAAAGTCTTTTTTTAATGCTTTTATTTTAATAATTTTATCTTTCTTAATTAAGAAGTTTAGACACTATTTTAGGTGTTAATTAAAAATAATTTATTCACTATAGAAAAATGAATCGATATGAATATCTTAATCAATTATTAAATAATCTTATTAATGATAGCGAAAATAGAATAGAAAATGATAATTCAAAAAAAAATAGGTGAAAATAATATTTTTGATGAAAATAATTTTATAAAAATGAATTCTGAAGTTGGAAGTAATAGTACTTTTGATGAAGCCTTCCCTCCCTATCCCTGCCCTAAAGGGAAGGGTGGGAAGGATTACGAGAAAAATGACAGTCAAAAGGAGGTGTTGAGCTTACTTCTGTTGTTTTAAATATGAAGAACATCAAAAAAACATTAAATTCTGAAGAAGTAGATGGGGATAGTTTACCAGAAATAGAACTTAAACCTGGAAATAATAGTACTGAAAATGTTATTAATATAGAAAGAAGAGTTACAATTTAAAGTAAAGTCTTTAGAAGATGAAATTGAACCTTTTAGAAAAAAAACTATTTCAATTGAAAATTTAAAAAAAAAGGTATTATTAATGAAACTGAAGATGTTTTAAATGGTTTAGCTTCACTTTCCGAAAAATTAGATAAAATATTAGAAATATTTGATAATAATAAAATTTTGATTAAAATAGGATTAGCTGGAGCAGGTACTATACCTCCTGTACTTATGTATAATACTACGTTAAATTTATTCTCAAGATTTGCTTTATATCCAATCCTAGACTTAAAAGAAAAATTAAGCAAAGAAGAACTTTATAATGAGATAAAAATTAATAAAATAATTAAACATAATAGAAGAATAATACGAAGATTTAATATTATAGCTATGCCTTTATTAGCAGGAATTTATTTAAATGGATTGAATAGAATCAATGAAAAGCTTGATTCAGTTGAAATGACTTTAGGTTCAAATAAGGAAACCACCACACCAACCGCTCCTTCGGCTTTTGAGAAGGAGCAAAGTATTATTCCTTTGATTAATTTAAAAAAGTTAGAATGAATAAAGAAAAAAATAATATCTAATAAAATTATTTCTATTTTTTTGTTATCAGTATTAATATCGCTTATTTATGTTTTTCATGTTGAAATTTTAGGTTTATTTATTTTTCTAATCTCGGATAATAATATTTTATATTTAAAGTATTTTATTTTGTTCTGGTTAATTTTTTGAAACGTTATAAATTTTATAGAACTATGTATATATTCTTTAAAAAGTGTAAATAAATTTAATAATCCTAATTATTTACCTAAATTAATTTTAAGGTGACTTGAAGATATGGATGATGATATTAAATTAAAATTTTAAGGTGAAATTATACTTTCCTATATAAAAAGTATAGTCTTTTACTTTATTATTACCATTATTTATTTTTTTATATTCATTTAGTTTTATTTTCATTTTCCCTTCATTATCTAAAAATAAAAACAAATTCCACCCCCCCCCTTTTTAAAACTCATTGCAATGGCTATCTTATCTTAATTTAAGGTAGCTATCTTCATATAGATAATAATAATATAATAGTTTATAAGAAATCTAGTCAATTGGAGTTGCATATCGAATTATTTGATAATTATCAATTAATACGGAGTACGGAGTAGGAGTAGGAGCCTTCTCTACCCCTTGCTAGCCCCAACCTTTCCATTCCTTTTTCTCCCTCTATGTAGCTGCGTAGCTGTGTAGTCCTTCCCTTTCCCCCTTCCTGCCGTACGGCAGCCTAGCCACCCTCCCTCTTTCCACCCTTATCCCCCCCCCCCTCCCCTCCCTCCCTTTCCCCTTTCCCCCTATCCCAGCCTCCCCATCCCTCCCCTATCCCTTTAGACTGGCAGAGGCTGGCAGAGGGTGGGAGCCGAACGGCTGGGATAGGGGGAGGGGAGGCACTCCATCCTTAAGGACAAGCTGGCTAGGGTCCTCCATCCTTAAGGTAGGACACGGTGGGGATGCAATACGGACTAGGACTAAGTCCAAACATGTACACGGCGGGCTGCAGCGTAGCGCTCCGCGCTCCGCGCTCCGCAGAGTTTTTTTATGATCAAAATTTTGGTACGCTTTGCTCTAGTTAAGAAAAACAAAAGCAGCGGAGGTTGCAACTGTGGATTGATTAAGGTTAGGAATTTTATATTTTATATTTTATATTAAAAAAAGAACATACTTTTTAATTAGATTAAGAAATTATAATTTAAGTAAAAAAAAAAACATTCTTTAAAAATTATAATTAATATAAAAGTATCGATGACAATATTGTTTTAACATCATAGTATTTTAAAGGGGTTATTAAGGATAACTATCAAATTTATAAAAAAGGAGGTACTCTACCAAAAGCTTTCTAAAATATTTATATTTATATTTATATTTATATATGTATTTATATTATATTTATATTTATATTTATATTTATATTTTTTTAAGGAAAGCGATCCTAAGGTAAACCTTTAGTATAATTTACTTCCTGAAGTAAAACATTTTATTAAGGAAAGGAAAGGAAATCAACCGAGACTCCGAAAGTAATGGCGAGTGAAATCGGATTAGCCTAAATTACTTTATAAATTGAACCGTTAAATTAAACAAAATATTATTTCTAAGTAATTTGATTACTGCTTAAATATAAAATAAATATTAGTTTAATTAGCAACAATCTAAATTAAACTCAAATAAAAAATAGATTGTTCTAAAATAGGTTAAAATCCAAGTCCTGTAGATTTATAAAGTAATTATTAAAACTAATATTTAATATTAGATAAATAATTTTGTTATTCTTTAGCATTGTTGTTTATCCTCTGTCTAACTTCTCTTTCCTCCATGTCTCCCTCTTCCTTAATCCTCCTAGCCTTAGGTTAGGATTAAATAAGGAAGTCTCTAACTAAGCGAGCCTTACGGCTTGGGTGAAACTATAGAAGAAAAAGAAGCAGGTGGTATTATTTGTTACAATAAAAAAAAGTACGATGAGAGAAAACTTGTCGGAATATAGGGGAACCATCCTCTAAGGCTAAGTATTATAAATTTAGTGATAGCGAAAAGTACTGTAAAGGAAATGTTTGAAATAAAAATAATTGTAGTAAACAATACTTTAAATTTTAATTTGAAATATATTTTATTTATTTTAAAATTTAAATATGAAATAATTGAATTAGTAACTCTATAAGCAGTCGAAATTCTACTTTTAAAAGATTAATGAATGACGGCGTACCTTTTGCATAATGGGTCAGCAAGTTAATAAGAGTAGCAAGGTTTAAAGCCCTAGCGAAAGCGACTGGACTATTTATTAAATAGTGATGGATAAGTTACTTTTATTAGACCCGAAGCCAGGTGATCTTACCAAGACCAGTTTATAATTGAGCGTACGGGTGAATGTTGCATTATTCTCCGAAGAGTTTTGGTAAGCGGCGAAATACCAATCTGACCTGGTGCTATCTGGTTTTCTACCGAAACATATTTAAGTATGACATCTACATTTATAGATTTATGGAGGTACAGAAAGGCAACTCCCAACAAGAAATAGTTTTATGTTGTGCCCTATTTCTTAAAAAATAGACAGCATCCTTAGTCGAGCATCGAGCATCCTTATCTCCAACCTTTCGTCACTTCACCTTTCGTATATAAGTACGTAGTACAGAGTACGGAGCCCTTAAAAGGGAGTGGTGGTTGTTGTATGTAGAGGGAGGAGGAAATGGAAGCAAACATGCGTAGCCGTAGGCAGGCGGGAAAATTTTTAATTTAATTTTAATCGATTAAATAAGTTTTTACATAATACTATTTGGAGTTCAGGTTGCGGGGACGTAGAAATCTTACCTTTGGAGGCGAATCTCGGAATTACATAAATTGATAGTAGATATTCAGACTATTCATGCTAAGTTGAATAGTCAAGACGGAAACAGCCGAGAACACAGATCAAGGTCCCAAATGATTGTTAAGTGAAATTAAGGATGTAGCATAATCGTATACAGCTGTTAAGTGAGCCTGGCAGTCGCTACTTATAATGATCGTATGTAACAACGCATCAGCAGTAAGACTGTAGCACCGAAAATTTAACGGGTCTTAAACAATCAACCGATATCGTGTTGGTATTAAATAAAATATTGTACTCTCCCGATACCTGCCATACGACAATGACACCGTGTTATTCTATTCTATTGATTAGGTTAACTCTATGTAGTTGAGTATGGATTACGGAGTACGGATTCTTGAGTACAGCACCATTCTACGGTTATGTTACCCCTTCGGAGCGTAGACGTAGCCATGATGCTTATTTTTATTTTATTTTTTATCTAGGTAGTAGAACATTCAGTCAATCTATTGAGAAAATAGTGTTTCATTATTTTTTAGGGAACTGAAGAGAGAATGCTGACATGAGTAACGTAAAAGAAGTTAATAATACTTCTCGCCGAAAACGAAAGGGTTGCACAACTAGATTAAATCTTTGCCACTGTGTTAATGCGGCCTCTAAGGACCCTAACCAAAGTTATGGCTGATGAGTAAATAGTAGAAAGTCCTAAAATAGTTTTAATAAAATAAAATTAATGGACCAGGAAATTAATATTATTATCTTAACTTTTTAATAGAATATATTGTATTTTTATTAATAGAAGAGATTATTACTACCGTACCCTAAACCGACACAGGTTCGTAGGTAGGGAATACTAAGGCGCAGAGCTAAAAGTTGTTAAGGAACTCGGCAAGATTACCTCATAAGTTAGACGACAAGAGGTACCACTTATATATTTTATTTTTAATCTATATAAGGAGGTGGCACAAAATCGGAGGCCCCGACTGTTTACTAAAAACACAACAGTCTGCAATGATGAATATCATAGTATAGATTGTGAAATTTGCCCGATGCCATTAATATAAGAGCGGTCATTGAAAAATGTGACTAATCGAAAGTCTGGTTAATAGCGGTCTAGATTAAGGCCCAGTTTAAACTAAATAAACTAAAACTTATCTTTTTAACCTAAACCCCTAATGGTCCAGCGTGCCGTAGGATAGAGTTACAAAAGATAAACACTAGCATTTATACTAAACTAATCACTATTTGTACTAGGAGTCTTTAAACCTTATTACTAAATTTATTTAAATTATAGTTAAAATATAAGTTAATAATAAAGATAATTAGCAGGTAAAAATATATAATATATAACCTCAACGACTACACGTGATATAAAAATACATAGTCTGTTACTTAAATAAGTACAAAAAAATTCTATTCTTTTTTTTTTCTAATATTATTTATTTAATATTAAACCTCAATTTTTCATAAATAAAAAATGTAGTGATTTTTAAGATCATTATTATTTTTTGACTTAATTTATTAAGTAGAGAAAGTCTATTTTTTACTATTAATGTAGGTAGGCCACAACAAAAAACTACAAAAACAATGTTTTTAACAAACCAAAAGCGAAAATCTAAAGGCAAAATGATTAATTTAAATAATCTATCTATAAATATAATAATATTAACAAGAAATTTATCTAGAGGTTTACCTAAACTAACTAATAGTCCAATTCTAACCTACAATAACGCTGAAGAACTAAAAAGTTTAATTTTTAAAGAAAATCTAAATAAATCTTTTGTTTATAGATGGACTAATAAAGTTAATGGGAAAACCTATTTAGGTAGCACATCTAATGCTAAAAGCAGATTACAAACATATTATGATAATTACACTTTAAATTTAATAAATATGCCGATATATAAAGCTATTTTAAAATACGGACATTCAAATTTTATATTAGATATAATCGAGTATTGTGATTCAGCTGAAACAATTCAAAAAGAACAATATTATTTAGATCGTTTTGATTTTGATTATAACATTTTAGAAAAAGCTAATTCCTCTTTGGGCTATAAACATAATAGTCAAACAATTAAAAAAATGAAAGGTCGTCAAAATTTTTTAGGTTATAAACATACTGAGGAAACAAAAGACAAATTGAGAGAGCTTCAAACTAATAAAAAATACTCTGTTGAAGATTTAGAAAAAATGAGAGAAATTTGAGCTAAAAGAAAATTTAATTCTTTAAATACAAATCTTCAAGACCTAAATACTAAAACTATAATTGAGACAGAGTCTGAAGGTTATGTCTACGACTTCGTAGATACTGATCAAAAGCTAAAGCTACAGAAAAATAGAAAAAAAATTAAAGGAAAAATAGTTGTAGTAACTAATATTAAGTCTAATGTGTCCACTGAATATATTTCTATAAGTGAGGCCGCTTCATATCTTAATATTACTAGAACAACTCTACGTACTTACATGAAAAATAAAACAGTACTTAATATATTAAAACAAAATCCTTCTGGATATGGTATTATGAAAGAACAATTTATAATAAATGTTAAAGGAAAATAATTATAATTAAGATACACTTTATTTTTTTAAGTAAAGCTTAACCATGAGGATCAAAAACCCTTAGGGTTCTCATTAAACTCGATAATTTGCTGGAATGCCCTAAAGCTTTAAGTACTCATTTTTCTAAATTAGCAGTTATAATCTTAAAGATACTAATGGGTGATCAGCAGGAAATTTTAAAAATAAAAAAGACTTAAAATAATATAAAAGGAATGACAAAAATTAATAATAACAACAATATAATAAACAGGGACGTTCAAGATCAATCATATCTTTTTTTTTTAGGTGGCTTTGTAGAAGGAGAAGGTTCTAATTCTGTATCTATTTCTATAAATAGAAATTTCAAGTTTGGTGTAAATATTCAGCCTGTTTTTAATGTAAGCCAACATAAAAATGGATTAGATATTCTATACTCATTTAAAGAACTTTTTAAATCAGGATCTGTAGTTGAAAAATCAGGATCTCCTGATATCTTTGTTTATACTTTAAAAGGCTATAAACAGATAATTCAGCATGTTTTACCTTTTCTAGAAACTTATGTTCAACCATTTTCTTGTAAAAAAGAAGAATTTTCTATATTTAAGCAAATTGTTTTGGATTCTTCGGAAGGAAAACAAAAAGATAGGGAAAATTTAATAGAAATGATTAAACTTTGCTATAGATTACAAGGAAAAGGCAAAAATCGAAAAAGAAAATTATCTGAAGTACTTGAAATAGTAGAGAATAAAACTATTTATTTTGATAATTTGATAATTAATAAAGAAATACAATTAAGAGATTTAGAGACTGAAGATTCTGAATAATAATATAAATTCAGTTTACCTACTTTCAGTAGTAATAATCGCTATTCCTTCTAGCTAAGGCTTGAGAAGCTGGAGCTTTCTCATTTTTAAATACCTCAGAGACTAAAAATATTGAGCAGTTAATTTAACAAGATTAATTGATGATATAGTCCAAACTACTTAGAAATAAGTAGACAAAAATGCCTAAGGTAGCAAAATCAGTTGGCCATTAAATGTGGTCCGGTATCAATAATGTAACGATGGTCTCACTGTCTCTACAACTTGCTCAGTGAAATTGAATTACCCGTGAAGATGCGGGTTATCTTCAGAGGGACGGGAAACTTAAATTAAATAACTGAAGATATAAAATAAATTGCGACTAGAATAAATTTATATTAACAATGTGGAGAATAACCACCTAATAACCCATTATTTGAGCTCAAACAGCATGCGTTAGAAGTAATTTTAAAGCATGAAGCCTGTTTAAATGGAGCTAGATTTCTAAGGACAATGTAATGTGAATTCATGTAAGCAATTATTGTTTGTAGAAAAACTTCCCGTGTTTTTCTTTATGGGTCTTAATACAATATTTTGTATAGTGAAGTCCTAAGGAAATCATTAAAGTGTTAATATAAAAACTAGGTAAGCCCAATAGTGACCAATTAAATTTTTTATTTTGATTGGAGGTTTCTTCTGTGAAGAGAAAATAACCATTAGTGGGTAGAGGAAATTCAAAAAAGCGAAAGCCTTATTGTAATGATAAGGATAGGTTAATTATTAACTAATCTGAAAGGATGCTGACTTTGAATTAGTGTTAAGTACTTATTATTGTTAGCTTAATAAAATTATAAAATTTAGTTTTAAGGTGTAAGCCTTGCCTTATGAAAGTAGGATATATTTAATAGTCATAGATTGTTGAAGAAATTAAAGAAGAAAAATAACACCGATACGAAACATCGCTACTAATTAATACAAGCTATAGTGTAGCTTCCTACTTAACTTAATAAACTTTATCCAATTTTATTTAGCTTAAACTAACCTAAAAATCAATGAAAACAAAAACAATAATAAATAAAAATATAACCAACAATAGCAATAGATATAGATTCCTAGGCTTCGCAGGCGTAGCTTATCTAAATAATATAGATTTTACTGTTCCTAGAAGATTTGAAAAATTAAAACCTTGGCAGGTTACAGGTTTAACTGATGGGGAGGGTTCATTTATTTGTACTATCTCAGACACTGGTAAAGGAGTAACTGGAAAAGTTGTAAATTTAGAATTTAAGGTAACACAAAAATCCCATTCAATGGGTATATTATATGAGCTTCAAGAGTTTTTTAATTGTGGTAGCGTAGTGATAGATAATAGAGAAACAGATACGAAAAAATATCGTATAAAAAGTTTAGAGTCTATCTTAGAAAAAATAATTCCACATTTTGAATCTTATCCTTGTTTAACATCTAAATATTTAAATTATAGAGATTGAAAAAAAATAGCTTTAATTATGAAAAACAAGGAACATCTTACTATTGAAGGAATTAATAAAATAATAGAAATATCATCAAAAATGAATAAAGCACGATCTTTTGAAGATAAATATAATTATTGTAAAACTTCTTTAGGTATGACTACAGCTCCTTCTATTTCCTCACTTGATAAAATTAAAGTGCAGCAAAACTCTGAAGGTGAAGGCAGTACGGTAGAAATAAAATACAATTTACCTTGTCATTGGGTTCAAACTTATTTAACAGGTGAATCTATGTTTTATACTTATTTAGGGGAAAAGAAAAGTAGAGGTATAGTTTATCAAGGCTGTGACTCTTCTTTGGAATTAGGTCAAAATAGTCATGATGTAGCCATTTTATTGAGTCTTAAAAAATTCTTTAATGGTGGTTATATCAAACCTAAATATAATTATGATAATTTATATGAATGTTTAAATTCACGTTCACTTAATAGGTATATCCTTAGAAATACTGAAACTATAATTAAATTCGTAGATAAATATCCTATGTTAACTAGAAAACATTTAGATTATTTAGATTGAAAAAAAATTGTAGAATTAAAAAGTAGGGGAGCCCATAAAACAGAAGAAGGATTAGCTTTGATTAAAGAAATCATTTCTAAAGTAAACTCTGGACGTTAATCTTAATATCTAAAAGCTAAAACAAAACAAAACAATATATTTTTAAACTTAATGCTTGAGCTGTATGCGATGAAAGTCGCACGTACAGTTCTAAGAGGATGTTATGGTAGTAATACGTAACGTAGCCTCAACAGACCCTATGCAGCTTCTACTGTAGTTAGTTATCATGTAAATCTAGAACAGCCTTCTCTAATAGTAAATAGGGATGTCGATAGACGAATTTTGGAAACCTTATAGTTTAGGCTGGGTTTATGTTTACCTTATTTGTATTCAATTCGAACAAAAAGGGAGAGTTGACTAATTGGCAGTTTGACTGGGGCGGTCGTCTTTAATAGAGTAGCAAAGTACATCCAAATTTTTCAAAAACCAAATTTAATAAATAGAATAGTTTCATTATTAAATAAACTAAAAAAAAAACAAGACTTTTATAATTATAATTATAATTAAAAAGGAGCACAAATCCTTACTTAAACTTAAGGATCTAAAATACAAAGTATTAAATTTCACAAATAATCTTTCTCCCTTTTTTAAATATAAGATATTTAATTAAAGAGGAAAGGTTTTAGTTAACTTAAAACCAAGTTAATTAAGAAACTAAATGGCAGCTTAGTTCTTAGCAAAAAAATCTGGTATACATATACAAAAACAGATTTATCTCCCCCGCGTATTCACTTTATTGATTTTATCAAGGCCTTTAAACATATATCCAAAAGGAGATATGCTGGAAGGAGGAAGTGTTTACGTTACTCTTTCTAGTAGTTATATATTAGATTTGAAGTTACTCAATGTGTTTTATATTTATAACAAAAATAAATAAATAAAAATTTTATGATTATGAAGCAGGGGGGATCGGGGCCTAGAAAATAAAAATAATTAGAAATATTTTCTTCCATCTAAAAATCTAAAAGAAAAATTTAGCCTCCCTCTCCAATCACAGCTAGCAATCTAGCACGGTACCTCGCTACTCCTCGGCTTCTTCCGTACTTAGTACTTAAGCTGATTTATAGAGGGGAAACTAAGCTGGAGGTAGGAGGAATGAAAGAAAATAATTAATTAGTAGGAAAAATTTATTATATATAGTTTTTTCACAAAAGAAGTATTAAAGGTATAGCTAGGCATTGAATGGAGATCAATCGACCAGTGAAGGGTTGCGCAGAGTTCAATGGCGGAAAGCATGCTTAACTGAAAGACCTATAAGTCGCACAGATACGTAAGTAGGGCATAGTGACCCCTCGCTATAGTATGGAATAGACGGGGATCAATAAATAAAAGTTACGCTAGGGATAACAGGCTGATCACCGACGAGAGTACACATTGTCTCGGTGGTTTGGCACCTTTTTGTCTTAAGATATTATATAATTTATTATAATTAAAAGGAAAAATACAAACAAACAAAAAAAAAGAAAAAGAGCGTACGCTGTGTACGCAGAAATACTAAAATTACCAAAATAAATAAAAAAGAAGGGTTTTATCTTAGATATTAGATCTCAACCTCCACTAATCAATGTTTCAGTATATAGTGTAATATTTAAAAAATATAATATAATATAATATAATATAAATTAAATTAAATTAAATTAAATTAAATAAATAAATTAGTAATTTTAAAAATAAAATCTTAGTGCCTCCCTACCTGCGGTACCTGCGGTACCTGCCCTTTAGGGGGAGGGGAGGCAGCGAAGCTGCCGATTCTTAATTATTTCATTAAAGTAACAAAAATTTGTATTTACCCTTACGCTACTATACCTATCCCTCCCCTATCCCTCCCCTATCCCTTTAGGCTGGGAAGGGTGGGTGGTTATCCCTTTAGGGTGCTGGGTGGGAAGGCAGGGACCCTTTTTTTATATAATAATTTATAATATTAAAAAAAACATAAAATTAAAAAAAGACATCGGGGAACTTAAAAAGCGATTTTTAAGTAGAAGTTTAGCTATATGTTCTGGAAGCTTATATAACCTCATTAATACTATTGTTTTAGAATAGTGAAAATTTAGTGAATTTTTTTTAAGTAATCAGCAAGAAATAAAAATCTCCAACGATCATACGCTAAATATCTAGATATTTAATCTTTTGTACTCCAGAAGCTAGATAAAAATATGATCTAAAACTATATGAAAATGTAAGTTTTTTTATAGAATATTGCGATGTCGACTCATCCTATCCTCCGGGGGTAGAAGCTTGGAAGGGTTCGGCTGTTCGCCGATTAAAAGGATACGCGAGTTGGGTTTAATACGACGTGAGTCAGTATGGTCCCTATCTTCTGAAGAGATAACTAGTAAACGGGGGCAGACCTTCTAGTACGAAAGGATCAATAGGCTGTGTTTCTATAGTGTACCAATTGTTTTTACTTTATTACTACTTATCTTCTAATGATTGTAACAATACAAAGATTGGAAGGATTAATTTTCTCTTTTAAAAAGGGGGAATTTTTATTTAAAAACCAATTTTAAATGGTGGTAATTAGGAACGCATAGTTGGGTAGCCACAAACATAATAGATAAATGCTGAATGTATATCAAGCAAGAATCTAACCCCTAGATACTAAAAAACGGAACTTTTTAATTTATTATTTAACTCTAATTTTTTTTCCTTCAAAGCCCTGCGAAGTGCTCGGAGGATCATAAAAAGGTAGGTAATCAAGTTACTTTAATAAAAGTAAAAAAAAAGTATAAAACCGTTAATTAAGAAATAGAACATTTCTAGTTAGGCTGCAAATGAACTTACTGTGAAGTATTTAGTTTAGCAGTACTAATTTATAAATAAACTTGATGTTAAAGGTTGTTATTCCCATCTTTCATAAAAAATCCATACGTAAGGATGGAGGGATGGCCCTCCCACCCAGCACCCTTCCCTGCCGTAGGGCACTGCACCCTAAAGGGATAGCCTTCCACCCTTCCCAGCCTATCCCACCCTGCACCCTCTCCCAGCCTAAAGGGATAGGGTGCAGGGACAGGGAGAAAAAAAATAAAATTATTGAAAATGATTTAGTAAATTTATTATTGGCTATCCTTGCTAATACTACACACTCTCCTTTTCAGCTGTCATATATGCTCGAATTTAAAAGGAAAAAAAAAAATAAAAATATAATATTTTATAATTTGTTTTTATATGTAAAATGTATAAATAATATAAAATTTTTATACTATACTTAAGAAAGAGTGTAATATAATTGGTTAGTATATTGATCTCCAAAATCAATCGTAGGTGTTCAAATCGCCTCATTCTTGTAAATTAAAGGAGAAAATATTGTTAATTATTACCATCCTACTACCGATCCTAAATCCTCCTGCCCAGCCGTACGCCACCCTGCCCTATCCCTCCTCTATCCCACCCTATACCTTTAGGGTGGGATAGGGCTGGGTGGCTATCCCTCCCCTATCCCTTTAGGCTGGGAAGGGTGCAGGGTGGGAGGGCAGGGTGGCTAGGCTGGCAGGGAGGGTGAGAGAGGGATTGTCATAACGGGAAATAACGGGAGGGAGGGGAAGGGAACCTAGACTGCCTTAGGCTGGGGGGGCACTCCGCCCTCAATAAAAAAGAATTCTAATTGGTAGGAGCTCAAATCTTCTCCTTTATTCTCTATTATAAGTCAAACTGTCTGGGTAGAGAGAGCTATTTTCATCTAGAATCTCTTAAAGTTCTAGCACTTTAAAGGTCAATATGCTTCTTAGCCTTAAACCCTTGAATGCCAGCAGGTTTCCTATCACTCAGTCTCCTTCAACTATCTAGCCTAGTTAGCGAAGCACAAAGGACGTAGCAAAGAGCAGCTAATCTTGATACCTATCTGACTTCACACTTTGCAGAAAGGAGCTAGGCTGAGCGTGGGTGAGGTCCTCAAGAAATAGTCTTTTTCTCCAACGGCTGCTACGCAGCACACCGCCTCCTACTTGGAGACGTTTAAATCTACCGCTGATATAGTACCTCTTACGGACACGGAGTCTTACGACTGGGGAGGATAAGTTTTGGTTGTTTTTAATATCAAACTGTCCTTAGGCTCGTTGTATTACAAAACTTTCGCTTAAAACAACAACAGATTTAAGGTTAGTCCTTGGTCTTAGATGTCCACATATAATAAATTAAATATTGTTGATATAAAAATAAAAATATAAAAATAAAAAAATTATATATTATATAAAACAAATTATATTAAAACTAAATTAAATTAAAGAAAAGATTAGATTAGATTTAAAAAGGGGTCCTTAGCTTAATAGGTAGAGCATCTAATTGTCAATTAGGATTGTCCCAGTTCGACTCTGGAAGGACTCGTCTTTTATATAAAATATTTATTAATTATAATTATTCAAATTAAAGTAAAGGTAAAGTAAAAAAAATAATAATATATAATATAAATATAAGCCAATAATTTAAGGGTAGAATAATTTCTTGATGAGGAATCTGTAGAAGTTCAAATCTTCTTTGGCTTAAATATTTAATAATTTAATTAAACTGCCATCCTGCTTTACTCAAGCTTCCTCTACCTCGCCTAAATCTACTCTTCCAGCAAATACCGTGTTCCTCTTCCCCCTAAGGTGGAAGCCGTTTCCCTGCCCACCCTTCCCTGCCGTAGGGCACTGCTCCCTAAAGGGATAGCCACCCCTCCCTATCCCAGCCTATCCCACCTTGCCTAGCCACCCCACCTTAAAGGGATAGGGAGGGGTAGGGTGGGTGGGGTGGAGGAGGTTACGCAGGTAACGCAGCAGGGATTTACCACAGATGTGTAGTAGCGTTGGCCAAACCCCTATTATTTTGTTATCTTCTTTTTTTGTTTTGGTTTTATAACTGATTGGTTATATAACTATGGGTTTTAGTAGAGATGTTAAATTATATTGATTAAACTTATTGATTATATCTATTAACTATAAAATTTTTTAATAATTTTATAATTTTATTCTTAAGTTTATTAAAAAAAGTTCTATTATCTAAATCATGATTTAAATTATGATAGTAATAGGTATATAATTATTATTTAATAATAATTTTGTATTATTTTTTTTAATTGAAATTTTAATATTTTTTATTGTTATATTTAAATTTTTTAAAGACTTATAAAATCTTGTAGATGTTTCTTTTTCTATTGTTTTTCCATTAAAAATCTTTTTAATTTCATTAAAAGTTAAAGAGTCACGAATTACACCTGCAAATACAGATTTTTCTATACGTTCATTAGTGTTTTTTATCATAATAATAATATCCATATTGTTTAATACCTAAAAAATATGCTTCAGATATAAGATTGCTTTTTAATTCATCTTTCATTAAACCTATATCTGAACCGATTTCTTCTGGATTTAAGTCATAATCAGTGAAAATAGAATCGGTATCAGTATAATATATAATAAATGCCATCTTTTAATTTATATTTGATCATGTGAATTATTGAGTAAGCTGTTACAGCCGCTGCTATAGCTACATTACTTTTTACAAGACTCTCAACCTTTTTTAAATTAATTTCTAAACAGCTATTTAATTCACTTAACATGTTATGATTTATATTTTTAGTTAATAATACTGTTGAAATATCTTTATTAATTTCAATTATACTTTTTATAATTCTAATGGAAATGAATTTAGGTAAATCAACATTATAAATATTCTTAGTTTCAATTAATTCTTGTTTTCTACCAAAATATCCATATAATTGATTTAAATGCATTTTAGCAATTAATTTTTGTGCGGGTGTTTTAGCATCTCTTTTTAATTTAAAAATTTCTTTTACATAATCCTTAAATAAATTTATTTTACTGAATTCATAACCTCTAATAAGATTAATTTTATATCCATATTTAATTACAATTACAGTTTTTAATTCTTCACTAAAATAAATTCCAATTCATTTTCTTTTTGGAAATATTGTTTTGCCTTGGTATTTATATGGAAGTAGAGGTCTTAAAGTATCTTTTGGAGTTTCAATTTCTGCTAAACAAAAACCAAAGAAATCATCTAATTTAATATTAGACATATCATTATAATGATTAATTAATTCATAAGGCATAGATCTCTTCATAGCATTAGGATATAAGGAATTAACATCGTAATATCTTATATTTATTCCATAAGCTTTATAATAATCTGTAGCTCCACCATAATAACCTTTTCTAATAAAGCTATCAGTTCAACCTTTTAAAATTGGTATATTAACTTTTAAATATTTAGATCTAAATATTTTTAAAGATAGAGTAGAAGTTGATAAAATTTTTGAGAAACAGGATCAACATTATGATCTTTAAAATATAAATCCTGAGCATTAAGTAAAGCATTTAATAAACAAACGGAATCTTGTATTGAATATTCTTTGAATTTTTTTAATAAGTTTAAATTATTAAAAAGATCTAAATTGTTAAATCTAATATCATATTTATTTATTTTACCTTCAACATTAAAAGTTTTACATAAATCATCTAACGATATAGGGTATATTCTATATGAATCTTTCCAATTTATTTTAAATTTATCATATTTGAAAGTTATTTGAATAAATTTATTATTATTATCAATTATTGTACTAATAAAAGCTGGAAAAAGTTTTGTTAAACCTTTATAAATAAAATAACCATCAAAAGATCCTAAATTGTGTACAAATATATTTTTAAAATATTTAATATTATTTTTAACGAAAATAAAGTAATCTTCTCATAATTTATTAATAGCTTCATCTAAATCTGTTTTAAGTAATTTAGAATCTATTAAAAATAATTTCTTTTCATTAAAATTATAAGCTATTGAAATAGCAACTGGTATTTGTAAACCTTTATAATTCATAGTTTCAATATCCATTGTACTTATACTTATTGTTTCTTTTTTATCTACATTAGGATCTAATGGTATTAAGGGTGTAATATTATCATTATTTTTAGTATGAATATTTCTTTTTGTTAATATATCCATTTTATTATTATTATTAGATGATATTGTATTTCTAGTTATTTTTATATTTCTATTAGCTAAATTATCCATATTTCATACTCTAATTTTAAAAGCTGGAGTTACATCTACTGGATATCCTTCATCAAAATATTTGTTAACACTATCTATTACTGAATTATAATATTTTAAATAAGTCGTATTATTGCTTAATAAAACATTATGATGATAACTAAATTATGAACCATCTATTAAAGCTGAAGTAATGATAACTTTTTTCTGACCAAAACTTATAAATTTCTTGTTATTCATTAAAGTGTTATAAATAGATTTAATAGCTTCATTATGTTCGTATAAATTATTATTTTGAAGTGTGAATACTAGAAATCTTCCTGAATCATTATAACTTATTGAAGTTATATTTAATTTGTAATCGTTTTTGAAAAAATTAAATAATTTATTATTATAATCAATTAATTTACTTAATATTTTGTTTAATATATTTAATAATTTTATCATAGTTAATTAAAAAATCTTTTAAGATAAGTAAAAATTGAATTTTTTGTTTTAAATTTAAAAAAATAAAATATAAAAAAAAATTAATTTTTTTCATCCTCTAATAATAGAGGATTATATGACTAATCAGAATCAAACTGATAATTCCTCCTTGGCTAAGATGGCGTTATATCTTTTAACTATAATCATTATATTATATTCAATTATTTTATTAAAGACTTAGAGAATACAGATCTTAAAAAAAATATTGATCCATGAAAATCTAATGATAACTAAATAATCAATTTGATTATTTATTAATTACTATACCCTATAAAAAAAAATTAAATAAAAGAGAGGTTTATAGTATTTTATTTTAATAATTTATCTCACATTTACTACTTGTTTACCCCGATTAGACACTATTATAGGTGTTAATTAAAAACAAATTTTTTTATAATGCTAAATAATTTTAATACTAATAACATGAGTATTCCACAAATGAAAGAAGCTTTAGTAGCTGTAAATACAAGATTGGACAAATTTCTAGAAAGTGGTAGTTATAATCAAGTGAAACAAAGATTACAAAATTCTGATGGTTATTAATCAATCTAATAATATTGCTCAAAATTATACTTATAATCCTGTAGCAACTGTTAATCATGTATCTCCAACAGCAGGTTTCGATTTAGAACGTTTAAATGGTATAGATTCTGATTTAAACATATCTTTAACTCCAGATCTAGTAAATTCAATGAATAGTTTATTCCGTCACGAAGTTATAAAATGTGTAGATGGAAAATGAGCTTTTGTACTTGATAGTGAAACTCTTTCAAGTTTATGAACAAATATTTTTTATCCATATATTTCTTCAAATCCTACTACTGTAGTAGCTATTGGTAGTGTTTATTTATTAAGTGGTCTCTTAATTAAACGATCTATAAGTAAATTTAATTCAAAACTTTTATCAAGTATTAGAAATGATTCTTTAAGATCTATGAGTAATACACCTACTTCGCAGGAGTTATATCAACACCAACGTTTGTGTGAAAGTCATGATAAAGTTTTATTCTTGATGAATAGTGTAGAATTAATATTAGTTTGTGGTTTTGCCTATTTTATAGGACCTAGACTTAAACCTAACTGACCTCCTATCACTATACCTTTTCCTCAGAATCAATATCCATCAAATTTAATTCCTAATCCTAATACGAATCCTAATCCTTATTCTCAATCATTTTTATTGCCATTTTTACCTTTTAACAAAATGTCTAAAGGATTTAAGTCAATACTTAAATTTATATTATTAATGTTTATCTTTATTATTTTTAGTTATTATGGAGGTATATCTTTTTTAAAGAGTAATCCATATTTAATTAAAATATTTATTATAATATTATCATCTATGGTTATTTTTTATTTTTTATTAAATGGATTAATTATATTAAATTATTCTATTCAATCCAACACTGATAATAATAAAGATATAGTTACAAATAAATATTTACCTAAATTTATTAAAAATTATTTATTAAACTTGAAAGAAATTAGTAAATATAAGAATTCTAATAGCTTTGTTAAATTATATTTTGTGGGAGGATTAGTCATTTTAGTTATGTTAATTATCTTTATTATTATATTTTTATAACAAAATAATTAATATTTTAAGATGATTATTACAACTAATAATATAACTACAATAAATTTAAAAAAAACAACAAACAACAAAACAACAAAATGTTTCAGTATATAGTGTAAACAGAAAAAATCGTATAAGATTTTATCAATAAATATATAATATTATACCCTAATTAAGAAAAATAAAACAAAAAAAAAAAGAAAAAACCCCCCGCCGTACGGCACAATAAAATTTTGATTTAGGATTTGAAACGAATAAATATAGATTAAAAAGTAATGTAGTTATAATTATATGAAACATTTTCATGCTTCAGAATTATTTTTTTTTAAGGAGAAACCAAGCAAAACCCCTTTTGTTATAAAAATGTTCTGTTATATTTTAAGAAAATTGTGGGGGTATATAATACCACTACTTTTAAATTTTAAAAAATTATAATGTAACCTTATTTATAAAATAAATAATACCATAATAAAAATTAAATTGTGTTACTTCTAAGAATAGGATCATATAATCATTTAAATAATCTTTACTTGATCCTTTTTATTTACTATCTTTATGTTAAAAGTAAATAAATAAACAAGATTGATAGTTATTAATCTTATCACATTATTTAAACAATAATGGTTAGTTTACTTAATAAAAATCTTTAAATTATAAGAGTGAGTACTTGTTTTATAAACATGGAAAGTACTTAAACTTTTCTAAAACTATAAAAAATTAAAAAATAAAACAACAAATGACAACAATGATTTATACAAATAATTTTGACTTACTTTTCTTTTATGTTTCAAATTATAATGATAATGATATTATTTATACCGTTTTTATAACTTTAAGTATTGTTTCAATTATTTCTTTACCAATTATATAATATATTTAAGTGGAAAAAGAATTGGACAAGCTGTTTGAGACGGTACTAAGTGAGTTGGTGCTGGTCTGGCTTTTGGAGCAGGTGAATACGGCGCCCAATATGGATTAGATAAGTTAACTGGTAATAACAGTGGAGGTAATTCTTCTTCTGGTACATCTTCAGGAGGAAATACTTCATCCGGAGGAACTAGCAGTGGAGGTGGAACATCTTCAGGAGGAAATTCATCTTCAGGAAATACTTCATCTGGAGGAACTTCTAAATAGCTTATTTATATTTATTATGCTTCTAGTGAATAATTCAATAAAAAATAATAAAGAATAGTATTAGGGGTTGGGTTTGCTATTTATATTTGGTTTATTCCTATTATTAAAACCTCTCTAAAAATGATTATAAAATTAAAATCTAACTAATGAATAAAAATGTTAATACTTTTTTTGACCTATTGAATCAAATTGGTATTCCATTATACCCTGATAGTCCACCACTTCTAATTTTTGCTTTTAGTATATTTTTTTTAGCAATTCTCTGCTTAATAAGTGCTTTTTTCATAATACTTTATCTTATTTCAATTTATATTACTCAACACGATTATCTATTAAGTAGATTGTCTAATAAACCTAGATTATTAAAATTTATTAAATATTATAGAAATATTAGAATAATATATTTAAGTTTAGAAATCATTTTCTTTTTATGATGTTTAATTGGTATTATAAGATTATGTTGACGTATTATTTGAGTTTTAATTTAAAATTATATAAATGATTAGATATTAAAATATTACAAATCAATGAATTTAAATCAAAACTATATTTATGCAATGCTTTCACGTAGTTTTTACCAAAGTACTCTACACTCTGGTGTTCATCTTATAGGTTAAGCTTATAGTCAAGCTTTTGAATTAAATTTAACTTATCTTAAACAATTCTTAAATAATGAAAATACTAAATTTATTTTAACTAATAGTGATCAGTTTATAATAGTTAGAATAACATAACTTTTGATTCAACTTTTGATCTTGAAAGTAATTTAAATTTAACTATAACCGGTAATAATCCTCTAATAAAAACAATTAAACACAGTGACACTTTAATTGAATTAATTTTACCTGTTGGTGGTTGACTTACTAACTTAAGTAATGTTAATTGTGAAAATTATAAAGGTTTATTCTAAGGGATTATAGGATCACTTACAAATAAAAATGCAAAATTTGATTGTCACCTTAATAATACATTATTTATATTTGAAAATATAAGTTGAAGTAACATTGTTGAACTTCACAAAATATATAATATTAATATTAGTGGTGTAACCAAAAACACACGTCCTTTTCTTTCTACCCCACAATATAATTTATCCTTAATTTTAAGAAATTTAAGAGTTAAAAATATAAATATAATATTTATAATAGTCTACAAAGACTTCGTTTACTAGACAGAGACAGAGAAGCATCTTTATTCACAGAATCTTTCAATGATTACGATAATTTCAATCTGTTAAATTTAAATAAGGAATTACAATTTTATTTTAAAAGTTTTATATTAATATTAGATTTAAATATAGACCTCAAAATTAAAGAAATATTATTACAAATAGAAGAATATAAGAAACAAATAAACTCTATTAAAGATAGTATATTTCATTATAAATATAAATTACAAGATTTAGAGAAAAAATATTCAGAAAAGAAGAATAATCGTAATTCAACTATTAAAAATAATAAACGTCTCGATTCAACAATATCTGATCGTGAATCTAGTCTGGATCTTAAAATAAAAAACCTTGCTTTACTAGAAGAACAACATTCCAACTTTATAGAATTAAAAGAATCTTTACCAAATTTATCATTTGATAAAATAGCTGAACTTTATACTAAATACATTGTAAATAATAATGAAATAATAATTGATCTTAATCTATCCCTAATCAAATCTGATAAAAAGCGTAAAAGAAATTCTTAAATATAAATAAAATGAAAAGGAATTATACTCCCTGCCGTACGGCACTGCGCCCTAAAGGGAAAGGCACCCTTCCCTCCCCTATCCCTGCCCTATCCCTGCCCTATCCCTGCCCTAAAGGGAAGGGTGGGAAGGGTGGGAAGGGTGGGTGCCTTAGGCTGGCTGGGATATGTGAACTATCAATCTTTCTATCTCTCTATCTCTATATATCTAAAAAACCTTAATTAAAATGCCACCAAAAACATAAAAACAAGCACACCAAAATAATAATTATTTAATATAGTTTTAAACCTAAAACATAATGCTTTAGCTATAAAAGTTGGACAAGAAATAGTTTATTTACTATATCTCTCCTTAAAAAAAAAAGCGCATACTCCAACTCCACCCTCTGCCAGCCAGCACCCTAAAGGGATAGCTAGCCCAGCCTAAAGGTGGGATAGGTGAGGCTGGGGTGACTATCCCTTTAGGGCGCAGGGGGGGTGTGTATTAATTTTTATTGCTTAATTTTGTAATATATATTCTAGCTACTTGTAATAAAGTAAATAAAGGTAAAATATATTTAGATAATATGTAAACTAAAACTAATAATACTACAAATGCAAAAGTTATTTGATTTAAAAAATAATAAGGTATTAATTGAGGCATTAATTTTTTTATTTTATTGTGTAAATAGGTTCTACTTCGCTTTACTGCCGTACGGCAGCCTAGCCACCCTGCCCTTTTTAATTAGATTTATATATTAATATTTTACTCTCTGCTACCTCCACTTAGGTACTTGACAAACCACCACGCCTTCATACTTTTAAGGTTGAGGTAGGGAAAAGGCCTAGGCCTACGGTTACACCTACGCAGAGAAAGGCTAACAATAGATAGATTAAAAAAAGGGTGCCTCCCGCCCAGTCAAGGTTCCATCCTCCCCTCTGCCTAGCCACTCCTCCCTCCCTGCCTAGCCAACCCTGCCTAAAAGGATAGGGTGGGATAGGGTGGGAGGGGAGGGTTGGGTGGCTAAGGCTGGGTGGTAAGGGCAGGAGGGGTTTTGAGGGGGGGGGGGGGGTAGATAAAGCTAAATAAAAGAACTATCTCTACTTAAATTTTATTTTAAGTAAGTATAATTTAAATTTATACTCTAGATGAGATATGGAGGGGAAATCCTTAAAAATATATTTAAGAGATTTATTATATTATAATAGTATAAATTTTGTATTAAGGAAATTAACCTTCCTTTTATTTTTATTTTTTTAGAGAAGAGATAAAAACAAATAATTAAAAAAATAATTTCTATATTAGACCTAGATTTAAACCTTCGCCACTCCCCCGTATTGGAGCGGTGTCCTCTGCCTACGCTGCGTAGAGCTACGCTGCCATACTAAGGCAACAGAGTCCAGCCTAGCCTCCAAGGTGGAAAGGTGCCTCCTCCCTGCCTTCCCTTTAGGGCAGGGGCCGTAGGTACCCTCCGCGCTCGTGTTCGTAGTGCCTCCCTGCCTCCCACCCTAAAAGGATAGGGGCAAGGGGAAAGGGTGGCAGTGGCTAGGCAGAGGGGGGGGGGTGAAGCTGAAGCCTCCCATCCTACGGAGGGTAAATGTTGGTATTTATTGTATGTTAATTTGTTAATAAAGAGTTAAGTACAGATGGTTTTCTGTAGTAGACCTGCAAAGTCTAACTTTTAGGGTTCAATTCCTTCTTAACTCTATAATTATTATATTTAGCTTATGCTATTTATTATACTATTTTTATGCTTATGTTTTTACCTTTTTAATTATCCAGCGTTCCCCTCGCCTTTGTAAAAGTAAAATAGGTAAAAGGCAGGCTCATCCCTGCGTAGCGCGTAGCCTTCGCACCAAACGGGTCCTCCCCATGCTAAGGAGGGAGCCTTGGCAGTATGGAAGGAGGTAGCTATTTATAAAAGTATAGGGTACAACACTTAGACAAATAGAATAAAGCTTTTATAGCAAAACCTGCGGCTGTTCCACCCCTCTGCCGTACGGCACTACCTCCCTAAACCCTCCGTAGGATGGGAGGGATGGGCAGGATGGGGTGGGTGTGCAGGGTGGATAGGCAGGCCCCCTCCCCTATCCCTGCCCTATCCCTCCCCTATCCCTGCCCTATCCCTGCCCTATCCCTGCCCTATCCCTTTAGGGTGGGAAGGGTGGGAAGGGTGGGAAGGGTGGGAAGGGTGGGTGGCTATCCCTTTAGGGTGCTGGCTGGGAAGGGAGGGAGGATATTTTATCTAGAATAAGCGCACGCTACGCCTACGCAGCTACGCAGCTACGCAGCTACGCAGTGCTTCCTTCTTTACAAAAACAATAATTTCTTTTAATTAAATTATATTATATTATACTCTATTATTTTTAACCTTGATATTTTCTCTTAGTTTAAAAGGTTAGAACTGCAATCTTCTAAATTGCTAATTTTGGTTCAAATCCAAAAGAGAATATTATTTTTATAATATATTATAAAATACTGTATTTTTAATAACCCCTACCTGTTTTACAAGCCTTCATTATCTATTTAAGAATCAAGCCTCAGGTAAAAAACAAGCCCTTCCTCTTAGATTTTATTTTAGGAATTAGGTAAAACCAGTAGTGCCGTACGGCAGAGGGGCTTTAAAACCAAAACAAAAAAAAAAGAAAAAAACCAATACTATAAAAATAAACGTTTGGCTTTATGTTATTTACCTCTAATGGTTATTGCTCATATTTTCCAGCAATCTCACTACTTATAAGACCTAATTAAAAAAAGGGAGCGCGGCAGGTCTCTAGCCTTATAATTCTTAAACCTGCTTCCCTTCCTAACCTCCTAGGTGCGGAGGCTACGCAAACGCAGAGAGGCAGAAGCTAAAAACCAAACCAAACCAATTTAAAAACAATGGGGAGGTGTGTGCTAGTCATAGTGAGTATTGCTAGTCATAGTCAAAGTGCGTAGTGCTTATTGCGTATTGCGTATTGCGTATTGCGTAGTGCTTATTGCGTAGTGCGTAGTGCGTAGTGCTTAGTGCGTAGTGCGTAGCCTCAACACTTTTTTAGTATTTACCTAAAAGAATAAAAGAATAGGTAAAATTAGATAGCTAGGCTTTAGTAAAGCCTGATAAAAAAGTATTACACTATGGGGCCTCACACACTGCACTAACAATATAAGGAGGGTATTGGATTTTAGCCTGCCTTACTTAGGTGGAAAAAATAGGGTGCCTCCCTCCCTCCCTCCCTGCCCCAGCCTATCAACCCTCTGGTTGATAGGCTGGGATAGGCCGGGATAGTCTGGGATAGGGAGGGTAGGGTGGGGCAGGGATATGGAGAAGGGGGTAGGTTGGCTAAGCTAAGGGTAGGGAAAAAGAAAAATAAGCCTGCTGAACAACAGGTAGAAGGATTACTATAAAAACAGGAACTGTTTATATTAAAAGCCAATTTGCTCTGGTTCTGCTTCTATTAGTAATATTATTTAATTTGTTGTTTATACAATTTAACCTTTTACAACTGTATGCTCCGCCCTGCCCTAACATATGATCTTGAGACCTAATATTTTATCTTACAAGGCTACGCCTCCAACAAGGAAAGAAGATCTAACTTTTAATTTAGCAGGAATCGCTTCACCAACCTAATACTAGCCCTGCCCAGGAGCCAAGGTGTGGCAGCGTCTGGGGTAGCCCGTAGCCCGTCAGGCGTAGCTCTTAGTAGGAGGCGCCCCTCTTTCAAGCTTAGGAATCTTGAGGGTAGGCAAAGCTAGCCAAAGCACCACAAATATTTTATATAAATAATATAAATATAAAGATAAATATAAAGAAGATAAATATAAAGATAAAGAAGATAAAGATAAATAGAATAGAATATAAAAATACAATATAATATATAATATAGTCTAATAATAATAATAATATAAATAATATTTAAACAAATATAGTTAAGTGGTCTATAACCTCTACCTTCCAAGTAGATATCATCAGTTCGAATCTGATTATTTGTAATTTAAACGAATATGGTTAAGTGGTCTATAACCTCTACCTTCCAAGTAGATATCATCAGTTCGAATCTGATTATTCGTAATTTAAACAAATATAGTATATCAATTTATAACTACAAAAATGAAAAATTTTGTATATGAAAATAACATTTTTTTGTAAAATATTTAATATTTATTTTATATGACCTTGCCCTTTGCATCCATACCAACCTTGCATACCACTACCTTCTATTGCCAACCTTCCTCAATTCCTGCCTCTAGCCTCTAGCGTCTGGCGCAGGGCTCCTTCCATTAGTACCGTTCGTTCCGTTAGTCCTTATGATGGATCTCTTCCTACGTACTACATACTAGTACTACATAATACGTACTACAAAATACGTACAACATACTACGTACTACGTACTACATTCGCATGGGGGAGGGTTGGAAATGCTAGCCTACGGTGTGACGGAGGGAAGGTTAAGTATTTAGGCAGCGTTGCCCTCCTCCCCATACATATACTGATGAGAGAGGGAGTGCCTCCCACCCTTCCCTTTATGGAAGGGTTAGGGTAGGCTGGGAGTAGTATGAATAGTGCCACCCCTATCCCTTTAGGGTGGGAAAGGCTGCAGTGCCTCCCCTATCCCTTTAGGGTGGGAAGGCTGGGTGCCGTACGGCAGGGGGGTTTTTAAACCCCAAAAATAGAGGTGTGAGGTTATTAATTACATTATAATTTTAAATATAATAAGTTTTAATGTAGTTTATTGTTATTTAAACAAAACCCAAACCAAAATATGATATTTTGTTTAAAAGAGGTAGAATTAGTTTAATGGTAAAATGACGTCTTGTGGCGACGATGTTCAGAGTTCGAGTCTCTGATTCTACCTTATTTTTAAAGGTTTCTTTTTCCTTTTCTTGTGTTTACCCTCCTACCCTTAAAGTCCGTCTACACATAAAAAAAATAAAAATATTTAGCCTCAACTCTATAGGCCTGATCCCTTAACCACAAAAAAGCAACATAACAAAACCTATCGAAAAAGGAAAAGAAAACAAAAAAGAGGATGGTGAAAAAAAAAAGAGGGTTAGATAAACATGATAATTTGGTAAAGAACTTAAAGAAAAAGAAAAGAAAATTAGTATTGTTTTTCCACAACCTAGTAGCCTCGCACCGTCCCTCCCTCCGTAAAACAGGACAGGACCTATACCTACGCTACGCTGCTACACCCGACGTAGGGTGCCTCCATCCCACCCTATCCCTCCCCTATACCACCCACCCTGCCTCCCACCCTTCCCTCCTCTATCCCTTTAAGGAGCCGTACGGTAGGGGGGGGGGGGGGTGGGCTCCAATTTTACCCTCCGCTAAACATCTTAGAAGGATGTAGGAAAAAAGAGTGGTTCGTGCCAAGGCCAGACGCAGGGAGGGATTATGTAGTTAAGAATAGAATTAACAACAATTCCTTGTTCCTAAACTAAAAAGTAAAAATAAATTTAAAAGAATAGGTAAGATATCTAAAACTGGAATTAAATACATAGTTAATTTAGTAAGGTTCAATGTTTGTTAATGGGTATATGACATTAATTAATTTAGTGGAAAAAAATAAAGAAAATTTTAACTTTTATAAATTATATATCTAGCACTTTAGTTTGTCTATTAAAAAAATAAAACGTTTTTAAATTTAAAGATCCTATATCCAAACTTATAATATTTAGATAAATTCAGTAAACCTTTTAATTGAAGTATAAAGGTTTTTTACAGTACTTGTCTTATAGATACTTAAAAATTAGAAAAATTCTAACTTCTTACCCTAACCTGCTTTAAACCTGCCTCAAATAAAATAACCTCCCCCTCAAATCGAAACAACCACCTTAGGTTAATGTTAATGGAGCGGTATTTCTCCTGGTTCCATTAAAAAGGTAAAGTTATATTTAGATCAAAAAAAAGGGTAGTTTTAAGTTAGTATTTAAATTTAAATAAGAGATGTTTTATTAATATAAAAATAAAATAACTAAATTAAAAAATAAAAATAAATAAAAATAAAATATAAAATATAAAATATAAAATATAAAATATAAAATATAAAATTAATTTAAAATAATAAAATAACAATAAAATAACAATAAAATAACAATAAAATAAAATAAAATAAAAAAAAATATTCTTAAAAAAAAAATATATATATAAGGATAAAGCTAATTAAAATTAATAATACTATTAAAAACTTACTCGGATATTTAGCTACTCCATTATAAAAACCAAATTAATGGAGGTTATATTTATATAAAACAATAATTATATAAGATATATTTATAAGGCTTATTTTATATTTAAGCCTTAATATTATACTAAACCTTAAACCACCCACCGATATAAATTAAATAGGTGGATAATAATAACAAATTAAAAATATAAATAAAACACAAAAATGAACAAAAATAAAAATAACAATAAAAAGCCATTAATTTCTTTAATAGAAATAAATAAAAAAATATTACCTTTTTTTAGTAATCCCATCATTTTAAAAAGAATAAATGATCAAAAAAAAAATAAAGATTTAAATTCATTGAATCCTCAAAAAAAATTAATATATAAAATTATTAAATTAAATGAAAATTTAGTAAAATTTACAACATCAATTAAAAATTATAATTTAAATTTAGATTTATTTTTCCTTTCTAATATATCTTCATCTTCTTCGCAACGCAGCCAGCATACGGAGCCTTACAGCAATGCCAAATCACAAATTAATACGGAGCCAGCACCAAATAATGAAAGCAAAAGCTCTTATCTTTTAGTGCAGGCAAATCTCCCCCTTATAAAAGAGGATAGAGGATTTAATCTTCAAAAAAGATTAGATATGAACGTAGGTAATAAATCTGAATTTATATTGTTTACAAGAAATAACTTATATTATAATTTAAAATATCGCTTATCTAATATAATGTATAAAATTGAAAAATTTATACCGGTTTTAAAATTTTATTCTTTATTAAATAACATTAATCTTTTCGTACCTAAACGTTTATTAAAACCTCAACCTTATATACGTTTTACATATAGAATAATACAATTGAATAATAGTTTTAAATTTAAAAATGCTTCTTCATCTGATACACTACTACAGACTGCCGACCTTACAGAAACTTTAAATGCAAAGGCCTCGCTTCCTGAACTAACACTCCTTGCCCAACCTAAAGGGATGGGTGCCATACGTCAAGGGATGGGGGGGCTGGATGCCTTACGGCTGGGAGGGAAAACCCTGCGGAAAAAAGGGAAGGCAACGCTCCTTCGTAGCAGCAAAGTCCCTACAGTACCTACGCTACATAGCATAGGACTTAAAAAATTAGATCTTACACAGGAAATGGTAATGTCCGCAGCTGATCGTCGCTTAGGCTCCTTATTTGAGGGTAATACCAGAGAACAAGTGATAATAAAAATAAATAATTATAAATATCAATACGGTAATTCCATTATTCAATTACATAAATCTGAAAATGTTAGATCAATTAAATATATTTTATTAAAATTAGATAGTTTATTAAATGAAATAGAAAATATACTTAATATTAAAAATAAATTAATAAAAGTAATTAAAATTAAAAATATTAAAAATTTAAGTAATTTTGATAGAAATAGTTTAGATTCTATAAACATAAACAGTAGTTCCTCACCTACACCTACACAAACAGAGCCTAACTTATCACAAAGCGTTAAAGGTAAAGAGATCATAGACCAAAAAGGATCCTTAACTGAGCAGCGTTTGAGTGAAGTTAAGCATAAGGAAAACTCGTTAAACCAACCCCTAGCTGCGCATGCTTTGGTGGATCACAAGTCCTTCCTAATTGAAGGGAGAGTGGATACAGGCAACGTAGGCGTAATCGCAGAGGATCGGCCTTCTAATCAAAGTGTAAAAAGCTTAAGATTAAAAATAAAAACAATAAATTCTAATAATGAAAAAATAGACACATATCCTTTATTGGTAGATTCTGCTGCCGCAACCTGCGCAGGGATGGTTAAAGAAAACAAAATAAAAATTGAAAAAAATATAAAATCAATTTTTCCAATGATACAAACTCAACCTCTAGTAGGTTCAGGTTCAAGTAGTGTAGCTGGAATGTTTGATGCGGAAAAAGATATTATAAACGAAAATTCTAATCCTGTTGATTTATTGTATTTTAATAATAATCTAAAAAAACCAGTAATAAATCAATATTTAAAATCAATGAGTACTTATAATATGATTACTAATGGTACTATATTATACTATTCTAATATTATTGGTTTTAATTTTAAAAATAGAATTAAGGCATATTTACCATTTATTAAATCAATATCTCCTATCTCTAAACCATCCCCTGCTCTTAGCCTAAGCACAAAAGACTTACGGCAGGATAGCTTAGGGACAGTTTCTTTACCTAACCTACCGCTACATTCTTCATCCGTACAGAAAGAGAAAGATGGGTTCCCGGCCTATACAAAAAATGGTGAGCGTTTAACTTCACCATATTCATTTAGATCTCTTAGAAAAGTAGTAGGATCTATAGATAAAGGTAAATTTAGCGTTTTTGGCAGAGGAATAGAAAATAATAAACTAATTAATAATATTTATAAATTTTTATATTTATCTTTTAAGTCCATGTATTGTTTAATAAGTAAACCTGTTTTTATTATAAAATCAAATAAAATTATAATACAATTGTTTTATTTTTTATTAATCCCTAAAATATTTAAACATATAAAAAGTAAAACTAAATATAACCCAATTAAAAAAAATGGGAAAAGAGTATATTTAACTTTTGTTGAAAAAAGAAAAAAACAAGCATTGGCTGCTTTATTTGAATCAAGGTTAAAAGAAAAAGAAGATCAAATAAAAAAAAATTACTTTATACAACATAGTTTAAAAGACGAAGGTGAACTAAATAATAATACTTCAATTATGATCTTAGATCATAAATCTGCACCATCCTTAAAATTAACCTATAAAAATGAGTTTGTAGAAGCACGTAAAGCTTCAGAAAAAATTAGTGGTGTTAAATTTGACAAAGATGGAAAGGTAAAATTAGATAGTTTAGATTTTCAATTAGATAAAAATCCTCAATTACGACTGCCGTACAGCAGTAACCATAAACTAAATCAATTCTCTTCTTTATCAGTAAACGGGATTAATACAGGAATAGTAACAAATGAAGGAGCAGCAAAGTTAAAGAATAAAACAATAAAATCTATAAAAAATAATAAAATAAGAATAAAAAAAAGATCTTATAAAATGTTCTTTAAGAGATTTGAATTTAACAATATAAATAATGATTTACATATTTTAAAAATACCACAAAATTGAACACTACCTCAAATCCTCGCTCTACCTAACGGATGAGATTACCGTACGGCACAAACACTTGCCAAATCAACCGATCTACGGCTGATAAAAAACTACGGTTCTGCCCTGGCCCAGCCTGTCCTACGTGAGGTAGGGAATGAGGAAGGACATAATAGGAGGGATTTAAGAAACAGAAAAACTAAATTATTTAAGTATTTAGCTTTAACATATTTAAATATATTTAAATTTAAGGATAGACGTAATATATTAAATAGAATTAAAATTAGTACAAGCACAAACGCTAAAAAAAAAGAACTTATTAAAGATAAAACATATTTATTATCTTATAATTCTAATCATTTGGAATTACTACCTAACGAGATAAATGCTTCACCTGCTTCTCAGCAAAATATGGAAGGAGGAATAAAAGGTAATAATAGAAGAAATAAATTTAACTCTTATAATCAGATTAATTGATATTTATTTAAAAAATTATTTTGAAGTATACGTCTTTCTAAAAAAATTATTCCTAATGCTAAAATTCTTCAAAAATTAGGTATACCTCAATGAAGTTGGCCTTATAGTAGTATTAAAAAAAAAGGTTATGCTATTTCCCATATGTCTAACTCTCAAAAAAAGAGCAATTTTGAACGATCGCTTAACAACCTTAAACTTAGACTAGATCTAGATTCTTCTATACAACTAAAAGGAATTAGCAAAGGAATAGGTACAGAATCAGACCAAACTGTTTTATCTTACTCTTGACCTTTCTCATTGTTAATGTCTCCTACTATTACACAAATGCAAATAAATAAAAAAATTAAACTTGATACAGATAATTTAAACAGTAGAATCCCTGCTTCGCTACCTGCAGATGACACGGCTTATGGTGTAAAAGGAAAAAGAAGTTCTATAACTCAACAAGGATTGTTATTAGGCAGTGGAACTCCTTCTTTACAAAGCGCAGCGGAGAGAGTACCTGTTATTCAAAAACAAAACCGATACAAAATAAGAGAACTATACACAAAAAGATATCATTTGATGAAATTAGCTAATATTAATCTAGTTAAAATTTATCCTTTAAAATTTGAAAAATTGTGTGAAGTTTTAAATAGTATTTTTAATAAACCTGTGGAATTAGATTTGATTAGATTACATTATCCTTATAATGATAGTAATATATTAGTAAGACTGTTAGCTTTTATGATTAATAAAATGAAACTTAGAAGAATTACTAGAAGATTGTTTAATAAGGCTGTTGTTAAAAGTATTAAAAAAATTAATAACAAAGATCAAGTTAATATAATTCCTGCTTTTTTATCAGGTATGACTATTAAAGTAGCTGGTAGATTAATGAAATATAAAGTAATACCTCGTAAAACAGTAAAAATAGTTCGTAGAGGTTCTTCTTCTATAGGAAAAATTAATTATTCAGATATTTCAAGATACACTAATAAAAATAAAAGAGGTTCATTTACTATTACAATAAAATCAGGACAAAATTTCTTTAATTAACTTTAACTTAAATTACTATATATAATAAAAATAAAATAATTATACCCCTGTGTTTTTTTTTTGGTTTATTTAAATTTATTAGTATTTTTAGGCTCCACCTTCCTTACTTTACAAACTGTTTTTACTTTTGGTACGATTACAAGCTACACAAACGCTCAGCGCTCCGCAGTGTATACTCCCCAGCCTAGCCACCCTCCCTCCTTCTACCGAGTAGGAGTAGGAGTAGGAGTAGCGAGTAGGAGTAGGAGTAGGAGTAGGAGTAGGAGTAGGAGTAGGAGTAGGAGTAGGAGTAGGATTAGGAGTAGGAGTAGGAGTAGGAGTAGGATTAGGAGTACGGTACCCTCAGCAGAAGCAGGACAAGGAGGGAAAGTAGATATGGAAGGAGCCTATTCTTCCTCCTGATAAACATGAAACGTCCATTGGAGATGTACTACTTAAAGCCGAACTAGTCTAATCTTCTTTTGAAAATTGAAAATCTCCTTTACTAATCCCTCGCGTTAAGGATGTACAGGATTATTATTCACATTGCTTACACTACTATTATTACCTACAACTAATGATTGATTATTACCAACTATTGAACTCTTATTACCATTATTTGAAACATTATTAGCATTAGATAAATTATATTTTAAATCATCACTAATCTTAATCTTATCAATTTTATCTCCTTTAATATTATTATTTATACTACTCATATCATCACTACTTTCACAATAGACCTTATATATAAAAAATTCCAAAACATAGTTTTAATAATAATTAAATCCACCATAATCCATGATAATTTAAATAAATTAAAAAAATAATCTTCATAATCTTTATTCAAAACATTCAAAACCTCATAATAAAAAATCTCTAACTCTAATATAATTAATATTTGAAAGTAAGTACTATTTATTTATAACAACCTTTTAACATTACTACTTAAACTAGTATACAACAAACCAAGCAAACACCATAACCTAACAACAACAACCACACCACAGCCATTAACACATTAACCAAACAACAACAACAACAAACAACTAATCCATTTCACTTTTGTTGTCTTGTTTTATCTTTATTTTGGTTTAAAGTAGAATCTAGAGAATATTTTATCTATAGTTAATAAAATAATTTAATGTCTTATTCAAAACAAAATTACACCACTATATCCCCCCATACTTAGGTAAATTAGGTTAGGCTAGCCTCCGCAGGCCACGCAGCAGAGCTGGTAGGAGATATAAAAAGAAAATAGCATTTTTATTTGATAAAGCATTATTTTAAATACAATTACCTTTTTATCGAGATCGAGATTTTTATATTACACTATACTACTATACTATACTATACTATACTATACTATACTATACTATACTATACTATACTATATTACTGTTTTAATATTAATTTAATTATTCATTTAGTTAAATAGATATTAAATTTCTTGTTATAATTAATTACAAATTATTAAAATTAAAAATTAAAAATTAAAAAAACTATCAATAAAAATAAAAAATATAACTAAAAGAGTTAATAAATATTGCAATTGCAAATAAAATATAACAATAATATTGTTTAATTAAGTAAATAAGAATTTAATTTTGGTTCTGATTGAACGTTTTTCAGTGGTTTTAAGACATGCAAATCTTTTGTTTATAAAGGTAAATACAATTATTTATTTTAATAAAATAACATTTATTACATAATAGTTTATTACTAATAAAAAATAAGGTGTAAAGGTGAGTAATATGTGATTAGATACCTTATAGTCTCCTTAGTTGGGAGATAATTTATTTCTTTAATATTAAAAATTTAAGATACTTTAATTTTATATAATTAATTATATAATTTTATTAGGATAAGTAAGGATAAATAAGCTATTTATTCAATAAAGGAAGTTTTCTGCTATAAGATTTGATCCATTCTGTTTAAAGGTAGTTGGTAGAGTAAAAGCCTACCAAGCCAACGATCAGAAGCCAAGTTTGATAGATCAAATGGCCACATTGGGAGTGAAATGCCCCTAGTAGTTTATACTACCAGCAGTCAAGAATATTAGTCAATGCTCGCAAGAGTGAACTAGCTAACTGAAATCGTATTTTTCGTGTATGCGGTGAAATGCGATAATGTAAAGGAAAAAATATGATATTACTTTACTAAAAGTGTTGTCCAAATCTGGTGCCAGAAGACTCGGTAACGCCAGAAACGCGAACGTTAGTCACATTAACCAGGCGTAAAGGGTTCGTAGGCAGTTTAAAATTTAAAATTTTATATAGCTATTTAAATATATATTTTTTTATATGTTTATTTTAAAATTTTAATTAATTTAAGATAGAATCAAATTGAGGATAAGCCGAATAATGCTTAGAGTAGGGATTAAATCCTTAGATACTAGGTGGAATACTAATGGTGAAAGCTTTTTATCTAATAATGATCGACGCTGAGGAACGAAGGTGAGAATAGAAAATAGGATTAGAGACCCAGATATCTCTCACTGTCAACGATGAATGGTGGAAAGTTAGTTTTAATAACTAGTACCGATGTTAACGCGATAACCATTCCGCCTTGAGAGTACGGTCGCAAGACTGAAACCAAAAAAATTAGTCGGTCTCGAAGCAAACGAAGTGAAGCATGTTATTTAATACGAGAGTACGCGTAAAATCTTACCAGTTCTTGCATATCCATATTTAGTTTAAATTTATATTTAAAGGATTAAATTTCCTCCCTCCCTGTCCTTATTACTAAGTAGTAATTACATGGGTAGGTGCTGGAAATCTATATTTTTAAGTGTGATATTTATATTAAATATGTGTAGTTATTTATTTTTTTAATTTAATAACTCGTTTACAGGTGTTGCATGGCTGTCGTCAGTCCGTGTTTTGAGAAGTAAGGTTAACTCCACTAACGGACGAAATCCCTGCTTTGTATTTTTGGAAAATACAATTGTGGGACAAACTATCAAACTCCGGGGAAACCCTAAAGCTTTTGATACCAAGCTACTATTTAAATGTAGTATGTGGATGAAATAATTACTCATGTATGGTAATAAGTCAAAAGATGAGCGAAAGCGAAATGGGCTATCGCGGATCTAAGTCAGAATTTAAATTAGAGGTCCCACAGCCAACAACAAAAATTTCAAATTCTGTAAAAGAGCAACGAGTAGACGGTAGTTACTTTGGCTCCCTGTCTTTTAGGGGAGAAAGGCCAAAGTTGAGGTGTACTCTAATGGGCTGTGAAAACAGTTATCAAATCAAAATCCTTTCTAAACAATTAAACAACAGAATAAGAACATTTAGCCATCATGCTAAAAATGTAAATGTAAATGTAAAAATGAATACTTTATTAAATCCTTGATTTGTAACAGGGTTTTTTGATGCAGAAGCCTCATTTCATATTTCTATTAATGAAAATAAAAAATATGATTTGGGATGAAGCGTATATTCTAAATTCCAAATTGGACTACATAAACGAGATCTACCTTTATTATTACAATTACAACAATTTTTTTGTGGTGTTGGACAAATAAATATTGATTCTATTAATGAAAGAGCCAATTTTTCTATTACAAAAATAAGTGATTTAAATAATATTATCATACCTCATTTTAATGAGTATCCTTTACAAACTCAAAAAACAGCAGATTTTATGTTATTTAAAAAAGCTATAAATATTATGTTAAATAAAGGCCATCTTTCTATAGAAGGTTTACATAGAATAATTAATATAAAAGCATCAATGAATTTAGGTTTAAATGATAAGTTAAAATCTGAATTTAGTAATAATTTTCCTGTTGAAAGACTTAAATTTTTAATAGATAATATACCTAATCCTAACTGAATTTCCGGTTTTGTTAGTGGTGAAGGAAATTTTGATGTTAAAATTCAAAAGTCAAAATCACATAAAATAGGATATCAAGTATTACTACGATTTAGAATATCACAACACGATAAGGATATTGAATTAATGGAAATTTTAATTAAATTTTTAGGAACAGGTCAAATAGAAAAAGACCCTAGAAATTCAGTAGTTACTTTAGTTATAACTAAATTTTCAAATATTAACAATATAATTATTCCATTTTTTGAAAAATATCCCATTCAAGGTGTAAAACAATTAGATTTTCTTGATTGATGTAAAGTTTGTAAATTGATGAATGAAGGACAACATAAAAAATCTGAAGGTTTAGATTTAATTCGTTTAATAAAAACAGGTATGAATACAGGAAGAAAGTTCTCTGATAAATAATTGCAAGATAAATTTGATCGCTATGGTTATATATTTATACTTTATAACTAATGATTTTTAAATATTTTCATTTGGGGCTAAGACAAGTCGTTATGGCCCTCATGAACTGGGCTATTGACGTGCCACAAGAACTTTTACAAAGTGATGCAAAAACCGGACCTTGTATTGTTTTATTAGATTGCTCTCCTGCTATATGTAGGGAGCATTTATTTTACTTTTATTAAAAGAAGTAAAAGCTAATAAAATAGAGCTTAATTTGTCAGCCTTAATCTTAAACCGAAAGGTAGGTAAAGGTCAACGCTAATTAAAGCTCCCTTTTTGTAATAGAAAAGGATTATTTATCTGTAATTTATATTTAGATAATTTAGGTCAAAAGGAATAGCTAATCATTAAAGAAAGTTACTATTATTAAACTTTTATAAGACGGATTGTCTCCTGAAATTCGGAGACATGAAGAAGGAATTTCGAGTAATCGTTGATCACTAGCGCAACGGTGAAGATTGCATTCGTGATGAACTAACTGTCTGTCACTGGGAAGGAATTCGGATAGGGGGAAAAAGCCAAATATTTATAATTTTTCAAAGGAGTATTAATTAATAATATAATTAATTTTATATTAATTTAGTGCAGTTTTAATTATAGATTTATCTTATAGAGATTATAGGGGATAATCTATTGATTTAATTAATTTAAATCTTTTATCCCACCCTCCATCCTTTAACGGAGGAGGTGGTAACAAAATAAACATCTTTGTTAAACTAATTATTATCTTTTAACCCATTTGAGTAACATCTCAAAAGTCATAGCAAGGTAGCTGTACTGGAAGGTGCAGCTGGAAAATAAAAACAAATTAAACCCCCCCAGCCGGACGGCACCCCCAATCTGCAGCGTAGCAGCCGTTTGCGTAGCCGTAAGCGTAGCTTATCTGCCCTTGCCCATCCTCCCATCCCCCTCCCAGCCTTACTAAGGCAAGGTGGAATAGGGGGTGGCTATCCCACCCCTATCCCTGCCCTAAAGGGAAGGGCCCCGTACGGGAGGGAGCCTTTCCCTTTAGGGTGCAGGGTGCAGTGGCTAGGCTGGGGTGGGGGTAGGGGTGGCTAGGCTGCCTTTCCCACCCTTCCCACCCTAAAGGGATAGGGGAGGGATAGGTAGCTGGGAGGGGAGGAGCCAAAGGAGGGAGGTCTGGAGCTGAAGGATGAAGGGAGTTTAAAGCAAAATAACCTAAACCTATAAATAATAAGGGAATTAGCTGAGTGGTTTTAGCATCAATTTTACACATTGGAGACAGAGTTTCGATTACTCTATTCCCTATTTTAAATAATTTTATTAAAGATAAATGTTTAAAACACCTTTTCTCCTGCTTTTCTCCTGCGCAGGCTACGCAGCAGATCCCACCGCTAGCTGCCCACCTTTCTATTTTTCCTGCCACTACCTTAGCACCTTTTAAGTTTGAGGGTTAATGCACCTAGACTCCTCCTTACCTGGATCGGAGCCTGGTATACTAAGGGTGCTAGCACTCTGCTGCAGCAGCTCTCCAGAGGAATGAGGTGGTAGCAAGGCCAAAAACGGAGGTGGCAAGGCAGGGTGGCAGGGTGCCTTTCCCAGCCCTATCCCTCCCCTATCCCTGCCCTATCCCTTTAGGGTGGGAAGGGTGGGATAGGGGAGGGTAAGGGTGCTGGGATGGGTAGGAAAATCTTTAAGTGCAAGGGGGAACGGCTTGTATTTTGTTTAAATTAATTAAAATTGTTTATTTGGTTTTTTTAAACGAGTATGCCGAAATTGGTAGACGGGTGAGTTTTAGGTACTCATGATTTTTTTTTTTAATTGTAAGAGTTCAAGTCTCTTTATTCGTATTTATTTTTTAATTTTAATTTTATTTTAAAAGGGTTTAATTATAAATATAAGAAATTATATATAATTAAATTTGAAGACTGCATCTTTAGCTGAATTGGTACAGCAATTGCCTTCGAAGCAAGAGTTTATTGGTTCGAGTCCGATAAGATGTTTTTAATATTTGGAGTATTTAGCAGCTAAATAAAAGGCATACATTTTTGAGATAAACTTTATTTGCTGTTATAACAAGCTCTAAGGAAGGAACACCATTATATATGAAATAGGCTAAGGTTTACTTCACTATTGGTAACCTGATTCACCTCCTACTATCAAACTAGTTTTTTAAATGAAAAGGTTTAAACAAGAACAAGAGGAATGATACACCGCTTCCTCCCTTCCCCTCCATCCCTCCTTTCCCCTCACTTCCCTGCCTTAGGCTTTTGTGCCGTACTCCTACTCCTACTCCTACTCCTAATCCTACTCCTACTCCTACTGCAGGGGGGCGCACTCCGTGCTAGCGGAGTGCGGGGTTTTATCACCTAAAGGTTTTCTTTTAGAACACTTCCTACTTAAAAGGGTATAGTCTCGGATAAAATATATAACCGGAATAGGCTTACAGATGGGATTTATCCACCTACGGCTTCGCAAAAATTGATAATCTATACTTACGCATCAATAGAACCCTCCTGGGCAACTATGCTGCACCATAGGTATCTACTTATGCAGAGTTGTTTTAGGCCTCACTCCGCACTGTCCCTTCCTCCAAGGAGCCTAAGGTATGACTACCTTCCATCCAGCCTAGCCTTAATAAGGCAGTGTAGCCCCTCCCCCTAATCCAAGGTTGAGATAGGGAGTGCCTTTCCCACCCTTCCCTCCCCTATCCCTTTAGGGTGGGAAGGGTTGGAAAGGGTGGAGGGGGGGGTGTAGGAAAAGGAGGGGTAACAAAAGGGGAAATACGATAATTGGTAATCAGTTATATTTGCAATATAAAAAATGATAGTTCGAGTCTATCTTTCTCCAAAAACAAATAAAATAAATTTAGTCCTACCCTGATCCTTTGCTTATAAATGTATAATTGGCTACGCAGAAAAGCAGAAATGCATAGGGGGGGGGGGTCTCCTTTTTTTTTTTACAATGTTTGCTTATTTTTATAATACTGCGCCTTGCGCCTCCTCACTCCCTTTAGGGAAAAAAAATTTACCTCATTTTTAAAATATTAAATTTTATTTATTAAAGCTTGTCTCTACCTCCGCCCACTATCTCCTTCGTAAGGAGGAAGGAGTGTAACACAATACCGTTTGTGTAGAGGTCCATTTTTATAACTAATCTTAAGGGTGGGAAGATAAGCCTAGAAAGCAAAGAATGCTACATTAAAAGGAAATGGTTTTCAGGGCTCCACAGTGTTAGCGAGGAGGAGATGAGGGAGCTACGCCGCAACAATTATATAAATAGCCCCGGTAGCTTAGTGGTAAAAGCGTTATATTGAAGCTATAGAAATGGGAGTTCAATTCTCTCCCGGGGCAAAGGCTATAATTATAATTAACAAGTCAAATTATTTATTCTATATTATTTATTCTATATTATTTATTATTTATTATTTATTATTTATTATTTATTATTAAAAACATTTAACCTAAACTGGCACATTGTTTACAATCTCCTCTCTTAGCACCACAGCTCCAATTTTAAGGCAAGGCTGCCACCCTTCTCCCTTCCAAGCTGCCTGTCCCACCCCTATCCCACCCTGTCCCACCCTATCCCTGTAGGCAGGGATAGGGTGGGACAGGGCCCCGTACGGGAGGGAGCCTTTCCCTTTAGGGTTTCGGGTGGGAGAGGCAGCCTCCCTCTCCCGTTAGTTCCCGTTAGTTCCCGTTAGGGCAGGGGGAGGCAGGAAGTCGTATTAATATGGGGGGCTAAAATTTAATATTTATTATTAATAACTTTTTCTTTATAGATTTGTCTTTATTTTTATATTATATTTATATTAAGTAAAAAAATAGTTAGTAATAAAAAGTGAAAGAAATTAGTGATAAAAGTCGAAATAGTTTAATTGGTAAAACAAATTCCTTGTAAGATTTAAATATTGGTTCAATTCCATTTTTCGGCTTAATTTAACCTTTAAACCTTTCCTAATATAATAATTTAAATCAAATTTAAATAAAATAAATTATATAAGAAATACTTTATTAATATATTATTGTTAATATAAATATAAAAAAATAAAAATAAAATTTTACTGTATTATTAAATTAAAATTTTTATTAGGATAGTACAATATAATGTATTATTTAGTATTAACTATTATTTAGTAGTTTTTGTGCTGAAATAGTTTAAATGGTCAAAACATACCATTCATGACGGTAAAAAGAAGGTTCAAATCCTTCTTTCGGCTAATACTAAATATAAATATAAAAATTTATTAATATTAAAATAAAAAAAATAAGAAGTAATCAAAAACAAGTATATTAATATTAAACCATAAAAAAACAAAAATAAATATTTATGGTTGTTTTTAACAAATACAAATACTTAAAGAAAAGATAAAATAATTTAACAGATTTTACTCTCTATTTTTATTTTTTGACTAGATTCTAATTATAAATATAAAGGCGGGTTTTAAGGGTTTAATTTATATTTAATTTAATCTTATTAGTTTATTTTTATATGGTTGTAATCTAAATTAAGCAAGGTGAAGAATAGTATAGTATAATACTAAGGTTTATTTAAATTTAGGATATTAATTAATAAAACCACTCCAATTTCATAGATAAATTAGAAATATAGAATTACAATCCACCCTGCAGCCTAAAGGCACCCCACCCTAACCCACCCCAGCCTAAGGCTGGATGGGAAGGGTGGAAGCCTATCCCTCCCTCCCCTATCCCTGCCCTATCCCTGCCCTATCCCTGCCCTATCCCTGCCCTAGCCCTTTAGGGTGGGAAGGGTGGGAAGGGTGGGAAGGGTGGGAAGGGTGGGAGCCTAAGGCTGGGTGGGAAGGCGGAGATCTCTTTTTTTAATGAAAACAGTGAAAATATTATTAAATTTAAATTTAGAGATACCCTTCTTTAACCTATCCTAGATTAAAAGATGAAGTAACTTATCTAAAAATAAATAGAAATCTATAATACTAAAAATGAGAATGATCTCGTTAAATGGTTCTTTTATAAAATAAAGATAATAAAATTTTAATTCTTCTAAAAATAAACTACAATTCATTAAACCTAATATAACTCACACACATATTACTGATAATTGTATTACAGTGTATATAGATACTAAAACAGTAAATAATAAAATGGAAGTGGCAAGATTAGTAAATCATTCTTTTTAAGTAATTATAAAAATGTAAAGGATATGATTAAAAACTCAATTCTATTTTTATTAAAAAGAAAGTATAATAAGTATAAAATTTATTTTCATAACTTCTTCTAACTTTGATTTTTATATTAAAATTAAAAAAAAAAACTAATATAGCAAAAACTATTACTCCTATAATTAGAGAAGGTAGAATCATAGAATTAAATTGTAAATTAGGTTCTTCGACTTCTCCCTTAGCCTAAGCCTTATCTTTAGCCTTAGCTTTAGCTTAAGATGCTAGGACTCCTCCCCAGCAGCCTATCCCCGCCTGCAGCCTAAAGGGATAGGTTGGGGTGCCGTACGGCAGGGGAGGTAGGTAATGGAAAAACCTCTAAAATTAACCTTTAAAAAATCTATATTCTTATTACCATTATATTTATATTTATATTTATATTTAATTTAGAAAAAATAGCTAATAACTTTGAATGAGGTAAAATTTACTTTCCTTCTTATTTTATAAATAAATCTCCAATTAATTATATAGGCTCTAAGCCTAATATCTCTTATTATAATAATATAATATACTATAATATAATATACCACTACTCTAGCCTTTGTCCTCGCCCTAAAGGGAAAGGCAACGTCCTCCTGTTGTAATGGTGAAGGTAAGCAGGGCTACGCCAGACGCAGGTTGGGCCATTGTTAAAAGAACCAAAATTGAATTGTTTTAAAAAAATAAAACTTTTAAAAGAATGTTATTTATAACTCTAATAACTTTAATAATCTGTAAAGCCTTACTTAGTGAAAGATTAACACTAAATTTTTCTTATAGAATAACTTCTATAATTTTACTATTAACTGCAATTTTAAATTATAATACTTTATTAAATTTTGATATTGTAACAGGAATAGGAATTTATAATGGTTTATTTCACATTACATATATTACTCAAATAATAGAAATCTTTTTATTAATAATAGGTTCTATAATTTTAATATCTTGACCTTTCAAAAACGAATTAATAACAGAAATCTCACTTTCTTCCTCTAGCCCTCTACCTAACACTAATCAACCTGAGCAATCCTCCTTTTCGCAAGGTAAAGAAGGTAAAGTGATAGTAAATGATAAAGTAGAAAAAAAATATCCTTTATTGTACAGCATCTCTTTAGAAAATTATTTTAATCAATCTTTAATAGAGGGATCTAAAGCTAAAGAATTATTATATAATCATGGAAACCATAATAATTTAAATATAAAATACTCTCTTCTATCCAGTGGTCGGCTTGAGCAAAATAACCATAACTTTATAAATTATGGTATGAATTATTCTATAATAGTTTTATTTTGTACATTAGGTGCTTCACTATTAATTTCTTGTTCAGATTTAATATCGATGTATTTAAGTATTGAGTTACAATCTTTTTCTTTATATGTTTTATCTACATTATATAAAAATTCAGAATTATCCACTTCAGCTGGTTTAAAGTATTTTTTATTAGGAGGTTTATCTTCTTGTTTAATTTTATTTGGGGCAGGTTTAATATATGCTTATACTGGTTTAACCAATTTTGAATCAATTTATAGTTTTCTTTCTATATATTCTATAGAAATTAATAATAATTTATTGCAAATTATTTATCCTTTCTTATCTGAAGAATATAGTAGTTCAATTTTTTTAGGGTTTATATTTATTTTCGTTGGTTTTTTATTTAAAATAGCAGCAGCTCCTTTTCATAATTGATCTCCTGACGTTTATGATGAAACTCCTACAATAGTAACTATATGATTAACTTTAATACCTAAAATATCTATTTTAATATTATTATTAGAATTACATATTCACATAGATCTTATAAATCAATTAAGTTTATTTGGTCAATTAAAAATATTTAGTTTTAATATCGATACTATAACTAAAAATCTATTACTAATAAGTTCATTATTTTCATTAATAATAGGAAGTGTTGTAGGTTTAGCTCAAAATAGAATAAAAAGATTGTTAGCATACAGTACTATATCTCATATTGGTTATATTTTATTAGCTTTAGGTATTTATACTGAACAATCAATAGACTCATTTATTTTTTATATTATACAATACATTATTACTAATTTAAATATATTTTTAATTATTATAGCCTTAAGTTATATAATAAATAAATCTATAAACAACGATAAAACTTATTTTAAAGATATAAGATACATATCTGAATTTAAAGGTCTATTTTATTCAAATCCTTTAATTAGTTTAAGTTTTAGTATATGTTTATTTTCTATAGCTGGAATTCCTCCTTTAATAGGTTTTTTTTCAAAACAATTTGTCTTATATTCAGCTATTCAAAGCGGTTATAATTTTATAGCTATAGTAGCTATATTTGTAAGTGTTATAAGTGCCTCATATTATTTAAAAATAATTAAAACCTTTTTTATTGATTTTGATTCTAAAGAATTAAATAATAATTTATTGCAAAACTCTAGTACTTCTACTTCACTCTCTACAAACGTCACAACTTCTCTACCAGCCTCTGCTTACGTAGGTTTAAGTGCGTCGAATGAAGGAATATTAAACAATAGCCATAGTTTTTTAATATCTACTTTAACATTGTCAATATTATTTTTTATTTTTAAACCTTCTTTAATTTTAAATATTACACAATTATTATCTTTATCTCTATTTTACATTTAATGAATAATTTAATTTTTCTATTTATTTTTGTACCTATTCTAGCATTAGTTTTATTAGGATTAAATTTTTTATTGTCTACTCATAAACCTGACGAATCTAAAGTATCCCCTTATGAATGTGGATTTTTAGGTATAGAAGGTCAAACTAGATCTACTTTTCAAATTCATTTTTATATTGTAGGTTTACTTTTTTTAGTTTTTGATCTTGAAATTTTGTTATTAATGCCTATAGGAGTGACACTTTATCAAGTAAGTACTTTCGGGTTTTCAATTGCAATAATATTTTTTATTATATTAACTATCGGTTTTGTTTTAGAAATATCTTCAGGAGCTGTTTCTTTATCTAATTCTAACGATTCATTAGATTCTAACAATCAAAATTAAAAATAATTATACCCCTCTGCGTCTCCTACGCGTCTCCTACACATACACATACGCATACACCTATGGTAGCCCTAACGGGGGGAGCGTTAGGTTGTAGTGCCGTACTCCTCCCTCCCTCCTCCCTTACTAATCCTCCTCCCTTACTAATCCTCCTCCCTTACTAATCCTCCTCCCTTACTAATCCTCCTCCCTTACTAATCCTCCTCCCTACGTAGGATGGGCAGGGTGCCTTTCCCACCCTATCCCTAAAGGGATAGGGTGGGAAAGGGGTGAGATAGGGCGCAGGGAGGGATAGTGGCTAGGCTGAGGGTGCCGTATGGCAGGGGGGGGTGCAGGGCAGGGTTTATATTATATAGAAAGAAAAAAAACAATGTAGTACTAGTAGAAAAGATGAGATAAAATAAATGTACTTCAGGTTAAAAGGATCACATAATCATAGTACAGTATATGATTAATATAATCAGAAAATTGTACGCCCTAACGGGAGGAGCTTGTTCTATAAATAAGCATTTATCCCTAAAGAGAGGGTGCCTAGGCTGGGGGGGGGGGTTTTTATTTTGATGTGCGGGGAAAACCGACTTTTTACATTTATTGTTGGATTGTATAATGCGTGTCTTCTCATGGAGACGATTTCTGGATGTAAGGGGAGAGTTTTATTAATTTAACTAACTTTTATGTCTTTGAAGGAGACCTTGTTTTTATCTTACTGATCTTAAGATAGTAGTCAGTATAATATAAGTTTATCTTCTTAAATTAATAATAATAATAAAACAAATAATGATGATATTCGATGTTTTAAGTTTAAATCAAATTTGGGTGTGTGTAGGTATTACTGAGTTTAGTTTTTTAACTTTTTTAAAAATACTTTTTTTTATATTATTTTTATTAGTAAATTTAGGTTTATTATATTCTGAATATTTAGATAATATAAATAAAGATAATTCTAATTATGTTCTGGATCCGCAGAAAAATGGTATTGGTTCTGAATTAAAGAAAATTGGTGGTTTATTTTTAGCGACGGCTTCGGGTTATTCGGCTTGAATTACCATTAAAAATGAGTTAGTTGTTAATAATAAAGAAGAAGAATTTAGAAAAGAGATTTTATATCTTAAAAATGAAGTTAAGAGAGTTGGGGATGTAAAAAGTGGTGATAACTATAACTTTATTCAAAAAATGCAATTTAATGGTATTGAGAGGAGTTTTCATAATTTAGATAATATTAGAAAAGAAAAATCTGATTTAATGAAAGTCATTGAAGAAAAAAAAGTTAAGTTTGAAAAAGGGGATAAAAGTATTACTCAGGAGATGATAAGAAAAGATGAATTGAAAAAAATAGAACTAGAATCAAACGAAAACAAAGGTATGGTTGAATTAAATAAAGCTATAGAAAAGGTGTAAATTTTTCTAAAGATATTTCTAAAGAAAAAGATGATAGTAAAATTTTAGAACTGATAAATGAAAATGTTAAAAAATCAACGATGTTTGATTTAGATGAATTATTAACTAGTTTTGAATCATTGAGTGGTATTTCTAAATTAGCATGTACAATGTTATTTTCTAGTTCAATTATTTTATGATGTATATTTGGTATTTTATTAAATTTATATGGTAACTATCTTTTAGATAGATTTAATTTAGAAGAGAGATATCCTAAAATAGCTTTATTTATAAATTATAGAAGAAAACTAAGTAAATACTACATAATGTCTAATTTTTTAGTAATCATAAGTATGTGTTTAATTAATGTTCTGTTAGGAATATCTATTTTGTCTTTATAAATTAATCCTATCCTATCAAAATATATTTATTGTAAAGTAAATAGTGATTAGTTTAATAAATTAATATTTATATTAATATTTATATTAATTTTATTAATTCCTAATTTTAAATTAAATATTTAATTGATTAATTTAAGTTATTATATTTAAGTAAAAAGGTAAATAAATTTATTCTTTTTTTTGGCTTTGCCTATTTAAAGGAGGTAAAGTTTTTTTAATTAATAGAGATGTAGGTAAAATATCTAGGTGTTTGTTTTCTAAGTTATAAATTGTATTATTCATAAGTTTTTTATTATTAATGGGTAGATGTTAATTATAATTTTATATTAAAAAAAACCTCAATCAGCTGGTAACTGATCAAGGTTAAAAAAAAAACTAATTTAATAATTTTATTTTAATAAGATTGTGATTATTCTAATGAAGTTATAATAAATTATTATTTGTTAGGACTATAAATACTTAAAGGTTTGGTATCTATATCTATTCATAATCCTTCTTCATTAAATAAATTTTCTCTTTTTGTATAGGAGTCATAATTTAATATTACATCTTTTTGTTCAATTAATACTGATGCTTTTTCATAGTTAGTAACAGTATTTCATTTACTTGCATTAATGTTTTTTTATTTCAATACATATCTTTAAAATCTTTAATATTCAAAGATTTATTTAATATGCCTTTAGTTTTTATAATGATTTCTCCATTCTCAAGTACTAAACAATAAGTTTTATTAGATATAAAATTTGCTTCCTTAACTTGATATTTTAATTTAAATTTACCTAGTTCATATTTAATAGGGGTACGGTGACAAGAGAATACCTCTTACTCTTTCGAATCCTGTACCTAATAAAAATAAAAAAGAATAAAAGTAAAAGAGTCTTTTTTTTAATGCTTTTATTTTAATAATTTTATCTTTCTTAATTAAGACGTTTAGACACTATTTTAGGTGTTAATTAAAAATAATTTATATTATATTATGTTAGCAGCAGCAAAATATATTGGAGCTGGTTTAGCTTGTTCAGGTTTAATTGGAGCGGGAGTAGGTATAGGTGTAATTTTTTCTTCTTTAATTTCTTCTACAGCAAGAAACCCTCAAATTAGAGGACAATTATTTACTTACGCAATCTTAGGTTTCGCTTTAGCCGAAGCTACAGGATTATTCGCTTTAATGGTTGCTTTCTTATTATTATACTCATAATTTATTTAAATATATAAATGAAAAATAATAACAAATTAATTATACCCCTGCCTTAGTACGGCAGCCTCCCTATCCCTGCCCTATCCCTCCCCTATCCCTCCCCTATCCCTCCCCTATCCCTGCCCTAAAGGGAAGGGTGGGAAGGGTGGGAAGGGTGGGAAGGGTGGGAAGGGTGGGAGGCAGGCACCCTAATATAATATTTTCTATTAAATTAATATCTTAAGATTTTGAATACTATTGTTTAGACTGTAAAATTAGTGCTCCAGCCCTTAAACCTAGCTTTATTTCTCCTATCTAATCTAAAGAAAGATACAGAGGTCTAGTTTATTTGTAGAGAGTGTAGCTGGAGGTAGCACCTCTCCCCCTCCCTGCCGTACGTCACTCGCCAGTCCATATTTTAAGGGAGGAACCTTTGTACTGGGCTACGTCTAGCCCTACTAAGGGTCCACAAATCCCCTCTAAGTACAGAGGGATGGTTGGAGGCACCGTTTTTACTTTATCCAACTACCGATAGAGGTACCTTTTTATAATATAATATAATATAATATAATATAATATAATATAATATAATATAATATAATTAAAAGCCTAAGAGACTTGTACTCAGGTTTTTTTTTTTGCCTAGGCTCCTACCTAGTTTGGGATGATAGGGTGGTGCCGTCTCTGCGTCTGCGTAGGACTCCTCCTTTCCCTAAGTAGGCGTCCCCATATAGATAAACAAATAACTTCCATTTATGGGGGGGGGGGGTGCAAAAAAAAGCTCTACTCCTTAAAAATAGTAGGGTTATTTTTAAATATTAACAATATTAATAGCTTAAAAAATAAATATAAATAGATTAAATGCCTAATATTTTATTTATAAATTTAATTTATTAAACATAAACGCTTTTATTAGGTTTAAAGCCATATAAGGTTAATAATATTAATTCTTGTAATTAATGAATTTATCGCTAAGATGCGACTCTAATACCCAAATTAAAACCAAAACCCCAATATTATACTACTAGTATATATGATTATTTATATTTATTAAAACTATTTAGATATCCGCCTCGTCCCTCTTTAGGAACTAGTTCCTAGAGGCAGGAGCCTTAGGCTTTTGTGGCTAGGCAGGTTTGGATATCTTCGCGGATTATCAAGTTTTACTGTTAAACAAAACATTTGAGCAGACTGCGTAATCTCTTTCTATTTTATTTTCCGAACAACCTAATAAATTTATCTTAAGTAAGGTAAAGCCTTATTACCTAAACCTAAATATACTTATAGCTACCTTTTAATAGGAAATTTAACCTTTCCTCCTTTGAAGCTTAAGCTTAATCTTCTAAGATAAGAGTATCTTCTATTTTTCAACACCAGCTAAGCTCGGTGGCAAGCCCTTCCAAAAAGAAAAACAGGTACTAGGCCTCCTTTTCGGAGCGGAGCATGACTCTAGACACCGTGCCCTAAAGGGAGGAATATTTTTAGGTTTAGGAAATATACAAATATTAAAATAATATATAAGGAGTATTAGGTTTTGTAGTTAGTTGTAGAAGGAGATAATATTTTTGAAACAATATGATAGTATATTAATTATATGTTAGTATAAAATATATAATATAATTTAGAGAAGCTTAATAAAAATAAAAGCTATCCTTTTCTCCAACCTTTAAAGGAGAGAATTTTAATTACTGCTTCGATAGAAAGCGGTCCTTCCGTTAGTACCGTTACTCCCGTAAGGGATGCAGCAACAACAACAAAAGAAAGAGCAGTATTTACATAACCTATTTTACCATTATCTATAGTTATAAAACAACCAATCACAAGCTACCTCCTCCCAGCCTTAGGCACCCACCCTCCACCCAAACAGGACAGAGCATCACACCTCTACCCTCCTACCCCCCCTCCCATAGTCTGGGCTGGGTGGTAGGGTAGAGAGCACCACTTTAAAACGGTTGTCTTCCGCCCCACCACAACTCCTAAGTGGCTCAGGCTCCTCCAACTGATACAGCACTAGCCATAGCCTCTCTCCCTCCATCCTTATGATCCACCCAGCTCCCTAAAGGGATAGCCACCCAGCCTACCCAGCCTTCCCACCCTAAAGGGATAGGGCAGGGATAAGGCAGGGATAGGGGTGGGAATGGGTTAGGCTGGGAGGGAAGGGTGGGAGGGCAGGAGTAGGAGTAGTATTTATGCCGCGTAGCGCTCCTCTCTATCTAAAGTCCTAAGTTTTTTCATAGGATTATGGATAGAAGATTTGTTTAGTATCAGTGGACTTTACCTAAACTATAATGATTCTGGGTTAGCTACGCTGTTGTAAGTTAACAGTAGAAAAGGTAAAATTAAAACAAGTGATTGTTTGCTCTACTCTTTATTATGTTGTTTAGCACTCCGCGCTCCCGCCTTCCCACCCTTCCCACCCTTCCCACCCTTCCCTTTAGGGCAGGGATAGGGGAGGGATAGGGGAGGGATAGGGGAGGCACTGCACCCTAAAGGGAAAGGTAGGGAGCGTAGGTTAGAGAGAAAAATAAACAAAACCAAATTTAAATTAATATTTTCAATGATTACACTTTTATTATTAATTCCTATTATAGGATCCATGTTTTTATTACTTATAAATGAAGATGAATTAAAAATGAAACAGATAGCCTTAACTACTTCTCTAATTAATTTGTTTATTTCTTTATTTATATGGTATCAATTTGATTCAAATATCACTCAATACCAATTTGTATCTGATTTCAGTTATTTAAATTTATATCATTTAAATTTTGGTGTTGATAGTATATCCATATACTTTGTTTTATTAACTACTTTTGTAACACCAATAGCACTATTATCTAATTATACTACTATAACTAATAATCTTAAATTTTTTTTAATTTCATTTTTAATATTAGAAAGTTTACAAATATGTGCTTTTGTTTCTTTAGATTTATTGCTTTTTTATATTTTTTTTGAAAGTGTTTTACCTGTATTATTTATAATAATAGTAATATTTGGTCACGGTAAAGATAAATTTAGATCTGCACTATTATTTTTTTTATATACTTTAGCAGGTAGTTTACCTATGTTATTAAGTATATTAACTATATATAGTTATATTGGTTCAACAGATTTTCAATTAATATCTTTATATGATATTAGTTTGGATTATCAAAAAGTATTATGGTTAGGTTTTTTTGTAGCTCTAGCTGTAAAAACTCCACTTTATCCTTTTATAATTTGATTACCTAAAGCTCATGCTGATTCAGTTTTGGCTGGATCAATAATACTAGCTGCTACAATACTTAAATTAGCTACTTATGGTTTTCTTAGAGTATTAATAAATTTTTTACCTGATGCTACTCATTATTTCTCTCCTTTAGTTCAAACAATTTGTATTATAAGTATAATTTATTCATCATTTTCTACTATTGTACAACAAGATACTAAAAGATTAATTGCTTATTCTAGTATTGCACACATGGCTGTAGTAGTTTTAGGTTTATTCTCAAATACAATACAAGGAATAGAAGGAGCTATTTTATTAAGTATTGCACACGGATTTGTTAGTCCAGCATTATTTATTTGTGTAGGTGGAATTCTTTATGATAGAACTCATACTAGAATTATACAAAATATGAGAGGTTTAGTAGTTTACATGCCTGTGTTTACAATACTATTCTGTATCTTTACTTTAGCTAATACTGGTATACCTTTAAGTTTAAATTGGTTAGGTGAAATTATGTCTTTAATGGGAATTTGAAATGAAAGCCCTTTAACTGCAGTATTAGGTGCCTCAGGTATTGTTCTTTCTGCGGTATATTCTTTATTCTTGTATAATAGATTATCATATGGATCATATCATCCTTCACTTCAACCCTTAAAAGATATTGATAGAAGAGAATTTTTTTTATTATTATCTTTATTAATACCTACATTCTTATTAGGAATTTTCCCTAATGTAATTTTAGATACACTACATATGTCGGTAGCTTCTTTATTATATGAAGTACCATCTTATGGGCCTACTATTTTGTAGAAGAATCGAGTAATCCATTCCCGCAGTATATCCATCCGCTACGCAGTTGACTTAGGCTCCATTAGGTTTAGTCCAGCAGCGTCTGGCATAGAGGAGTGTTCTAATTCAGTTTTGGACTCAAACTGAGTTTTAACCTTACACTTAAATCAGGAAAATAAAACAAAGCTTTACCCCCCCTATTATAATTTGGTTTTACTCCTTCTTTCCTTAAGGATGGAGGCTTGATGTTGTTCTGTTTCTTCAACAACTAAAGAGTAAATAGTAGTGCTTCACCTGCTGCTTAGCAGCAGTAATCGCTTTAAGCCTTAAAAAATTTACCCTCCCGCCAGACGGCTGTGTCCTCCTGCCTAGCCATCCCACCCTATCCCCACACCCTAAATGGAAAGGCACTGCACCCTAGCCACCCAAATAAATCACTAAATTAGGATAAAAAGATTAGATTTACTCCCTCCCACCCTTCCCACCCTTCCCACCATTCCCACCCTTCCCACCCTTCCCACCCTTCCCTTTAGGGCAGGGATAGGGGAGGGATAGGGGAGGGATAGGGGAGGGATAGGGCAGGTATAGGGCAGGGATAGGGGAGGGGGAGAACCAATTTTGGGAGAATTATTGTTGAGAACCAATTTTATATTCACTTGGAAAAAGGAAAGTCAGGTAAACTCCTGGGAAAAGAAAAAAGAAAAAAATCAGAAACCTAAAATCAATCTTAAAGAATTTCCTTTATACTACTAATTGTAAAAAATTAATTGTCGTTTGTTTTCTGTATATTTAATTGAATAAGGTAAATCTTCAATCTTAATAGTACCTTCATACATTGATTTAAATCATTTATATTGATTCTTAATAATTTCACTATCTTTAAATAATAGATTTTGAAAATCTTCTAATTGTAGTTGAATATTATGATTTAATCCTCTAGTTTTAGTTATAAATTCATTATTATTTGTAAGTAAACAATATAATTTTGGAGCTAAAAATATGCCTTTTTTAACAGTATATTCTAATTTCATTTTTCCTAAAACCTTAGAATCAACTAAATAATTTGGCAATGGTCGATCTATTATTGCTGAATCAGTATCTGTATAATATAATTTAAAATCTTTATTATTTTTAAATTGAGACATATGAATTCTAGCATAAGCAGTAACAAATGAAGCGATAGCAATATTAATATTATGAATTTCATTAAAATTATCTATTAAAGAAGTAAGTTCTTGATTTTCATTTTTATTAATTTGAACAATAAAAATCTTTATCCAAATTATAAATATCTTGGATAGACAAAGTTTTATTATTAATTAAATCATTTAATGAATTATCGTTAACTATTCTAATTTCATTAAAATTATCATTCATACCAAATCTACCATATAAACTATTCATAAATAATTTAGCAATATAATTCATAGGATCACTTTTAGGATATTCTAATCTTAATTTATATAAATCATCATTAATATTTTTGAATGGTCTACCTTTATTAAATGTATAACTTTTAATAATTTTAAATTTATATCTATATTTCATTGCATTATCCATTTCAGGACTACAAATCCAATCAAATCAATTCCCTAATGGAGACATAGTTCTAATTCCATTTTTATTTTTAACATGAGTTTGAATTATAGGATGTTCTAAATATTTAGGACTTTCAATTTCACAAAAGAAAATACCAAAAGCATCTTTATTAATGTTTCTAATATTTCCTTCAAAGTAAGTAGGTGTTCCTATCGGATATTCAAATTCTTTCATTACAAAAGGATACAGAGAATTTACAACATAGACATATAAATTTATATTCTCTTCATTAAATGGAATATACATATCCGTAGTACCTCCAGTATAAGAAATTTTAATATCATTTTTAATTTTACCTGAAATTTGAGCAATTTGATCTTTTTCTAGATAATTGTATCTAAAATTAGAAAAACTTAATGAAGGAAGAGTAGGTTTATTGTTAATATTAATATTAAATTTATCAAAAATTAAGTTATTGAATTTAATTAATATTTCATATAAAGAGATACAATCCATTACACAATAATCCATAATCCATGACTATATTTTTAAAATCAATATAATTATTTTCATTAAATATAGTTGGATCAAAATTAAGTTTTTGTTTTTTATTAGCAACATTAAAAGAATTTCCTAATTTTCTCAGGCTATTTGGTAATAATAAAATACTATCAAAGAAATTTATTGTATAAATTTTATTATCTTCTTTTGTTCCACTAAAAATTAAATTAACAGAAATCAATTTACCATCTTTAATAATAGGATTAATATGTCCAATTTTATTTAAAAATTTTAGTAAGAATATTCCATCAAAGCTACTAAAATTATGTGCATAAATATTAAAATTATTATATTTCCAATTACATAGAAATTTTATTGCTTTAATAAGCATTTCTTCTGGATTATTAAATTCATCTAAATAAAATTTATAAGAAGTATTTCCATCATAAATACAAATACAATAAGGTACATGAAAATTATTGTTATCTAAATAAGTTTCAATATCTAAAGTTAAAATATTAAATATATTTTTTTTGGGCTTAATTAATTTTGAAATAAATTTAGTTTTTTTAATTGTCTCCATTAACTCAAGTTTTCCTGAAATGAAATTATATTTATTTTTTCCAATAAATCTAACAAAAGAATTATCATCAATTTTTCTGTCACTATATTCTAACACAATTTGATCTTTAAAAAATAATTTAGATTTAGTTAAGTCTTTATTAATAAATTTAATTTTAATAAAATAATAATCTTTTAATGGAACCATATATAAATAATTGTTAAATTTTACCACATTTTCGTATTTAGAAGGATGAAATTCAATAGGTAATTTATAATTAGAAAAAGTATGAGTTGGCACTCGCGTAGCGGCTGCAGTCTGTGATGGATTTATTTTGTTTACTCCTTTAGTCGGGAAGGAAGGGGAGCCTAACATTTTTCCTTCTCTGATGCCAAAGGAAAAAATAATGGATTTAATTACTTCATTTTTATAATGGTCGTCTTTAAAAGTAATTAAATTATTTATATAGTCTATATACAGATCTATATTTGAATTTGATGTTTTTTCAATATTAAATTTTTGCAAAGGACCAATAGTAGCAATTTCATTGTTTTTATACTGTACTCTATAAATATAGAAGAATTATGATTAATCAGATTCAAACTAACAATTACACCGTCTCAAAGACAGATGACGTTATTTCATTTTAACTATAATCATTTACATGGAATGTTGTTTTTCGTAGCGGGGTATAAGATTAATTATTTATAATATCTTAATATGAAAAATTTAATCTTTTTGTCTCAATTTTTTTAAAAACTTTTTTATGTATTTTGTTTTAGAATTATAAATGAAAAAACTATTATGGTAATTAAACATAACAAACATAAAATTATTTCCATGGCCAAAAAAATATAACTCTTTTTTTTAAAATAAATAATTAATCTTTTAAATCTAGGATATTTAGTTTCATAATCATTATTATTAATTAATAAATATGTAATCAAATAACCAATTACATTAATGAAACATAATAAAGCAATTAAATTTAATATAAAAGTTGTGTATGAATATTGTATTAAAATGGATGAATCATTATTAATATTAATATCAAAAAAAGATAGAATTCAAGCAAAAGTAAAAGACATTTTATGTTTGTCTTTTTTGTCATTATTTTTTATTTGTGGTATTATCATCTTTTTTATCATAACAATTATAGTTAAGCTAAATAAAATTATTGAAAATGTTAAAGTAGAGGCTATTAAATATAATTTGTTGTTTTTTGTCATTTTTGTTGTTTTTTTTCTGCAATTTTTTTATTAAAAAAGGCTATGGTTCTAAGATTGGGGACCCTCTATAATCATATTATTAAAAACCTTTAAATAATTTTAATAAATAATATATACAATCTTTCTTTTATTTTTTTTGTTTTTTTAGATTTTTGTTTTAATTAAAAAATTCAAAATAAGTTACGCTAAAAACCCTACATTTACTTTTTAAAAACAACATGCGCGTAGCGATAAATTTAAAATTAATATACAATGATTAATCAGTATATAAATCTATAAAATAATCTAAATATATATTAGAGGAATATATTTATATAAACAAACAAAAAGCCTCTTTTAATATTTAAAAAAAGAAGACGACAATTAAATAATGAAAAAAAACTTAACAAACTTTAGATTAAAATTTCTATTACCTTTTTCAAAAATCATTGATAAAATATTAATTATAATTAAAATAAATAGAAATTCTATTAAAAAAAATAATACATTAGCTTTATTAATAATAATTACTCTTATTACTACAATTTTAATTCGTTTAGATTATGTAATTCCTATATTAAGAGATAATTTTCCTTATGAATTAGAACTAAGTTTAAGATTAAGCTCTGCTTTGTATAGTATAGTGTAATATCCATATTTATTTCAATTATAAGTATAAAATATTTCACGAATTTAACTATTGCTAAATTTAAAAATAAGTTAGAAGTAGATAATGGGGTATTTTGTATGTATTTTGTTTATTTTATATTTATTTTAATGGTCAATTTTATACTTTACATTATAAATTATAAATTTATTTTACTATTAAATATAGATTATTTAGTTTCAATATATTTCTTATTATCTTTATTTAGTTTATTTTTAGGAATGTATTATATTTTTTATAAATTTAAATTTAAATTTGATGTAAATAAAACAATATCTTTAACCGGAAAATTTTGTTTATCTTTTTTTATTATAATATATTCAGGTATTTTTATTGGATTAAAAACAGGTTATTTAATGAATATTTTTGAAAATTCTTTTATTTAAAAAAAAAAATATTCTTTGTGAAAGCACAAATGAAGAAGTTAATAACTTATTAAATAATTTAAAAGATTCTAATAAAGATAAAATTTTGGATGATAGTAAAATAAATTTATCTAATGCAAGTAATATCAGTAATTCAGCAAATAGTAGTAAAGCTGTAATTGGTAATTCAAATACAGTTTTTATAGATAACAATAATAATGGAACAATAAGTAATCTTAATTCACAACAACCTCAACCTCAAGCAAACAGCAATAATTTTACAACAATTATAAAACAAAGCAAAGAATATTACTCTTCAAATAATAATAAAAAAGTAATATTAAAAGATGAATTTAGTGCAACATATAAAAATAATTCTAATAAATCAAGCTTACATATAAAAATAATTCTAATAAATCAAGCTTAGAATCAATATTAAAAGAAAGTGTAGCTAGTTATTCCCAAACTTTTATAAGTAATGATTCATTTATAAGCCAGCCTGGTATTAGATACTCTTTTTCAACAAATAATAGTAATATTAGTAAATTTTTAGGTAATAAATCAAATGAAATTATAAATAATAGCAATTCTTCTGTAAATAAACTTAGACCAAAAAAACCTTCTATAACTTCACTTTATTCAGTTGAATTACCTAAAATAGAAACAAACAACTTAAATAAATCTAATCCTACAATAAGTCCATCAACATTAAAAACAATAACACCTTCAACTATTTTTAATCAATCTCCAATAATACCTAAAAATAATTTAGATATTAATAAAGAGCTTCCAACCATAACAAAAGATAAAACATCTTTAATTAGAAAAGTAAAATCTTTCCTTTTTTAAATAGAAACAATAATTCTCCAAACTTAATAAATTTTCTTAATATATATTGAGAAAATCAAGGTTTAAGTTTAAATAGTCAAAATGAAATTGTATTACCAAATGATATTAAAAATTTAAATAAATTTAATTTAAACAAACCAGCAAAATCATTAAATAATTCTATAACTAATTTTTTTAATATTCACAAGGTAATATTAGATGATTATCAAAATTTTAATGGAAATTTTTGAATTGAAATAGATTCAAATAAACCAAAACACAAAGGTTTTGTATAGACATGGAATTTTTGAAGATATAACTAAAACAAATGTTAAACAAAATAATTTATCATTAAGACAAGGTAAAGATTTAGAAATTTATTTAATACTTAGAGATCCTGCAAAAGAATTAGATAGATATCCTTCTACCGAAACAATAAGTACAACTTGAAATCCTAAAAGATATAGATATCAAAACTTTAATTTTATAGAAATACCTGATCATGCTTTTTTTAATCAATATTTCATTGATGAATTATTTTTTGAAGAAAAATTCAGATTTATCGTATAAAATTTTTATTTTCGAAAGTACTCAATGAAAAGTATTAGTTAATACTTTTAAAAAAATTGGTGTTGTATTAAGTGGAGGCTCATCAGTAAAAAGACATGTTTTATCGCCGGTTCAAATGAAATTATCTAGATTTTTGTTTTTGTTAGAAGGATGGAAAAAATCATATGACAATACAAAGACTTCATTTTTTATAAATAACATAATGAATAATTATAATCTTTTAAATAATTAAATTTCTCTAAAAACAAAATTATTTGAGAAATAAGACAAAAATTTAAATTCTTAGTTGATTATAATAAAGTTGAACTAGATAAAAAATTAAAATTATTTTTATTAAATAGAATAGATTATAATAATATTAAATATATTTATGATTATTTAGAAGATATTAATAATGATTCCCAAAAATCACTTGAAAATTTATATTATGAAATTTTAAATGAAGTTTTCAATGCTAGTGAATTTGAAGATAAAATTAATCCAGATTTTGAGCAAAATTTTGACGAATTAGATAAAAATACCATTCAGATTAAAACAGTTTATTTCATTATCTTAAAAACAGATTATAGAGGATCTTTTTTTAATATATTTACTAACAAGAAGTTGCCTCTTTTAATAATAACTTAAAAAAAATAAAAAATGAAAAAAACTTTTAAAATGCTTTATACCTTTATTATATCTAAATTTATATATTTATTTAAAATTTTACATAATATTATTTCACGATTCTTTCTCTTCTTATATTTATTTGTAACAAATCCATTAATGTTTATAAACAAAATTTTAATAATAAAAAATTTATTAAATTTACCTTTTATAAATTTATTTAAATTTATTATTAAAATTTTAACTTATTTAAATGCATTCTTTGGAATTTCAGTTATAGTTTATTTTGATACTAATCTATTGTTTAACATTTTTGATTATTTAATTAACTGATTTAAAGATTATAAAGATAATTTTAATCAATATTTATTTAGTTATTATCAAAGTTTTTTAAAATATGTTAAAGATTTTATTAAGAAATTAATAGATAAAGATAAAAAAGTAGTAACAGATATGGAGATTTCACAAAATAAAAGTGAAATATATAAAAAAATGAAGGATAATGAATATGTTGACATCGGTAATTATAAATTAAATAGGAAAGATTATGATGAAAAAGGTAATCTACAAAAATTTTTAGAAGATAAAAACTCTAATTCTACAAATTCTAATAAATGAACCTTTATTTATTCACCATATTTCTACATTCCATGTTTAATAGCTATAATTGTTAGTGGGGGATTTGTTGTTTACTATTTTGATATTGATTATCTAACATATATTCCTTGATTAGGTTCTATTTATAAAATTTTTAATAATAAAGATAATAATAACAATGATTCTCCTACTATGGGAGAAAATAAAATCATAACAACAGATAAAGATAATAATAAGAGACTTAAACATTTTATAGACAATATAGATTACAATACACACTACTTTTAGCGCTTATAATTTTAAATTAGCCAATACTATGGATTTTACTACTTGAGGTAGTTGTCATTTCTCCCACCCCGCCTTCCCTCCCCTCCCACCCTTCCCACCCTAAAGGGATAGGGGAGGGATAGGTAAGGGAGGGGAGGGTGCCGTACGGCGGGGTGGCTATCCCTTTAGGGTGAAGGGGAGGGTAGGCAGGGATAGGGCAGGGTGCCTAGGCAGGGGGAGAATGCAAAATTAAATGAAATATTTTATAAAAAGGGTAGTCAATTTCAATTAGAGTATTATATTAAATTATTTGATAATTATCAAGAAGTAGAATTAATGATGGATGAAAAAATAGTTTTAATTTTTAAAGAGACTATGAATGATAAAATTAATTTAAGTACATTTACTAGAAAACTAAAGAAACAAAAGTATATCTTTGAAGAAGGTAAATTAGTATAGTATTAAAGAAAATTAAGAAAAAAGTAAAATTTTTAAAGAAAAGAAAAGAAATCTTTACGAAGCAAATACCTTTCTAATAAATTTATTACTATGGATCTAGAAACTAGAGCAATTAATGAGGAAATGACTTCTTATTGTGTAAGTATAAGTATCTATGATGGTAAAATCTTTAAAACATTCTATTTAAGTGATTATTCCAGTTCTATGGCTGAGAAAGAAATGTTAAAAGCTTCTATTCAATATTTAATGAGAAGAAAGTATCATAATTATAAAGTATATTATAATTACATAATTTATCTAGGTTTGATGTAGTATTATTACTATCAATTATCAATAATGACCAATCTTAGTGATAAAATATATTCAGTAATTAAAGATGGTCGTTATATCAATCTTAGATTTGAATATGGAGAGATTTATAAATTATATTTTAGAGATTAAATGCTATTATTACCTGCTTATTTAAGTAAAGTAGTTTAGCTAAAAATTTTGATGTTATTAATAAAGGTATATGTATATTCACTTATAGATATAGATATAGATATAGATATAGATATAATTATAGATACAGATATAGATATAGATTTGTAAAAATTAAAGAAATACATTTAGATTATATAGGAAAAGTACCTCAACCTCAAATTAAATACTTTGAAGGAGTAGGAGTAAGCGAAGATGACTATAATTCATATTCATATTATAATCAGTTTAATAATAATTGAAATTGAGATCTTCGTAAAGAAACAATAAAATATTGTGAGTTAAATTGTTTTGTATTATATCAAACTATAGAACTAGAACAGATAAATTTTCAAATAATATATATAAATTAAAATTAATTAGAAGGGATACATTAAAATATCCTACACTTTCTTCTTTAGCTTTTGCTATTTATATATCTAAATTTTTAAAAGACTATCAAATTCCTTTAATTAACGGTGCTATTTATGAATTAATTAAGAAAGCTTATACTGGAGGAAATGTAAACCCTCTTCTAATGGAAATAAAGTATATAGATATGAGGTTAACTCATTATATCCTTATGCTATGAAAAATTATCCAATGCCAACAGGTATACCAATATATTTTGATTTTGAAGGAAATATTTTAAATGTAAACGATAATTCTAATGAAAAACCTTAGGGATATTTTAAGTAGATATAATTACTCCAACAAAAATTGAGGTTGTTAAATCCCTTGATTATTAAAGTGCCTTTACTTCAAACAAAAATTAAAACTAAACTAAGAATGGATATAGAACCATTAGTACTATTCTTCATAATCATAATAATAATAACTTAAGGGGACATTACTTCAGTGATGATTTATATAATGCAGAGAAATATGGTTATAAATTCAAAGTTAAGAGAGGCTATCTTTTCAAAAAGGGTAATATTTTCAGTGATTATTTAGATTTCCTTTATAATCTAAAGAAGAATAGTATTAAAGGAAGTCCTAACTACATTATTAGTAAATTACTATTTAATAGTAGTAAAGGAAGATTAGGTCTGAACTCTATTACTCCGGAGAAAAGAGGACGGAGGACGGAGGAGAACAACATTTAATATTAAAAAGTGATAATGAAAATACTCTAAAACTATACTCTTCAAAGAATATTACTAATGTAATAGACTTAATTTTTGGTAAAGATTTATTATCCTTCTTTAATGAAGTCTAAGTCTCAGACAATCAAAACGATAATTTTAATATTAAGAAGATATCAGTAGTTATATCATCTGTAGTAACGGTAGTAACGGCATCTGCTATAATTCAAATGAGTAAATTTTAAACTGATAAAAGTTTAAATATCTACTACACTGATACTGATTCTATTTATAATGATAAAGAATTAGATCCTAAATATGTAGGAGCAGAATTAGGAGAAATGAAGTTAGAACATGAACATATTTTTAATGATGCAGTATTCTTATATCCAAAAATGTATGGAGGAATTACAAATCATTATGGGTATGTTAGAAGCAAAGGACTGAAAATTCTAATTAATTATGAGGATTTAAAGAAAAACTCTATACCTACCTCCCATTAGGCACCCCGACCTCTCCAGTTAGGATTCTGTTAGTTCCCGTTAGTTCCCGTTAGTTCCCGTTAGGGCAGGAAGGGTGAAAACTTTGAGTTATTAGCTTATAATAAGAAAAGGAGGAGACTCCATAAAATTAAGATAGAAGGTTGGCTCTGCGCAAGCAGCAAGCAGCTAGCAGCAAGCAGCAAGCAGCAAGCAACTTCTAAAAGGATTTGGTTTTACTTAAGGTTATAGTAGACAATATAATTTGTTTTTTAAAAGAATATTAAATTATTAAAAAAAGACTTTAGCATAACGGTAATGCAATTCGCTCATAATGGATAAGATAAAGGTTCGATTCCTTTAGGTCTTAAACTTAAACAAAACAAAGCGCCAAATTTTAATAAGGTTTTATAGGATAGGATACAATAAAATAAAATAAAAATAAAATAAATATAAATTTATTTAAAAAATAAAAATTAAAATAAAATAAAAAATAAAGTATATATTTATACTCTACCTACTCTAGCCCTTCCTTGCTCAGGCTGCGCACGCTAAGGTTTAGTTTAAGGTTGCAAATTTAACCTTAGCTATTTACACTTTCACTTTGCCTACTACTCTCCTTTTATAACTGATCAGCTTCTATTTATTAATAATCATCTTTTAATTTTAAATTTAAAGGAGGAAAAGGTTAAAAAGGAATAAAAAGAGGTAGGACGATAAAAAAAAAAGAAAAATAGAATAAGCAAGGTTTTAATTTTAATAAAAAGGTTAGAGGCAAGATTAAAAAAGGGAGGGGGCGATAATAATAATAGTAACACAAAATGTTTTGTTTTTAACAATAAAAGAGCACTACTAAATACTAAGCACAGTTTATATTTTATTTTATTTTATTTTAGTTAAAAAAACATTTAACGTTAAAATATAAAAGAAACAGAAACAAAAACAAACAAATTAAAATTATTAAAATTAAAATAAGGGTAGGTGATCCGATTGGTAATGGTGGTTCTCTGTAAAAGAATTGGTTAATAACCGTAAGAGGTTCGATTCCTCTACTACTCACAAGATTTTTTTTTATAAAAACAAAAACAATACTGCTCCACACCCCTTCAGCCTAGCCACCTTTCCTCCTGCCCAGCTCCCTCTCCCTCCCTGCCTTACGGCTCCCAGCCTATCCCACCCAGCACCCTAAAGGGAAAGGCACCAATCCTAAAGGGATAGGGGTGGGGTGGCTATCCCAGCCTACCCTCCCTCCCCGCCTCCGTCCTACTCACCTCCACGTCCTCTCTCCAACAAGGTTAAGGATCGGACGGACGATATTTATTTAGGAGATGTAACAGGGTCGCAGGAATAAACAACCAAAACAACAAATCGAGGGAGGGGTTTGACAGGTAAGCTTCCTCGGCTTTGGGTCCAATCCTTAGTATGAGATCAGGGCTACGTACAGTACGTAGTACGTACAGAGGTATACCTTTATTTTGAAGTACCTATACCTGAACTAACTTTTCGTATAGTCTAACTCTGCCTTCAGCACTGCTTCCTTTTCCTTAAGGATTGAAGAGTGTAAGGTATTGAAGATTTCAGGTAGGAACAGTTATTATGGCTAGCCTTTAAGGTCTACCTTAGGCTTAAATAAAGGTAATAACCTGCAACCTTCCACTTTTTGTTTGTCGCTCCGCGCTCCGCGCTCCGCGCTCCGCGCTCCGCGCTCCGCAGTGTTTTAATAATAATAAAAGGAGCTGTTTTTATATTTATATTTATATTTAATAAGAAAACAAAATAAGGGGTTTGAAAAAAAATGATACAATATATATAATAATAATATAACAAATTTATTAAAATTCAAGGTTCTATGGCTGAGTGGTTTAAGCGAAGTACTGTTAATACTTTTTACAGAGGTTCAAATCCTCTTGGGGCCTAATTTTTAGTTATATTTTATGTGTATGTGAGGTTTAGTTTGCCGCTCCTAAGTAGCAGACCCTCTCCCTTTACCTAAAGGGTAGGGTAAGGGAGGATGAGATATGCACGCAAATAGATTTTAGATTTAAAAATAATATAATTATATCCTTCCTCCTTCCCCGTAGCCTACAGGGATAGCCACCCCACCCCTATCCCTTTAGGATTGGTGCCTTTCCCTTTAGGGTGCTGGGTGGGATAGGGTGGGAGGGAGCGCCGTACGGCAGTGCCACTTTCTTTCTTCCGGACTACTAACACGTTGCGCAAGCATACATGCCATTGGACACTCCAGCTTAAATTTATATTATAGAGGGAGTGAAAGAAGTTTGGCTGCCTCCCTAACAACCTCTTCCTAGCAGGTAGGAAGTTAGGGGCCGTAGGGGGGAAGGACAAAGGAGGCTAGGTATCACTTCCCCGTGTCCTCCAACGGACCGAACTGGAGTGGTGGGTGGCTAGGCTACCTTTCCCTTTAGGGTTGAGTGGCTATCCCTGCCCTATCCCTCCCCTATCCCTCCCCTATCCCTTTAGGGTGGGAAGGGTGGGAAGGGTGGGAAGGGTGGGAAGGGTTGAGTGCCTTTCCCTTTAGGGAGCAGGGGTGGTTGGTTCCGAGGCTTCGTATCGTTAAGGTTTCGGAAGAGGAGGATAAAAGGTATCTTTCACAACTTAAGAAAAAATAAAAATAATAAAAAACAACCAATTTCTTTATCCTTTCAGCTCGCCAAACTAAGTGCAGTAAAGTAAAGTAAAGTAAAGTATTAAAGGTAGAGCTATAAATTTTATACAAGGCAAGTTTAAACATTAGTGTTGTTACTACCGAAGGAGCGTAGGAGCGAAGGACCTTATGATGGAGTATCACTCACTAGCTCCTTATTTAACAAAAGGTTTATTAGTAAACCTTTTAGTTTCGCAACCGTTTGAATTTAAAAAAAATAACATAAAATAACTTAACTTCAACAAAAACAAAACAAAATACTATAAAGATCAATCTTTTAACCTTATATAAGATTTATTATAAGCATAGGCGAACATGTTGAAATGGTAAACAATCTCCTCTTAAGCAGGAGTGGAAGTGATTCCTTAAGAGTTCAAGTCTCTTTGTTCGTACTTTTACTTTGTATTTAATATTTAAAGAGTATTATATTACAATACTAATTATTTATTTTTTTTCTTCTTATTAATTATTAATTATTTATCCTTTCCCTTATCTGCCCTAAACCCCCTTTTATAATTTAAGGTATTAAGCCAACAGCGCTACGCCTGCGAAGCCGAAGTTGTGTATATCTTTCTATTTATAAATAGGTTAGCATAGCTATAGCTCTACTAAAAAAGGAGGAATAGATTTAGTTACCTTACCTGCTTTTCTTCAATTTTTAACAACCTGCTCTAATATCTAAAAGCCTAGGTCTTATCAATTAAAAAAAAATAAAAAAAAAAAGGGGCTCCTCCAATCTTACGGAAGTAAAATCAAAGGAAACACAATTAATTTAGTAAAATTTATATTAAAATTAGGCGAGATGGTGTAATTGGATAGCACTAAAGTCTCATTAGCTTTGGGTTTAGGTTCAAATCCTAATCTCGCCAAAACCTTCACAAAATAAAGCGCAAAGCTTTTACTTACTCCCAGCTCTGCGGAGCGCTGAGCGCGGAGCGCTCCTTGTCCCCTTAAGGATGGAGTGCCCGAATTTGAACGGGAAAAAATATATAACATAATAAAATAAAAATTAGGTCTGTTATAATTATTTATTTTTTTAATTTTAAATGGCAATGGCATATTTTTAAATTAAACTATTTTAGCGCCTTATTTATTTAAATTTAAACTATTACATTTTTTTGCAGCTTAGCTTTAAAATTTAATATGAAAAAGCTTTACTTAGCCTAAATTTTGGATTTTATTTTTAATTCAAATTTTATAAATTAAATGTAAATGTTACACATTTTTACTATAAAGCTAACCATATTTTAAATATATTATCTTCCGCTAAATTTTTTCATAAAAGAAAAATAGGTTGTACAGAATATTAATTATCTAAAAAAACAAAACACAAAAAACTTTTCCCGCCTAACTTAATAACCTTCCAGCTCTGCGGAGCGCACCGTACGGGCTTCTGCTATCAATTAAACCAACTAGCTCTTTTAAGGTGTGTAAGTGTAAAAACCCACTTAAAGGAAAAAAAAAGGCTTTAAAAATATAATATTTAGCCTGTAACTAGTGCCATTACCATCAAAAATTGAGCTGTTACTTCCTGCTTTTGTTTTACCTTTACGTAACCAAGTAAAGGTTCCACCCCAGCCTAGTTAGTTAGCTTTGGATTGGCTAGGCCATTATTTCTAACACCTCTGACTAGCTTCACTATGTTTAGTAGGATTAACCAAAGCTCCTCACACTCCCTCCTTTTATCTCCCCTGCCCATCCTGCCCACCCTAACCATCCCTCCCCTATCCCTGCACCCTTTCCTCCCCTCCCTCCCCTATCCCTGCACCCTAAAGGGATAGCCACCCTGCCTTCCCACCCTTCCCTTTAGGGCGCAGGGATAGGATGGATAGGGTGGGATAGGGGTGGGAGGAGGAAATGGATTTGAGGCAGAGATTAGTTAGGGAAGGCTAAACTATACTTCCTTCTAGGCAAAGGTTTCTTATAGCTAGAATTAATTAAGAAGGAGGAACAATGCCGTATGGCAGGGAGCCTACCTGCCTAGCAGCGTAGCTCTCCGGCCTGTGCTAATAATAGCAAATAAGTATAAAGTAGCAGGTATCTTAAAAAAATGGTGATATTTTTTAGGTGTAGTATAGGTAAGTAGAAAGGTTTGGTTTTATATTGTCATTAAAATACGATAATATAATTACCAATATTAAAAAAAACATTAAATTTTGTCATAGTGTCAAATATTTTATAATAAAAACAAATAAATATAATATAAAAAATACAAGTTTAATTTTCATTGAACTTAAAATTAGTTTTAATTTTTATTTAATCTTTTTATTAAATAAAAAGATATCCTCTGCCTACGCCACTATGCTACTCCATCCTTAAGGTAGGAGTCCCTCCCATTACCTCCCATTCCCTCCCAACCCTCCCCCTGCCTCTATCCCTGCCTTTAAGGCAGGGAGGTGGCTAGGCTGCCGTATGGCAGGGAGGGAGGGATGGGATGAGCTTAACCTCAAATTTTAATTATTATTTTAGAACTTATAATATATTTATAGTCTTGTTCTTTTTTGGTTGGTTTTAAATATGACTGCTGTGCCTAGACCTGGAGCTCTCCCTTTTTTACGTAGTGTTGTTTCTGTTATAGTTGTGGCTATAAGCCACTGCAATACTTACTGTTAATATTAAATAGGAAACTAGGTACCAGCTCCTCCCTGCCACATCCGTACTCACACTCCCTCCCTCCTGCCCTAACCCTTCCCTCCCACCCTATCCCACCCCTATCCCTGCCCTATCCCTGCCCTAAAGGGAAGGGTGGGAAGGGTGGGTGGCTAGGCTGGGTGGGCTGGAGGGAGGGTAGGGTGGCTAGGCTACCTTTCCCTTTAGGGTTGAGTGGCTATCCCTTTAGGGTGCAGTGCCTACCCTAAAGGGTAGGGGGGGGGGGAGGGTAGGCTGGGAGGAGGGTTAGGAAGCGCTCCGCAGCTCCGCAGGGGTAGACATGGAGAGGATAATAAAAATTTAATTTACTTTAAAAATCACATAGTTTTAAAATAAAATATCTTTTTATTTATAATTCAGTATTTATTTAATATTAATTTTTATAGTTTTTTTAAATAAATTATATAAACCTTCAATATTATCAATGTTAAATTCTTTTTTATCCGTGCATATTTCTAGTTTAATTTTTAATTTAATAGATGTTTTATGTGTAATATTACCTATTTTATTAGCAGTTGCTTTTATGACAATTATTGAAAGAAAACAATTAGCAGCACACCAAAGAAGAGTAGGTCCTGTCAAGTGATATGGGTAATCACTAATATGGGAAAAACTATCAAACTCCGGAAACGCCCTAAAGCTTATGATACCAAGCCGTAATCGAAAGGTTATATGTGGCCAGAATAATTACCTGGGTATGGTAACAATTTATAAGATGAGTGAAAACGAAATGGGTAATCGCGGATCTAAATCAATATTAAAAACTAATATTGTAAAAGAGCAACGAGTAGACGGTAGTTGAGGAGCCTTTAATTTTAAAAATATAAAGGAACCTTTAAGATGTACTCTAATGGGCGGCGAAAGTCATTATCAAATCAAAATCCCTTCTAATCAAATAAATAAAATAATTAATCGAAATTATACTTCTAATTCTTATTCTCCTTCGCCTTCCACTTTTCCTATTTGTCTTTTGGATCCTTATTTTGTAATAGGCTTTTCATATGCTGAGGTATCATTTATAGTCCTAATTTTAAATTTAAAAGAACCAAAAATTATTACTAATTGAACAGTAAAAATAAGATTTTCAATAGGTCTTCATAAAAAAGACACAGAAATACTAGAATTAATTAAATTTTATTTCGGTGGCGCGGCTACCATATCAGGCCAAAATGAAAAAAAAGTGTTCAATATCGAGTAGGTTCTTTAAAAGATTTAAATGATAAAATAACTCCCTCTCTGCCTTCCCTGCCATACGGCAACCTAGCCACTCAACCCTTCCCACCCTTCCCACCCTTCCCACCCTTCCCACCCTTCCCACCCTTCCCTTTAGGGCAGGGATAGGGCAGGGATAGGGCAGGGATAGGGCAGGGATAGGGCAGGGATAGGGGAGGGATAGCCACCCCCCCTTCCCACCCTACGAAGGAGGTATGGTGGAGGGAGGAGGGAGAAAGAGATAAGGAACTAATGAAAAGTTTTATAGGTTATTTAAATTGAGGAAACATAGGCAAAATTTATACCTGAATAGCCTACACGTTTGTTAGATATGATCACTTGGTCCTTAAAATCATTCCTTTTTTCGAAAATTATAAAATAGTCAGGGTAAAGCTTCAAGATTATTTAGATTTAGATTTAGATTTTAAAAAAGTAGCAGATTTAATGAGAACTAAAGACCACTTAACAACATTAGGCTTATAACAAATTAAGGTAATTAAAGAAAATATGAATAAAGAAAGATAATTAAATATTTATTTGTATGATAAATATGATCGCCATGAATACAGTAGGTTACTACGGGATATTACAACCATTTTCTGATGCTCTTAAATTAATTCTTAAAGAAACAATAATTCCTTCTCATTCAAATAAAGTGTTATTTTATTTAGCACCTATTTCAACATTAGTATTTAGTTTATTGGGTTAACATTGTTATAGTTTGGCCTAATTAAAAATTTACTGTATGCTAGGACATTGAATTCTTAATTTTTATATATTAAAATTTTAATTCATAAGGGAAATTTAATTTTATGATTGTTATATCATTAAAATAATAGTTTAAAACACCTTTTTAATTTACTAGCAGGCTTTGATTAAGAGCCCCAGAGACTATACGTAAATTAAATTATTATAAATAATTTTAAAAGACATAGTCCAACCTATATTAAAAACTATATTTAATATTTTTTATTTATTAAAATTAAGCCTTAAATTATATGAAAAATTATAAAATTTACACCTCATTTAATACACTGCTTCAATAGATCGATAGATAGCACTCCTTCCGTTACTTCCATTACTACCGTTACTACCTTACTTCCATTACTACCGTTACTACCTAAAGTATCGTAAGTAGCGTAAGGGAGGGATCAACAACACCAAAAGAAACGGGAGTGGTAGTGCTACGCAGAGGAAAGATTTATGGATATGGAAACACACCGTTATGTCCACGCTCCTTCTCCTTTTTTGGAGGGACAGGTAATATAAATCAGTAAGATAGTAGAGTTAAAGGACCTAAAACACCAGTAGCTTCAGAATTATCTCCTTTTCAAAAAGAAATTATTTACGGTTCTATGTTAGGAGATTTGACAGTTGAACGATATAGTTTAAATGGAAATTTTAGGTTACGTTTTTTTACTAGAAAAAGAAAAAAAAAATTAATAACTTAACAGGTCACCTTCAAACTGATATTTATTTCTCTACTTTGAAATATTCTTATTTTAATTTTGCTAGAGAAGAATTTTATAAACTTGTTGTTTCTATGCTTAGCACTCCCATAACCTTACATAAGGGTGAGGCACCCTCCCTCTCCTGCCCTAACGGGTCCCTAACGGAATCCTAACGGGAACTATTGGGAACTAACGGAATCCTAACTGGAGAGGGCGGGGTGCCTTTCCCTGCCCTATCCCTGCCCTATCCCTGCCCTAAAGGGAAGGGTGGGAAGGGTAGGAAGGGTGCAGGGTGGGATAGGGTGCAGGGGTAGATATAGAAACAAAAATTAACCGCAGTATGTTTAGCTTATTGATTAATGGTTGATGGTTCTTTTTTTAAACCAAAAAATCAAGTAATAATTTGTACGGATTCTTATTCTAAAGAAGATGTATTACGTTTAATTTCAATATTGAGTACTAAGTTTAATCTTTCTGATCAGCGCTCCGCGCTCCACGCTCCGTGCTCCGCAGTGGTTTAATAAAATAACTATTTCAAAAAACAATATATCTACTGCTTTACTTACTGAGGAAAATAATAAATTTTATTATCGGATACGAATTAATAAATCATCGTTACCAACTTTAATAAAATTAGTTAAACCTTATTTTATGCCATCTTTGTACTAAAAATTAGGTTTATAAATTTACATAAATTTTAATGGCCTTATAATTACAAATAACTAAAAAAAATAATAATAAGTTTTTTATGTAGATTTGTGAGCTATAATTCCTTTTGGAAAAGGTTTAGCAATATCTGATTATTCTCTAGGAATATTATATACTTTAGCTTTATCATCGTTAGGAGTATATGGAATTTTATTTGCAGGTTGAAGTGCTAATTCTAAATATGCTTTTTTAGGTTCTTTGAGAAGTACAGCTGCTATGATTTCTTATGAGTTAATTTTAAGTTCGGCTATATTAATTATTATTTTTTTAACAGGTTCATTTAATTTCACTACTATTATTGAAATTCAACAATCTATTTGGTTTATAATCCCATTATTGCCTGTTTTTATTTTTTATTTTATAGCTGTACTGGCTGAAACTTCACGTACTCCTTTTGATCTACAAGAGGCTAACTAATTCTAAAGATTTGGCCTCTATAAAGTTTGCTATATGCTGGAAACTCCTAAAGCTTTAAGTACTAATAAATGAAAATTTTAATTTAAAGTTACAATCTTAAAGATAATTACAATGGATAATCAGTAGGAAACAAATACATTATAACACTGCGTAGTACGGAGTACGGAGTACGGAGTACGGAGTACGGAGCAGTATCCTCAGAGATTATACGCAAACATTAAATATAATATAAAAATTTAATATGATATACTCCATCTTTAGTTGAAAAATTAAAGGTTAAAATGACAAAAATCTATCCATTTTTAAATAAAAATAAGTGCGCTATATTTTTAATATACGTATTACTACTATATTTTATAGTAATAGATTAATTAACCTGTTTATTAGTTGTTAAGTTAATTAAGAAAGAAACTATTTGCAAGGCCTTAATACTGAAGAATATTTTTTACTGTCTCCCAACCTGCCTACCCAGCCTATCCCTTGCCTAGACTCCCTTGCCACCCCAGCCTATTCCTTTAGGCTGGGATAGGGCCCCGTACGGGAGGGTGGCTATCCCTTTAGGGAGCAGGGCAGGGTGCCGTACGGCGGGGTGGGATAGGCTGGGATAGGGGAGGGGCTTGATAATTTATATAATTATAAGAGGTAAGGTCGTTCTTCACTAGGCTATAGACTAACTATCGAAGCTTTAAATAAAATAAATGAAAAAAAGATACTTAATTAAAACAAACCATCCTATGTGTATTGTGTATGTGGGGTAGAAAACTTGATAAATTTGCTTTATCTAAAATTAGTAAGCCTGCTCCGCGCTCCGCGCTCCGCGCTCCGCGCTCCGCAGTGTTTTAAATCCTATCCTGTGTACGGTAAAAATATTACATATTACTATGGAGACGGAGGACAAAGACTAAACAAAAAATATCTCTAGCCAAGAGTAAAACTAAAACTCCTTTAGGCCTATTTGATATTAATAATAATTTAATAAAAACTTTTAATAATCAATTATAACTTGCAAAAAATTTAAATCTTAGTAAAAGTACTATCTCTAGATATTTAAATTCAGGTAATCTATTATTAAATAAATATTTAATACGTAAAATAAATAAATAAATTTTTACATTTTAATTTTTTGGAATCAGAATTAGTTTCAGGATTTATGACTGAGCATAGCTCAGTGCCTTTTGTATTTTTCTTCCTTGGAGAATATTCATCTATTGTATTATTTAGTTGTATAACATCAATTTTATTTTTAGGTGGGTATAACATGCCTGAAGTTTTTGTAAATGATTCAATATTTAATTTACAATCTATTTTTTTAGGTATTAAAACCTGTTTACCGTGTTTTTTATTTGTTCTGGTGCGAGCAACTCTTCCTCGACTTCGTTATGATCAGCTAATAGATTTATGTTGGTTAAATCTTTTACCTGTAGCAGTAGCTCTAATTATTTTGGTACCTAGCATACTGGTAGCCTTTGATATTGTACCTTATTAATAATAAATCATATAAATTATTATACCCCCTGCTTGGCCTTGCTTCGCGCTTCGTGTTTCGAGCTTAGCCCCCTCCTACTCACCCTATCCCACCCCTCCCCTATCCCAGCCTCCCCTATCCCTGCCCTATCCCCTGCCCTAAAGGGAAGGGTGGGAAGGGTGGGAAGGCTGGGTAGGGTGGGTAGGCAGGGTTGGATAGGGGGAGATATAGGGGAGGGAGCCTTACGTCAGGGAGCAGGCAGGGAGGAGGGTTAATTTCAGCATCAAAATAACCAAAATAAGAATCTTAATATTTAGAATTAGATAAACAAGGATTATCTACAGGCATAGCTTTTAACATTAAACCTGGAATATAAAAATATGAATTAAAATCATAAAAATACCCTAATTTACCATCTTTAATTATATTTCTTTTTCATTTAAAATAACTACGCCTCCAAAATAAGCTAGCTTTACGTATTTCTTTTTCAATTTTACCTTTAATCAGTTTAATATTTAAAATTTTATTATAGACTCTATTTATATTTTAATATATTCATTGAAATAATTTTATTTACTTTACTTTAATTAATCTATTATTGTGAAATAGCGTTAAATGGTGAATATTAAGATACTATATACACATACTTTTCTAAAAGGATCATAATTTAAAAATTATATAGTTATTCAGTTATTATTTATCAATTATTAAAATAATAAAATAAAGGCTAACATCCCACCTTCATATGGCAAAGCACTAAGCACTCCGCACAAAAGGCTCCATTTATTCTTATTAACAAAACCTAGTTACTGTAAAAGCGCTACTTCTATTATCCTTTAAACCTTAAAAAAACCAAATTAAAAAAATGAAAAAGCTTCCAAGCTAGGCGTAGCGCCCCGGTTCCTTACATTAATCCCTCAGCCTAGCCACTGCCCCAGCCCTATCCCTTCCCTATCCCTCCCCTATCCCTCCCCTATCCCTGCCCTAAAGGGAAGGGTGGGAAGGGTGGGAAGGGTGGAAAGGCTGGGTGGCTAGGCTGGGTGGGGTGCCTATCCTTTAGGGTGCAGGGAGGGGAACTGGAGGAATAATCTTTTACAAGGAGGGAAAGGAGGAGCGGTTAATACTAGGGAGGCGACTACGCCCTACGCCTACTGATTGGTGCTCCTTCTGCTTAACAGGTACGCAGAAATGGTGTTTTATATTAAAGCACTAAAAGGAAAGGATAATAATATTGATATAAAAATAATTAATTTTATCTAGATATTAAAAAAAAAAGGTTTATATCGACATAGTGCTTTAAACTACAAAAACAACCAAAACCAAGTAGTCAAAATAAAAACTGTTTTTCTTTTAATCTCTTACAACTCCAGTGTGTTAAGGTTTGGAAAATTTTATCCTAAACTTACAAGCTATCCCCTAGATATTTAGAAGGAAAATCTCCTCCTAAGTATACGGATTAGGATTAGGAGTAGGATTAGGATTAGGAGTACGGAGCGTAGGCACCTTGTCCTCCAACCGTAGCCCGCAGGTGGTGCGTCAGGATGGAGGGAGGGACAGCTTGACTTAACTCATTTTAACCTTTTTGTTTTTGACAGCTAGTACCACCACCTTAAATCTTGCCGGAACCTGGCACCAGTAGAAAAGATGATAGTGCCTTAATCCACCCTCCCCTCCCTCCCTTCCTCCTTAGGAGGGAAGGGGGGGGGG